GGTAAAAACTTGGTTTATGTGATCATCAAAAGCTCCCAAGCATACATACGAGGTGGCTTGTTATTGAACAGTATAGCATGAATCATATATTTGTGTCAACCGAGGTTCCTAGACCGATTCGGCATAGGAATTTACAAATCTTTACAAAGAAAGGAGAATTTATAGAAATCTTAATTATAGAAATATTTCTATATATGATATTTTAGGTTTATATACGATATATATATGATATATACACATGTATATCATATATGCTATAGACTGACTTCCCGTGAATACACATTATATACTCCGTAACGTTCTTTATTTTCAATTTTAAATAAGATACGATTCGATATATAGAAAATATCTCATAATAGAAACCAATTGAATTGGAGGATAGGATCACGTATTTATTTTTTGGGGGTGAATAATCAATTCTTCAGTGTGGTAAAGTACAATGCAATTTATAAACGGAAGAAACGATTGAGATGAGTTCTTGTTCTTCACCACGCCACATGATACGATATTTTGATTTTATCGTACATAAATAGGATTACGAAGATCGATTCGATTGGATCCAATAAAAAGAATAAATATGCTATGAGAATTGGATCCAATCAATATGGGTTGCCCGGGACTCGAACCCGGAACTCGTCGGATGGAGTGGATGATCTCCTCCTTCAATAGGAGCAAGAAATCTCTCCCCAAACCGTGCTTGCAATTTTCATTGCACACGGCTTTCTCTATGTATCAATTTCGCAATTCTCTTAGTTCCCGTAAAAAAAAAAAAAATATGATTGTGGATCAATCGATTCTGGCAATTGCTCAATAAACATTTCATCGGTAAAATAGGGGTTTTTATTTTCAAATTATGCTTCTTTCACTAGGAATTAACCAAAAAATTTCTCTGGATAATATCTGAATGCCAAATTCGCTCTCTCTGTGAACGTATCTTTGAGAAGGACAAGAATATTGATTCTCGCTCTTTTGGAAATGATTTTGTGAACAGTTCTGAACCAAATCTTTCTCGAACTACGCGTATTGTGCTTTTATGTTTACAAGCTAAAGTTTTAGCACATGAGAGTCGAAGTATATACTTTATACGATATAAACCATCTTTCTTCGAAGATCCACGGTAATAATGGAATATGTTTCTCCAAATTCGATCGAATCGATCGAGGATGTCATTATCAGTTAGGCCGGTCCAGGCCAATCTACTAATTGGGTGCCCTGAGATATCACAAAACTTTTCTTTAGCCAAAGATCCAATTAGAAGTGTAGTTGGAGCTATTGGATCGAATTCCTTGGTAATGAGATCGGTAATGAATGAATCATCCAGCATTCTTATCTGAACCACGGAGGTCTTCATTTTGACGCTCAATAAATAGCCCAGGAAATAAAAACAATTATTAGTTCTTAGATAATTCATCGATATATATCCGATATGGTCGAAGCCAAAGATGGAAATGACACTGCCAAAGATTTGTAAGATGATATCTCCATTTTTTCACTAGAAGGTAAGTACCCCTCAGAGCTATAATAGAGCTTTCTCTATATCTCATATAATGAATGGAAGGATCCTTCAAAAACCAGATACTTTTTTTCAAATGTTTATATTTATGGGAAAATATGACAATATGTTCGATCTTTCGATAAAAAGGAGTTCGCTCGATAAAAGATTCATAGGACAATGATCGTGAATGATAAAATCGTTTCCAAAGGGGAACTAAAAGAGATTCACATTCATAAGCATAATAATTCCACAGGAACAAGGATAACCTTTTCTTTTCTTTCGAAGCGATGAGGGTCAATTGATCCAAATTCGACGAAATAATAAGATTTCGATGTTCATGGAGAACGGATCGTAATGAGTGTAAAAAAGGAGCATCTTGAATCCAGCGACGAAAGGTTCGAACCAAAATCTCCGGATGAATCAAGTAGGGTATTCGTATCTCTAAGAGATAATTGGAATGTGGAATCTTATCCTCCATAAGGGGGAATATGGAATTGATAGACCGGAAACTAGTCCATTCATTCATTCCTTCTATATAATGTTTTGATCGAATTGAGAAGGGAACTTCCAGAACCGCTGTAAAACCTCCTAGTACCAATTCGTAATAGAAACTCCTGTTGTGACCAACTAATTGATTTTGATCGCAATTTACAAATGGAATAATTGAACCATTCTGTTGACGTATTCGACTAATTGAACGTTTTACAGTTATAAAACTGAATCGATTATTGTAACTTGAATCTTCCATCGGTTCGAAGGAACTTGATCTATTGAAATGACGATCATAAGCAATTGCGTAAAGATCCTCCTGAAAGAGAAGTGGATATAAAAAGCACGGCTGCCGGGATGTCTCTTCCTTTACGTCTCTTTTAAGCTTATCCATTTTGAGAAAACCTCAACTATGGCCCTCATGAGAGTGACCTCTTGAGTTACGAAATAATACATGGTGCGATCCATCTGGTCAAGACAAGATAGATAATGATCCATCTGAGAGATAGAAATCCTATTCAACGGATCCTCTATCCAAGGATATTGCACGAGGAATGAGGAAAATCCTTTCTTTTGGCGACCTGATCGCTCTCCTGACTCTGGAATGAATTGACCTGGTCAGTACACTATTTCTCCTACACACTCGTCTTCGAGTACTTAGGGCTCATTCTGGGTAGATAAATCCCTAACCTATTAACAGGAAAAACCTCCCCCCCCCCTATAGATGGGACACTAATATGCTCTTAACTACTGATTAGTAAAGGGAATCCCTCATAAAAATGAGGGACAGAAGCTCGTTCCTCTGGTTTTACCTATGATTCAGGCCATCTAGCTCTATCCATCGACTCCGCCCGACTTAATCACGAATTGATTCAATCTTATTTCGTAATTATCACATTTAAAGAAATGAATGAGCATATCACATGTCCATCTATGTATATGATATGCGTCTCCATCCATTTGATTCCTTGAACAATATTTAGTTCTGATCGGATACGATCAGATATCAAGTCTCATCAGGATCATTTATTAGAACGACATGCTGTTTTTTCCGTTAATTTCTTTTCCAGGATCAGTCATAGTCTCACAACTTTGCCAGGGTATGGACAAATTTGTTACTCCATATAAATGTGTAAAAGATATTAGTCGCACTTAAAAGCCGAGTACTCTACCATTGAGTTAGCAACCCATATATATATATATATATATATGTGATCGAAGTAGAATATGAAGTTATAAAATAACTACGAAATACTAAAACATCAGATACGGAGTCAAAAATTTGAATAATAGTTGAATAAAGGGAACAAAACCCTATGTGAATGGCCAGGTATAAATGACCAACTCGTTCATTCATATATCTGTATATTCATTCATAAATATATATATATATATTTATATATATATAATTTATATATATAATCATGCAAATTCTTATCTACTATTTCCAGATCGAATCATTTCTCTGAATTAGGTTATTCTTGATTTGTCGACAAAATGGTTATTGGGAATAACCATTAAGAAACTAGTGAACCGGGGGAGGACGAAGACCTATATTCCTCCCATATTAACGAATTATATTGGCACAATATATCATTGTCAATCCCGAAGGTGAATTAACGAATTGTTGTATTAGCACTGCATTAGGACAAAATGTTAAGCGCATTGAGAAGAGATCTTGGGCTTCTTAACTACAAGAGGCAACAAATGAGATCGTCTCGTTTGAGAATTTGTACAGAATAAGGAGCTCCCAAATTCTTCGTGGGAAGCTCCTCATTTTATCGATATAGTTATTCTCTTTATCAATTCAATCTTTCATCCATCTAGATAAAAAGATTCTTATATTTATCATCTTCATATGGGATCGCATGGGAACAGGAATGACTAGATGAATATATAATACAAAAAAGAATAATGGATAGTAAAAGAACAATTGCACAAAGTTCAATATTGGATCCATTTTTCCCTAAAGAATTTTTCCCTAAAGATTGGCTTGAAGTTGTTAAAATATGTTTGCCTTCTCCAAAATATCATGAACGGTTTCTGTAGGTTGAGCTCCTTTCTCAAGAAAATGTAGAATAACAGGAACATTTAAATAAGTTTGATTCTTTATCGGATCGTAAAAACCCACTTCCCGAAGGGCTCTTCCTTCTCTTCGAGATCCAACGTCAATTGCAACGATTCGATAGGTAGCTAATTGGGATAGGTGAACTAGAAAGATACCCCCCCCCAGAAACCGTATATGAAGTTTTCTCCTCATACGGCTCGAGTAATAATGTAATGATTTTGCTAATACTCATATATCTTTATACTAGTGATAGATTCTGTACTAGCAATAGATCCATATCTGTCTAAATAGATATAAATAGACTAGATAGATATAAATAGATAAACTATATGAGCTTACTGCCGATCTTAAGCTTTTTTTATTTTTCGAATAGGAAAAAAAAAAAAAATTTTTTTTTTTTTTTTTTAGAACATTTTTATCTATTTATTAAATAACATTGAATCTAATTGTTAAAACGATCGTAAATGGGATTTTCTTGTTCTGAGATCGATCACCTTCTATTTTAATCATTAGGTCTGAGCCTTATCTTACTTCGGTGGTCTTCAATCTTTCCAGAATGGCAGCAACGCACATTTTGCTATTTGTCCACGTTGAGCAATCATACAGACGATTGATCCTTATTATGATCGAGTTTGCTTATTCTTGAAATATCTCTACCCATCACGATCGATAATTGTTTACCTGTTCTAATTGGACCATTGTGATCTCGTAAATCAATGTGGACTTACAAAGTCATTAAAGCTCATTTATCTCCACTGACCCTAGATTCAGCCCCTCGATCGATGAATAAATTAAGACTTACCGCTCAAGCTCCGTCATGTAATATTTCTCTTCTCCTTCTATTTTATTTTTTTTTTTTCGGATACTTAATCCACGGAACCGATCATGTCATTCAAGTCGCACGTTGCTTTCTACCACATCGTTTTAAACGAAGTTTTACCATAGAATTAATTACCAATATATATATAATAAAAAGATTCACATATAATTATGAATAGTCATTAACTAAATTGATACGATAGGAACAAGGATCGGATGGATTTGATCCACTCCCATTGTATAAACAGAATAGATTTATTGTATAAGTACAAATGGAATAGATTTTAAAAATGAGGATTACCCATCCTTCCTGGCTAGGTGCTTAACACCTCTCTGGCTGCGTGCATTACTTCGACAGTAATGTTCACAATGCCCTTTTGTCGTGCAAATTTCTCGATCTTTCTCTCAACTTTGTTCCTAACAAAGTGGGGGGATTCTCTTTAGTTCTAGTCGACTTTCGGGATCCAAAATTAGACCTATACCTATACCTGTGGATAGTGATCTAGTCATTATTTCCTTAGTATCATGACCACCAAAAAGATCTAGAAGAGGATCTTCCATACCCAGGGGGAATGAGTTATAAACTAGATCAGCTATTTGATTAGTACCTTCGTAACCCAGAAAGGGTCGATATCCCAAAGGAAAATTTTGGATATGAACTGGTGAGGAAATGACTCCACAAGGGATATCGAGACGTTTACCAATATGGCGTTCCATTTGAGTACCAAATATTGCAGATGGTTCTACACGAGCGATCATATCTCCCACCTCAGTATGGTCATCTGTGATGAGTATTTTATCGCAGAAACCTTGAATCTGCTCTTTGAACCATTCTGCATCATGTTTCCAATAAGTACCTGTACAACTCACATGAATTCTCATCTCTCGAGTAAGTATCTTAGTGATTAAAGCAGCATGAGTTGCATCGCCAAAAACTACAGCTTCTTTGCCCGTCAAATTCTGACAATCGGTAGATCTCGAAAACCGAGCAGCTCGGGAAACAAATCGTGTTTGTTCATTAATGTAGAGTTCGTAATCAACCTTTTTATTCGATGAAATGGGAGCCCAAGTATTAGCATTTCTCTGTATCTGTTGGATGTACTCAGCCATATCTGCAGGAGTTGTAGATACATAAGGCATTCCAAATTTATTCTACAGATACATCGCTGTCATTAAGCCCACTTCACTATAAGGAACTAAAGTAAACCAAGCTTTTGGCAGACTTTTAAGATCTTTTACGGATCCTCCTTCAGGAATTACTTGATTAATCTTGATGTCCAAATCCCGTAATAAACGTCTCAATTCACGACAATCATGTTGACTATGGAAGCCCAATGTGAAAATCCCAATTCTATTTGTAGAAGGTACATCTGTTAGGGATTGATCTAAAGTTTCTTCTTGTCCATGAGATATATCCAAATAATATTGAACCGCTTGTTCCAAAGTTCTATCTGCTGCCTGAAGCTCATTCACTCGATAATGATCTACATTTGCAAAAATTACGTTGGAATCCTAAATTATGGATGCTCTGTTTGCGAAGTTTTGCAAATCCTCTTGCAATATACTAGAAGTACATGTAGGCATCAATATGATCAGATCGGGACGTTCCTCTTTCTCTTTTCGTAGAATATTATCAGCAACCTTTTCCCGAGATCTACGTGCTAGCACGTGACGATCTACTATACTGGCAGTTACAGGAGCAAAATCTCTTTCGCGTTCTAACATAGAACGCATTACATTGAAATAATCATCTCCTAGAGGAGCATGCATGATGGCATGGACATTTTTGAAAGAACTGGCTACTCGTAGAGTTCCAATATGAGCAGGACCAGCATATATCCAATAGGCCAATCTCATGGATTAGACTTTCTATCAAATTGATCTGTGTTCCCACCCTACATCACATAGATATCCCTTGCCCATGTCTGTCTCATTGGAATCACATTACCTTTTTCTAAGTATCATACATGCAATGATGATAAATCAAAGATGAAAACCCGATGAGATCCTATTTCCCATTTATCCACCTACCCTTTTTTCTTCGACAAAGAGACAGGAATATTTGTTTCAATTAAATGAGTCTGGGACGGAAGGATTCGAACCTCCGAGTAACAGGACCAAAACCCGCTGCCTTACCGCTTGGCCACGCCCCATTTCATTTCCATCTGATGCTCCACATTCATATATAATGCTAGTGAATACTAATAATGCTAGTGAATACTAATATTCAGTGTTTCGTCAACCTATTAAAATCCCGGGCAGGGTGTTTGTATCATTGTAAAAATTAGAAGAAGATATTTTTCTAAGAAGTTCTTGATTAAATAGAAAGAAACAAGAATACATATTTCATTGGTCATTATCTATTGAATCGGGTAAAATATTGTGTAAAAACGATCCCCTCCGGCCCAAAGGATCTATAGTCAGACTTGCCAAACAGCTTCAATTGATCTCCAAGATATTTTTGGAGCGTCATCTTACATAATGTTTGAATATGAATCGGAGAATCTAAATAAATGCCAGTTATGCAAAATATCTGTCCGGATGATGTCCTTCATTTGAATGATCTATTTCTGGCCAAATTACCCGAGGCTTATGCTATTTTTGATCCAATTGTAGATGTAATGCCAATTATCCCTGTGTTCTTTTTTCTCTTAGCCTTTGTTTGGCAAGCTGCTGTAAGTTTCCGATAAGATTTGAAAGTTTCGATCCTTTACGAATAAGAATTCCAAATTCACCCGATTCAAAACGAATCATGGTTCAATAGTTCCCATATATGAAAAGTTATTGGATTGCCATCACTGATTAATAGGTTATTGTATCGCCCCTATCTCTTGTTTTGCTCGTTTTGTGGAGCAGAGGTTCTATTCTAGTTATCTCCCAACGAGACCAGATCTGAATCTTTCTGAATTAGAAACCTTTGTATTCATCTTAGTCAATTTCAATTCCATTACAAGCTCGGTTTCGAGTTTTTTTCTTTCCTTTTCTTATGTAAATGACATATTCCCATTGGAAAAAAAAAGTAAAAAAAAAAGAGAGTATTGGAACAAGGAGTGAAATTATTCATCTTCTTTCAATTTGATCTCCACACACACATGACTTGGAGATCTAAACAATTCCGTTATTCGCAATAGAATATTATTCCTTTCTATTAAAAATCAATATGTGGTACGAAGATTGACGATCTATTCTGTTACACTTTGAATAATGATCCCGGAGATTACGTAATGCTTACTCTTAAGCTGTTCGTTTACACAGTAGTGATATTTTTTGTTTCTCTCCTTATTTTTGGATTTTTATCGAACGATCCTGGACGTAATCCTGGACGTAAAGAATAATTATTCTTCTCTTCCTTCCGGAGAAGAATAAATAAATAATCTATGTGTTTTTAAAATCCATCTATTTCCATAGAAATATTGGGAGTCTATTGATTCGGGGGATGAATCTAAAATTATTGAACGGAGAGAGAGGGATTCGAACCCTCGGTACGAATAGCTCGTACAACGAATTAGCAATCCGCCGCTTTGGTCCGCTCAGCCATCTCTCCGAATTAGGAAGGGCAGCTTGTGCGTAGCACAATGCTAAAGTAAAGGGAAAAGTGAAGGTATATGCATATCTATATATATATATATATAGATATATATATATCTATTATGAGATTATGTATAGGGTGTGTACAAATTGTATCAGTGATATGATCAATATAGCAATTTTTCGGATAAAGACCAACATTTCCGAAGATCAGTATTGTTCATTTTGTCCGACTTTTTTCACTTTACCTGACCTGGCCAGATACTGGCCAGGCCGTTCTTTTACTTTCTATAGATAGGAAGAATCAAACGAATTATTGATAAAGTGCTTTACCTGATCTGAAAGCTAAAATACTTGTTATCAAAGCAGCAATAAGGGCTATTGGGATTTGACTCTCCGATATCGATGCCATCTCTTCATTTCCTCTCCAATCAGTCGAAATAGAAGAGTTACACGGTTGTAACGATCCCAGCTGCTTGGGGCCATAGCTATAGATGCTCCTGATTTTTGCTGAACAGATCCCTCCCATGGGATCCGGAGGAAAAAGATGGAAAGAGAGAGAGAAAATAGAAAAAAAAAAGAAAAATTATTGTGGAAAGTGAAAGCGATTGATCTTGAAAAAATTCTTATTTATTCATTAATTCGATAAGATCGGAGGGGTTGAAACAGAATGAATCTAGAGGTTCTTGCACAGCTCACTGTTCTGACCCTGATAATCATATCAGGCCCATTAGTAATAGCTTTATTAGCAGTTCGCAAAGGTAATTTGTAATCTCAATAAGCCATCTCCGAGAATGAAATACTGTTTATCAAGTATCGAATCCCGGGGGTGGGGTGGGGGAGGATACAAGATGGAATTATAGGGACTTCATTAGGGGTTAATAACTCCTTCCCGTTGGACAAAAGATTGATCCGTATGCTACAATCAAATTGTAGCGGGTATAGTTTAGTGGTAAAAGTGTGATTCGTTCCATTACCAACTTGAATAGTTGAAGGATCTTTCAATTCGATCCATGTTCTGATTGATAGCTTTATTTCTAGATGGGTTAAAATCCTTTCCTATCAATGCCGCGGCTCAGGAATAGCATGCATTCTCGTAATTCAGATGGAATGAAAGAAAAGAACGTGCTTTCGATTCCAAGATGGCGAAGCAGAATGTTTTCGGGGTTGGATCGATCTCTAAATTTTGATCAGTCACGAATCCATGGATGGAAATCCAGAGATATCTATTTTCTTCATCGTAACTAGATCTTAAACTTACGGAGAGAATAAGTTGGGCCAAATAGCTATAGAACGATGACTTTGGTTTACTGAGGTCACCGGCATTTTGTTCAAGCTCGGTGGGAACTCTTTTCCTGAAGATTGAAGCCAGTAGAAATAAGGAACGAGGTAACTAGAAAAATCTTTTTTATTGAAGTATCAAAACTCTCCAATTCTTATTTTTCTAGAAGGATCATCTATGAAGTGAGTAGGTATTTTTACATTTCATGTCCATTCACATACGAAAACTAACATAGATGTTATGGATCTGATTCATAGAACAATTCGGATTTGATGGGAAAGGAAGAGAAGAAAAAAAAGAGAGGATAGGAAAAACAATGAGATCCGGATTCGACCTTTTTTCATAAAGGTTTGATCCAAATCCCTCTTCTTCATACCCCTTTCACTTTATCCCCCATGAAGGAGCCGAATGAAACGAAACTTTCACGTTCGGTTCTGAATTAGAGGCGTTAAAGATGGGGAATCAACATCAACGTCGACTATAACCCCTAGCCTTCCAAGCTAACGATGCGGGTTCGATTCCCGCTACCCGCTCATATTCCTTATTCAATAGAAATTCAATACAATATATATATATACTTCTAATTCAAAATGAATTATCTATTATCATATGGCATATCTTCTTCTATTGTTTCCAGAATACCATCGTGGACGGATGAATTTGTCCACGATAAAGCCACTATGGTAAAAAGAAACGGAACAAAAAAAGAGAAAAAAGAATAAGGATAAAAAGCGTCCATCGTCTAATGGATAGGACAGAGGTCTTCTAAACCTCCGGTATAGGTTCAAATCCTATTGGACGTAATCTTTCTCAATTGCTACGAATTGCTGCACTCAGAAATGTGCTGAAATAAATACGTTCTTTGGCTATTTTCCTTGTCCTGAACAGTCTCACCAAATGTCTAATATTCATTTCTGCTCTCGAAGTAAAAAAAGTTCGATATGTTCCTGAATAGCCTCTTTCAAAAGGGCTTCTGCCTGTTCTGTGAATGCTCTAGTAGAGCGTATTATTTCTCCAAACTGAGGTTTATTAGTTATTAAATACTCGCGTAACTGAACGAGAAATTTTCTCACCTGTACGATCTCTAATATATCTAGATATCCATTTGCTCCAGCATAAATAGTAGCTATTTGTTCTTCCACTGTCAAGGGAGCTGATTGAGATTGTTTGAGCAACTCACGTAATCGTTGACCTCTTGCCAATTGATTTTGAGTAGCTCTATCAAGATCAGAAGCAAATTGTGCAAAGGCTTCTAACTCTGCAAATTGAGCTAACTCTAATTTCAATTTTCCAGCTACTTGTTTCATAGCTTTAATCTGAGCTGCGGATCCTACTCTAGATACAGAAATACCCACATTAATAGCGGGTCTGATCCCGGCATTAAATAAATCAGCCGATAAGAAGATTTGTCCGTCGGTAATAGAGATTACATTAGTGGGAATATAAGCCGAAACATCTCCAGCTTGAGTTTCGACTATTGGTAAAGCAGTCATGCTCCCTTCACCTAGCTGAGAACTTAATTTAGCTGCTCTTTCCAAAAGACGAGAATGCAAATAGAAAACATCTCCTGGATAAGCTTCCCGGCCAGGCGGTCTTCTCAATAGAAGAGACATTTGTCGGTAAGCTCGTGCCTGTTTGGAAAGATCATCATAAATTATTAAAGTATGTTGTTCACGATACATGAAATATTCGGCTAGAGCTGCTCCTGTATAAGGAGCGAGATATTGCAATGTAGCAGGGGAATCTGCGGTTTCTGCCACCACAATGGTATATTCCATTGCGCCACGTTCTTGGAACGTATTAACTACCTGAGCCACAGAAGAGGCTTTTTGACCAATAGCTACATAGACACATATTACATCTTGACCTTTTTGATTGATAATAGTATCTGTAGCTACTGCTGTTTTACCTGTCTGTCTGTCTCCAATAATTAATTCTCGCTGACCGCGCCCTATAGGGATCATGGAATCAATAGCAATAAGCCCCGTTTGAAGAGGTTCATATACAGAACGTCTTGAAATAATACCTGGAGCAGGAGATTCGATCGATCGGGATTCGGAAGCTGTAATTTTACCTCTGCCATCAATAGGTTGAGCTAGAGCATTTACAACACGACCCAAATAAGCATCACTTACTGGTATCTGAGCAATTTTCCCCGTTGCTTTTACGGAACTGCCTTCTTGTATCATCAAGCCATCACCCATTAATACAGCTCCAACATTGTTTGATTCTAGATTCAGAGCAATGCCTACTGTACCATCCTCAAATTCCACTAATTCACCTGCCATTACTTCGTCAAGACCATGGATGCGAGCAATGCCATCTCCTACTTGAAGTACGATGCCAATATTAACAACCTCTACTTCTTGGTTATATTGCTCGATTTGTTTACGGATAATACTACTGATTTCGTCGGGTCGAATGGTTACCATTAGCGTCTATTAATTATCTTCTGAAAAAAAAAAAAAAAAAAAATGAGACCTATAGAAGCTAATCAGTTGTGTTTTTCATGGCTCTAAGCATGCTGATATTATGATCGATCGTACGCAAATGTAATTCACTATTTAAACGACTATTCAGAGTTCCTAAAGCTCTTCGTAAAGCTTGGCGAGAAATTTGTTGTCGGACCTGGTCAATTGCTCTTTGCTGTTCGAAGTGGACGGTCTCGTTTTTAGAATCTTCCAATCGTTCCAAATTCTCATGAGCAGCATTGATCAGATCCTCTTTTTCCCGTTCTATTTGAGAGTATCCATTCACCTGAATATCATTCGCTCTCATTTCTACTTCTCGTAAGCGAGCCCGAGCTTTTTCGAGCTGATCGATAGCTCCCTTACATAGCTCTTCCGAATCACAAATAGTACTCAATATTTTCTGTTTACGGTCATCTAATAAATTACTTAATGAAAGTAGATCCTCTATCCATGAATTTCACGAATTCATGATCTCTTCCCAAACCGAACATGAACCTTTCGATTCATTCGGCTCTCCCGCTCAGTTACCTATGGGACGTATCGATCTACTTTTTCTACCGAGCCTGCCCTTTCCGCTCATATTCTGTCAAATTTTGGTGAATTTATCAAAGACCAAGATCTCCGGAGGGCTCCTCCGACCAGAGGAATTATCAATTGTCGGCAAAGTTGTTCTTTCCTTTTCGTTCTTATCTTTCTTCTTATTCTCTCTTTTTCGTCTCTCTTTTTATCCTTCTCTTCTCTTTTTTTATTCCTTCCTCCTCTTTCATTCGTATTTATCCTTCTCTCAAATAATCATTTTTTCTGCACAGGTTGTCGGTTCAGCATTGAAACCAAAATTGGATTGGATAGGAGATTATGACCATTTCCATCAGTGAATAGATCAAATAATTCCATTGATATGAATGTTATATATATCGGATCAATCTCCAACTCTGCCCTTTAAACCATCTCAGATTGGCACAGTGGTGGAAAGAGTACCCAGTTGTGCTTGGACTTCAAGCAGTTTAGCTTTAACCATTTTAACGATCTTCTCTTATCGATTGGTAGGAACTAAAGGTTAATTTATCGATAAATTACGAAATGCTATAGTTCTTCCATATTCTCCATTTAGAAGTAATTCGTTGAGATCATGCACTTTTCTATCCCCAAAGTGCAGCTGGTTGGAACCAGCTATATTATTCAAATATACAACTCGCACACACTCCCTTTCCAAAATAAATCAGTACACCGAGCACCACGCTTAGATTTATTAGATTTGTTCCTAAAATATCGGTATTCAACCCAAAACTTCCAGCGGAAGGCCAATAACCCAAGGAAAAGTAAAAATAAGTTACATTTCTCATATGCTCTCCCCTTATAGATAAGGCTATTTAAGTTTTACCAAGTTATTTTTGCACTTAACTCTATCTCCTATTCTAATTCCAGATAGGGGTATTTCGGGGGCCTATATTCAGTCCCAGATCCCGTGTTTATAGGGGTAGAATAAGATTCTTTGCTCGCTCCACACTCCCTGCCACAAGAGCCACGAGTCTTTCTGGCTAGACTAGGCATAGGGAGAGGAGAGCTGATCATTTATTCCTTGAATCAGCCCAGCCCCTCCCAAAAGAGATTGGCTGAACAAAAAAATTCTTTTGGAGGGTACTAAGAAATATAATGACAAGGGATACAGATCTTTCGACGATGGATCAATCAAACAAATGGATTTGCAAATAGAAGCGCTAATGCTACAACTAGCCCATAAATAGTTAGAGCCTCCATAAAAGCTAAACTTAGCAGTAAGGTACCTCGTATTTTACCCTCTGCTTCTGGTTGTCTCGCAATACCTTCTACAGCTTGACCCGCAGCTGTGCCTTGACCAACACCAGGTCCGATAGAAGCGAGACCTACAGCTAATCCAGCAGCAATAACGGAAGCAGCAGGAATCAAGGGATTCATGGTAATCTCCTCTTACTAAGGTTGAGAAATGGTTAATAGTGTGACAATTTCATCTATTGTATTGATTGCCCACCCACACAATGGTGAATTATAGAACAATAGAACAATTCAGTTGGAACGACTAAGAACTCGAAGTGTTCCTTATTAAAAAAAGTGATTATATCTTCGAATGAGGAAAACTCTTTTTTATATGCTACCCCTAGACAAAAATATTCTCTTATATACAAAAGAGACACAGATTGATACTCACTAAGAGGATGTGATGACCTGCTATAGTAAGTAGTCCGCCTCGATAAGTAATTCTATATCACATCCCTATATAATATCTTCTATATGATATCTTAATCATTCGTATCACGTATACATAGATATAGACATAGATTCAACCAATTAATGTGGGATTAGCAGCTCGCTGATCATGATTCTTATTACTATGACCGAGCAATCAAATCTTCAATTGACGGGGTATACAAGTATAACAAGAATAAGAATAACAAGGAATGATATAGATCATTGGAAGTGAAATCATTTTTCTATTTAGATTAGAAATGATTATACAAAAGAACATTCCGCATAACTTTCGCTCCTACCATGCATCTCGAGTTATCTATAAGTTAGGATAATATTTGTAAAATATTCTGTCCGATCAAAAAGTGATTTAATGATGACCCTCAATAGATTCGCCTATATAAGCTGCGGCTAAAGTTGCAAAGATCAGAGCTTGAATAGCACTTGTGAATAATCCCAGTAACATCACAGGTATAGGTACCACTAGAGGTACTAGAGAAACAAGAACAGCAACTACCAGTTCGTCAGCTAAGATATTCCCAAAGAGTCGAAAACTAAGTGATAAGGGTTTTGTGAAATCCTCTAATATGTTAATTGGTAAAAGCACTGGGGTTGGTTGAATATATTTACTAAAATAACCTAACCCCTTTTTTGCAAGACCAGCATAGAAATAGGCTACTGACGTGAGCAAAGCTAAAGCAACAGTAGTATTAATATCATTTGTAGGTGCAGCTAGCTCTCCCTGGGGTAATTGGATAATCTTCCAAGGCAGAAGAGCACCTGACCAGTTAGAAACAAGAATAAATAAGAACATAGTTCCAATAAAAGGGACCCAGGGACCATATTCTTCCTCCCCAATCTGGGTTCTGGTCAGGTCCCGGACAAATCCAAGGACATATTCAACAAGATTTTGACCAACAGTCGGAATGGCTTGCGGATCTCGAACAGCTATAGTGGCTGAACCTAATAAGACAGCAATTACAACCCAGGAAGTTATAAGCACTTGTGCATGAACTTGAAAACCCAAAAATTGCCAATAGAAATGTTGACCTACTTCCACACCGGATATCTCATAGAAATGATTCAGTGTACCAATATAAGATTGTACAATATCCATATTACCCCTTACAAAGATTAACTTCAATAAGAAATGATTTTGGTTGAATAACCGATTCCTCAATTACCTTATTTTTATCAAAGATATGGTTCACAAGAAATGGAATGGCCATTTCAATAAGAATATTTATGGTGATTTTAATATATTCCTTGATATTTGGGAATAGTAGCCGGCCTAAGAGATTCGCTCTTATGGAACTTAGATATATATATATGTCTAAATAGCATAAATAATATGTCTAAATAGTATAAAGAGTAGCCAACTCAATCAATCCCCAGACCCCGTTTTTTTTTTTTATAGAACAAGTAATTAGCTTTTTATTGATTAGCCTTTCATAGAACTATAATGACCTTCGCAGATTGATGACGTTAATTTGTTCAAGATCAATCGGATTGAAGCTCTAGCATCATCATTGGCTGGAATTGGGATATCCGTGAGATCTGGATCACAATCCGTATCAACTAAGCAAATTGTTGGAATACCTAAAGTTATACATTCCCCAATAGCAGTGGATTCTTCTTGTTGGTCGGCAATTATTACGATATCGGGTAAACTTGTCATGTATTTAATCCCACCTAAATATTTCTGCAATTGAGCCAATTGTCCCTTGAGCATTGCTGCTTCTTTCTTTGGAAGTCGATTGGATCGTCCTGTATCTTGTTCTTTCTTTAAATCCTTGAACCTCCGAAGTCTCGTTTCTGTAGTAGACCAATTAGTTAACATACCACCAAGCCATTTTTTATTAACATAATGACATCGAGCTTTTATAGCAGCTGATGCTACTGAATCAGCTGCTTGATATTTCGTACCAACTATTGGGAATTGTTTTCCTTTACCTGCCGCATCAAACACTAAATCACAGGCTTCTGATAAAGAACGAGCAGTTCGAGTCAGATTTATAATGTGAATACCTCTGCGCTCTGTAAAAATGTAAGGCGCCATTCTGGGATTCCATTTCCTAGCTTGATGACCAAAATGAACTCCTGCTTCCATCATCTCTTCCGAATTTATGTTCCAATATCTCTTTGTCATTTCTCCTTTCTCTCTCGAAATAATGAAATACCATGGATTTAAATGGAGAATTATTCCGATGGAATTGCTTGCGTTTCAGTGATCGCCTGTTCATATCGTATATGGTGCGAGCTATTCATTCTATTGAGCTATTCATTTCATACTCTTATTATATTCATTTCATACTCTTATTATATAATCAATATAACAAGAAATTTGTTCATCAGCGCCATTTCCGTCCGCATAATGGTTGCTTCAATGTATTGTGAAAATCCCTTCTAATGGTAAAAGGAAAACAAAGGCTTTTCTATGATGAAAGAAGATATCTTTCACTTCGCTACTAAATATCTTATTATTTTCCGTTCTCAAAGAAAGTTCGTTCCGTTCCCCTGAACGGCAAATAGATTGGTTGAATCCAGTACCAGCAGGTATTATCCCCCCGAGAATGACATTCTCTTTCAAGCCTTTCAACCAATCAATACGACCTTGGAGAGCAGCTCTAGCCAAAACCCGAGCAGTTTCTTGAGAACTCGCTTCTGATATAAAACTTTGAGTATCTAAAGATGCTCTTGTTGCTCCCAATAACATAGTTCGATAGTAGATCACCTCTTCCAAGGCACGAGCCATCCTTTGTGCTCGTGATAATCCGATTAGTTCCCCGGGTAGAAAAACATCAGCCATTCCATCTCCTGAAATTAACACTTTAGATGTCATTTGGCGCACAATAATCTCTATATGCTTATCAGAGATTTGCACTCCTTGGGATCGGTAAACTCTTTGAATCTGATTGACCAAATGAATCCTACTTTGCTCTATAGTTATCCTAGCACTGATGAATGACCCCCAGGGGCTCCCGAGAGATCTCGTCATATCTCTGTTCCAATCCTCAAAACTTTCTTCTAGATTCATCGATATTGAACTAATAGAACGAGCTTCTGACAATTGTTCAACTTTAGGAAGACCTTGAATTATATCACCAGATTTGAATCTTTCATATATCAATGTTATCAACGTATCTCCCTCGTGAATAACTTCTCCATAATGACCATGAGCAGTTGCTTTTCGAGTAGCCAAATAGAGCTCAGCTGATCTAATTACTAAAGATTCTTCATGAACAGCTATAATTTGACCAGATCCGGAGAGTGGTTCATCCTCGTATATGTGTGCACTTTCACAAATCAATTGTCCGAGACTAACTACTGGAAATGATTTTTTGCAAAATTTATATAAGGGAAAGCACCAATTTGAATTGAATAGATCGGAAATGATGTTCCTGCATGGACCAAAATTAGAGATTCTCATATTCTCGTCCATAAAATAACATTTGGGTGCTTGGGGAGTATTTCCGTAATTGCCAAAAATTGGCTGTTCCTTTAATGAGACCTTATTAAAATTGTTGTAAGTTATCGAATGGGAGTACGGAGAACGGTTAACAATACTATGCAAGTTACCCAAGAAACCCAACAATTCAATGATTTGCATCATGGGATTCTCTCGAATTGATCTATTTACCATATCGTAATATTTAGAACCATTGAATAAAACGATTTGGGAACAATCGGATGGTGACAGAGCCATAAGAGACCCACCTTCTTCTCCTTCATTAGGTAATGTACGAATAGTCCCTTGATGCTGACTAAGTAATTGGTTATCTTCATTGGAAGATGCAGGATTAGTGTGATCCAATTTGTTATGAAACACAAATTTTGAGCCTGCTGTATTATTCCTTTTTCCCATACACAAAATGGGGTATTTCACCAAGCTAATTTGAAGAAAATTTCTAACAATCCCATTTGTTCTTACTTCAGTAAGAGAGGCATAAGCCTCTTCCATAGGATCTTTTTGCTCCCAATCCAATACTGAATAAGTTCGAACCAATTGAATACTTATGCCACTAATTACTTGGACTTGTTCACCATCTCCATAGAGAAGAGAATTGCCAACTCGAACTTGCAAGTTGTCCCCTTCCCTCAATAGATCTTGGGAAAGGGGTGCTGTTATATCTGGCCCATCGGGGATTACATATTCTACGGTGGACCGGACCGGAACAAAAGGCTTTTCCTTGTGAGGCATGATCCATTGTAAATAGATCCAATTTTCAGATTGGAATTCATCAAAAAGAGGTTTTCCGGGCGGTATTAAAGCGCCGTTATGCCGAGAGATTCCATGCATCTCCCCGGGAAAATAGATATCTCCAGGCAATATCCTCACTTCGATCTTTTTTTTCATCTTTCCTATCCGAACTAATCCACCTACTTGGCTCTCAATATTGCAAGTGATTTGTGTACCTGCTCGAATAATACTATTGTTTTGTACCATTATAGACGAAGACTCAAATAGGATATGCACCTCTTCGGGTATGAAAAGAAAGCGACCTCCTTTCGTTTTATCTTTCGACCTTAATCCTCTTGCTTTTTGATCTCCAAAAAGATTCTCTTTATTGCCGATCGAATCGACCTTTATGGTCCCATATTTTAGAATTCCTGAACCATTTATTCTGTATCGAGGGTCATCTAAAACAGCAAATATGTAATTTCTTCGTGAAATACCATTTCTGGATATTTTAAGAAAAAGATTGGGACGAGGTATTCCTCTCTTTCCCCGTTCTTTATCGTATCGCCACAATGGGGCGATGAATCTATTTCTTTGCTTTTTTCCTGAAATATTCAAATCATCAGAAGAAATGGTAGAATATATAGAATCCCAATGCTCGTTGGATATGACTCGATCGATCTCTGAATAACTGGAGATTTGTTCTTCTTTTCTAGAAAAGTTCGAATCAACTAATTTGTGTTTCATTCGATCCTGATTCACTGAAGAATCAAGAAGTAATTCATGCTTGGCAAGAGGAAGTTGAACATTTACTTGATCTTGATCCTTATGGAATAAAGAGGGTACCACATTAGATCCGTGTAGACCCCCCGATAATACCCATAAATGACTTGTCCTGAGTATGAGACGAACATTACCGTGTGCATATTCAGGTGCATGGCACACGTTGGTACTCCAGTGCATTTCTCCCTCTAAGTTAGAATATATATATTTCCGAACTTTCTCTTTAGAAGGAGATGTTCTAGCATGAACTTCGGCAATAACTTGTTCCGATTCCACATATTGATCATTCTGAACCAAAAGCAAACTTTGTGGTGGAATGATTAAGTTATGTACCTGATCTTGACCATCAATAGTGATGGATAAGCTATTATGACACATAAAAGCAGGATGCCCATGACGTGTACGTGTGGGATGAACCAAATTCTCATAAAATTCAATTTTTCCGTTGAAAGGAGCTCGCACATGTTCTGCAATATCACCTGTAAATACTCCACCGGTATGAAAAGTCCTTAGTGTTAGTTGGGTTCCTGGTTCTCCAATTGATTGGCCCGCAATGATGCCTACTGCTTCTCCTAATTCGATCAAGCTACCCTGAGTAGGACTACGGCCATAACATAATCGACAGATCCGAGATATACTCTTGCAAGTCGAAGGAGTTCGTATATATATTGGTTGTGCTCGAAGGGTTCTTAATTGATTGGCAAGTCCAATCCCAATATCTCGATTGCGCGTGGCAATGCATCTCATATTGATATATACATCGTCCGCTAACACGCGGCCAATTAGTGTTTGTGGAACAATTCGATTCTTGATCCTCTCTCGACATTGAGTGAGATTGACAAGAATACCTTGAAGAGTACCACAATCTGTTTTACGTACAACGACGTGTTGAACTACTTCAACAAGTCTACGCGTGAGATATCCAGCATCTGATGTTCGTATGGCAGTATCCACAACCCCTTTGCGAGCGCCATAACAGGAAATGATATATTCTGTTAAAGAGAGTCCTTCGCGGAAATTGCTTTGAATGGGTAAATCAACGATTTGTCCTTGAGGATCTGACACTAATCCTCTCATACCTACCAATTGGTGAACCTGAGATGTACTTCCTCTGGATCCCGAGAAGGACATCATATGTACTGGATTAAAAGGATCGGTCATCCTAAAATTAGGATTCATTTCTTGTCTCAAATATTCACTTGTAGCATACCATGTCTCGATTGATTGACGTAATTTTTCCACTGCATGCACATTCCCATAATGATGATGTTTTTCCGAAAGAGAACCTTGTTGTTCTGCATCTTGAACGAGCCATCCCTTGGATGGTGCTGTTAGAAGATCATCAATTCCTAATGAAATCGCTGCATCAGTAGCTTGTTGGAACCCTGAAGTCTTAAGTTGATCCAAAATATTTGATGCATATGTCATTCCAAAGTGATCTATTAATCTGCTAATAAGTTGTTTCATGGCAGTTCTATCCATCGCTCCATTGTGAAAAAGCAATTTAGCTCGTTCTGCCATAGGGAAAAACCTCCACATTTTCGTAAGCAAGATTCAACAATGGGCTCGAGCCAGTTATTCTAGGGCTTCCTCGATCTCGATTTCCGCGTGAATAAGATGATTATGGGGCTAAGAGCATTAGATTATAATAGCTGGTAATGATTTATTCGGGTGTTCAGAAGCCCGAGAGAAGCCTTGTATACCTTCTTCTATTTCTCGATCGAAACGAATACGACCAACAGTTGTCCGAATGTATATGCTGAGCATTTCTCCTACTCTATTTTTTCCTATTTGGTAATGTTCATGAATTTCATGGAAGATACCCAAAGATTCATATTGAACCTCGATAGGGGCTTCTCGGCCCACTGAGGTAATAATACGTAAATCTGCCCGCCACCGGAGCCATAAAAGGCTGTCTAATTCAATTTGTTTTTGCCGATGAGCTCCAAGCGCATCATCATAGCTATAAAAGGAAGGTTTTTTACAGGAAAAGATCCTATTTTTAGAGTGATATGGGTGGTACCTATTTCCATAAATACCTTGATTATTTCCGACCGTTAATAGATAAAGCCCAAGAAGCATATCTTGAGTTGGTACGGAAATGGGATCTCCGATAGCTGGAGACAATAGATTTGTATGAGAAAACATAAGTAAACGAGCTTCTGCTTGAGCCTCCAGAGATAAAGGCACATGAACAGCCATCTGATCCCCGTCGAAGTCCGCATTAAATCCCCCACAAACCAATGGATGTAAACGAATGGCACGCCCTTCTACTAAAATAGGCTGAAATGCTTGCATGCCTAATCTGTGTAAGGTAGGTGCTCGATTTAATGGTACAGGATGTCCTTGCATAACTCCTTTAAGTACCTCCCATACAATGGATTCTTTATCTCGAATTAGACTCTTAGCAGCCCTTAGGTTGGGAGCAAAATGTCGTCTAATTAGACCACGAATTACAAGTGCTTGAAAAAGCTCTATTGCTATTTCTCGGGGTAATCCACATTGATGTAATGGAAGGGAGGGGCCCACCACAATGACAGAACGACCTGAATAATCAACCCGTTTCCCAAGTAAATTCTCACGAGATCTTCCCTCTTTGCCTTCGATTACATCTGAAAACGATTTATAAGGTCTATCATGGCTGTCTCTCATTGGTTGCCCACGAATGCCATTATCAAGAAGTGCATCTACGGCTTCTTGAACCAATCTTTTTTGGCAAATAACTAATCCCCCTGGCGTAGATCTACTTCTTGCTAATAGATCGGTAAGGGTATTATTCCGATAGATAACTCTCCGATAAGGTTCATTTAGATCTGAAGTGATCAGTTCACCTCCGCCTAATTGAACAATTGGCCTCAGTTCGGGAGGAAGAACTGGTAATAGGCATAAAACCATCCATTCTGGTTCTATATTAGTTTGAAGAAAATGTTTAGCTAATCTCATGCGCCTAACCAAAAAATCCTTTCTTCTTTTGATTCTTCTATCTCCCCATCCATTTCTGGTCGATTTCTGTTTCCCCAATTTCTTCCATTCCATATATGAATGGTCCATCAGAGTTTGCAGATCCAGACTAGCTAGTTGTTCTCTGATAGCATCTCCTCCAGTAGCTATTTCTCTACGCCGAAATGCCTCAAAGCCCCGAGCAGACAAATAATTAGGGATAATATCTCTCCAAGATTGAATTTCATATTTGAATAGACCTCGTGATCGTAATGAAGTTGGTTTGTTAGTTATGGGCCTAGCAAGAAAAAGATTGGGATAGGTTCTTTCAGGATTTCCCCCCCCCCTAAGAATCGGACGTGAAAGTTTTCTCTCATCCGGCTCAAGTAGCTGTACCGGAACGGAAAGTTCTTCGAAGAAGAACTCCTTTTGCTCTGGAGAAAGACAAAATAGCTACTCTTTACTCAAGTTCCAAGTGGAATTTTGTATTCCTCTACTCCATCGTATTACGACATAAAGATGGAATTATTGAGTAGTCTCTTTTCCCCGAACAATACATTTCTTCACGGAAATACCTCCGATTTATTTTAATTTGAGACTCATAAGGGATTTACTTGTCCGTATCTCGTTCTATTTGATCCTTTAGGTCCCTGCTCTACTTCGATGGTTGCAATGCTATTTGAAGCATATATGCGATGAATAGACTCCTACAGCCATATCTGATCAAATTGGTCTGGAATACGTTTTTTTTTTTTTTCCAAAGATGATCAAAATTAAAGAGAATGGCTATTGAATCCCATTACACAAAAGAAAATAAGCGTTTTTCACGAAGTCTAAATAGCAATTTGATATGGAATATATCAACCCTGGACCAATTCCTCTTTCTCAACATCTCCTCAAGATGCTTGTGATTTTGAGCTTCATGCTATTTCTCCTGAGAGACATGTCAGAGCTAAAGGCATCCCAATGAGATTGAATAGGATGACAGTTCCTTATCATGGATCTGCAGAATCGGAATTTGTGATCAAGTCGCACATCGCAGTATACTAGGCCTTCTGATTCTTTGAGAGGTTTAGCTAATAGATTCGCGATATAACTGGGAAGGCGTTTTGAATACCATACGTGAACCACTGGGCATGCCAGTTCGATGTATCCCATTCGATATCTTCGGATTCGGGAATCAACAAATTCAACTCCACATTGTTCACAAAATTTTGAGTTTTCTCTATCATTTCCGATCACTCGAGAATTTCCACAAGCACAAACTCCGCTTTTGATAGGTCCAAAGATTCTTTCACAAAACGATCCATCTTTTTCTGGTTCATTAGTCTTATAATGCAGAGTATAGGGTTTAGTCACCTGTCCAACTATCCTTCCATTAGGTAAAATTCTCTTGGACCAAGCGCAAATTTGCTCGGGAGAAGCTAACCCAATTCGAAGCTGTTGATGCTTATCTTGGTCGATCGTAAAAGAAAGATTCTGATTCATTTTGATTAAACTTCCTTTCTATCTATCTGAAAGTATTTTTCAGATATAATAGCATGATCCAATTCTAGAGCTAAGGATCGTAGTTCTCGAACGAGCAATCGAAAAGATTCTGGAGCAGTGCCAGGTCTAGGTATTGGTCCTCCAGTGATAATGGGACCAAGCACTTCATGGCGAGCTTCAATATGGTCAGACTTAAGAGTAAGCATCTCTTGCAGAATATAAGCAACACCAAACCCTTCTAGAGCCCAAACCTCCATTTCTCCTACTCGTTGCCCTCCTCGTTTGGATTTTCCTCTAAGAGGTTGCTGTGTAACAAGTGCATAAGGTCCGCTGGAACGTGCATGGATTTTATCATCAACCTGATGAATCAATTTCAGCATATAAGCTCTTCCTGTTGTAACAGGTTGTTCAGAAATCTCTCCTGTTCTTCCATCAATTAATCTATTTTTTCCGGGATGATTAGGCTCAAATACCCATGGATTAGCTGTTCGCTCACTAATTCCATAGAGCTCAGGAAACACTAGTTTTCTCGAAGCTTCTCGCTCGTATCTTTCGTCAAAGGGTGCGATTCTATAATGTCTGTTCATCAGGCTCCCTGCTAAACCGGGTAAACATTCAAAGATCTGTCCTACATTCATCCGTGAGAGTACCCCCAATGGGTTTAATACCATATCAATTGGTGTTCCATCTTGTAAATAAGGCATATCTTGTCTAGGCAAAATATTTGAAATAATACCTTTATTACCATGCCTTCCGGCTACTTTATCACCTACTTGTATTTTACGTTTCTGTAAGATATATACGTGGACCGTTTCTGCATTATCACCGGAACTCTCTCCTTTATGGATCCATCTCACATCAATAACCCGGCCTCTTCCACCTATGGGTACTCTGAGACAACTTTCCCTTGCAGTGGGCACCTGAATACCAAATATGGTTTGTAATAATCTTCCTTCCGGGGCACGCAATGATTCTTCTGCTGGTTGAGGTGTTAATTTACCCACTAGAACATCACCTGTTTCTATCCAAGACCCTAGCATTACAAGGCCATTCCCGTCTAGATGACGGAGTAAATGAGCATCTAAATGAGGTATTTCTTTAGTGATTCTCTCGGGGCCCTGGCTCGTCATACAAGTTACAATCCCATATCTTTCGATATGAAAAGAGGTATAGATATCTTCATATACCAGACGTTCGCTAATGAGTATTGCGTCTTCAAAATTGTATCCTTCCCATGGCATATGAGCTACTAATACGTTTTTCCCCAAAGATAGTTCTCCCCCTAGCGTAGCCGCACCGTCCGCCAGAATTTGCCCTTTTTTCACATATTCCCCTTGACGAACCCGAGGTTTTTGATGCATACAGGTATTGTTATTAGAACGTTGATATATAACCAATTCTGTTCCTACAGTGTCTCCATCGGCTAATGAAGTGATTTTTCCAGCATCGGTACACGTGATCCTTCCCCCTTGTGCAGCTATAGCTGCACTTCCTGAATCTAGAGCTGCTTGACCTTCTAACCCAGTTCCAACAATGCATTTCTCAGGTTGGAAAAGTGGAACTGCTTGACGCTGCATATTTGAACCCATTAAAGCACGATTCGCATCATTATGCTCGAGAAAAGGAATGAGGGAAACTCCAACGGAGAAATATTGGAAAGGAAAGATACTTCGAAAATGGATTCGTTCCCATGCAATAGCTAAGAATTCTTGTCGATATCGAGCTGGAGTAACTTGTTCCTCTCGAATCCCTTGATTCAATGCCAAAGAATTTCCTGTGGCTATCCGATAGTATTCATCTTCCCCCGGTGATGGATAAACCATATGTTCTTCTTCCGATCTATTAGAGATCTTATAGAATGGACTCTGTAAAGAGCCGCAATGACCAATCCTTGCACGAATAGCTAATGATGCAACAAGCCCAGCATTCATTCCTTCGGACGTCTCAATTGGGCAAACACGCCCATAATGACTAGGATGAATATCCCGTATTCGAGAACTAGCGGTTCGCCCCGTCAATCCTCCGGGACCCAAATAACTCAATTTTCGCCTATGAACTATTTCTGTCAATGGATTAGTTTGATCCAAAAATTGAGATAAGGGGTGTGAACCAAAAAAATCTTGAAAAATGACTGTTAATGGAGTTGAAGTTACCAAGTTCTTAGGAGTTGGTAAACATTTGCGCTTAGTTGCTCTGCGTATAGTTCTTCGAACTGCATTTTCCAAACGACCCAGAGCTAATCCGAATTGATTTTGCAATAAATCTGCTACAGAACGAATACGTCGATTTTTTAGATGATCCATATCATCAAGTGTACCCATTCCAAATTTAACTCTGATCGAGCAATCCACAGCAGCCAATACATCTTGCGGTAATGAAAAGATCTCGTTCTCGGGTACATCAAGATTCAGTTTTTGATTCGGATTTCGTCGACCAATCTTTCCTAATTCACACCTTTGTTGGAGAAATTTTTTTCGCAATTCTTTGCACAGAGACTCGGAAAATACCAAATCGCCACCTACGCAATAGAGTTTTTTATAGAACTCCGAAATGGCATTTTTCTTCGATCGAAGATATTCCTTTTGCTCTTGCCTTTCGGTCAAGAGAGATAATAATATTTTTGGATAACAAACATTGTCTAGAATATCTTCGAGATTTGAACCCATAGCTGATAGTAGAACTAAAATAGATATTTTTCGCTTTTTGCTCACACGAGCCCATATCCTTGTTTTCCCATCGATCTCTAATTTTGATCTTCCTCCCCAATCTGAGATTATAGTGCTGGCACATATAGTGACTCCATTATGGTCTGGTTCCGAACTGTAATAAATACCGGGACTTCGTAATATTTGATTGACCACGATTCTGGAGATTCCATTTACTACAAAGGTTCCTTGGGAGTTCATTAAGGGAATATTTCCAATAAGCACAGTTTGTTTCTGCATCTTTCTACTATTCTTTTGAATCAATCTTGCCGGTACATATAATTCAGAGGAATATGTAAGGGACTGATACACAGCATTTCTCTCTTTGATCAAAGGCTCTGCTAATTCATATTTATTTACAGATAGTTGAAATTCAATCTCTTTATCCGTATCCTCAATTTTCGGAAACTTACGAAGTTCTTCGATTAAGCCTTGATCGATGAAACGACAGAACCCCTCGAATTGTATTTTCCCAAATTCAGGGATTGTAGATGTTCCCTTATCTTCATCTAATAGCATTGGAAGTTTCCCGTCCATAAAAAGAATCTATTTTGTTATTCCTTATTGATTTGTAAGAATCAATCCGACGAAAATGCATATATCGTTCGCTATATCCCGTGAAATTCTACCTATATCCAAATATGCGTCTAATTAAATAGACTAAAGGTTCCTTTGATGCTCTCATTTACGTGAAACGGAGATATGAACAAATGGATCAAACCATTATCAAGTGTTAGAACAAGGTTGACTTTAGCGCCTGTTCAATGCTATAATGATATTACTACAAAATAGTTTTTTACTGGCTCGGCGGCATAGCCAAGTGGTAAGGCAGAGGACTGCAAATCCTTTATCCCCAGTTCAAATCCGGGTGTCGCCTGATCAAGGTGAAGAGAGCGAAAGAGAAAGAAGAACTTGGATTTCTCATTATATCACCTCTGTAGACAACCTGTGCTGCTTTCTATTCCCAATATAGCCCACTCATCGCCAATGCCTTTTGATCTTGTCACAAGGGGGCAACAACCCTATGGGGATTTGATTCGAGAAAAACTCGTTCTGAAGAATAAGTGGATCTATGGATCTATCAGAGAGACTCATTCAGAATGGAATGGATATGATCCCAATATTTTGCACTATTGGGATTAGTTCCCTTATCATCAGTGATCGATAATGGAAGAATTTTTTTTTTTTTTTTTTAATCAGAAATAAAGAACCTAATTTGTATGGATATAGTCAGTATTGCTTGGGCTGCTCTAATGGTAGTTTTTACATTTTCCCTTTCACTCGTGGTATGGGGAAGAAGTGGACTCTAAGAATCTAATGCAATCTCCAATCACTTGTTTTGTTCCAAATCATTCAGGGATGAGAATATCTTAGATTTCCCAAGGATCTAGGAATATTGAGCTCTTCCTAATGCTCCCGAGAATTCAATGCTCCTTCTATAGAACTATTTTTCTATTTCTTCCCGTAAGGGACATAATATAACAAATTACTTACCCCTTTACTATGAGAAATTGGATTCTTCCTCAATCTCAGGGTTTTATGAACTAGTTTTTCTCTTGAATGAACCAATAATCTCGTTCTTTACAATGAAGAACAATCTTTTTTTTTTTTTTTCTTCTTATAAGAGGGATTTGTTGCATGAATCCTAAATGTAGATACAGACTTTATGCTATCAAAAATTAGCAGTTGTACAAAAAGGTTTCTCGAGAGAATAATGGGATCTAATTCTAGCCCGAGCAATAAAGATTGTTGGGATGAGTATTGTTACCTATGACCCTTCCCCCCGATCGATCCCGGTTGAGTTTTGAATAACTCCTTGGATCATCTCTCCAATCAATTCTTTTCGAAATGAAAAGATTGATTGGGTTTCTTTCAGACGCGCCCATTCCATCCTATTCTTGTGATATATCCAGGATATTTATACTTAAGGTTCATGCCAGGCTCGGTTGGTTCTACCTATCCATCTTATACAGAGAGGGCAGGAATCGGAACCAAAAACGTATGAATTAAAGTAGTCTACATTTTCATCAGATAATTACAAATTGATCTGATTTGATATGGATATGTTCTCGGAGAAATATGGAGCATATTGAACTATCTTAACCGTAGATTCCTTTTCTTTTTCCATATAAAGTATTTTTTTATCATGCCATTTAAAGTTCCATATTAAACATGCCCATAGAGAGATATTAAACTTCGATCCAGAACGATATTTTTTAAGCACGTTCAGAATCACATTTCTTCCTGTATATATATTATCTCTCTGCTCTTTAAAGACATATAGAGGTCTACTCGTTGTGATTAGCCCTGTCTCTGCTATGGCACCAGGTCTTAATCCTATCTATCTATCTATATAGATAGATATTCTCTGGGATATAATGTAGCATTTCTATCTATAATAGATAATTTGTCCCCATAGGGACAAATGCTATTCAGATACATCTACGGGTATCTATTCAGATACATCTGCGGGTATCTATATATATATATGCAATGCAGAATAGGTAGTACGAAAGAAAGAGCTATTTATATAATATAGCCCTTTCTTTCGTACTACCTATTCTCATAATCAATCTCTACCTCATGATAGTATTGAGAAACACAACCTTATTGTTTGTTCCTTATCACCTATTCTTAGGTGAAAGTGATTTGGATCATTTCAACTTATCTAGTCATGAGTAATAACTCAATTTTGGTACGAATCAATTGCTTTCACTGACTGTTTTTACATAAATGATAAGTAAAAAAGCAGTAGGAACTGAAATGAACAGCACAATAGCAAGAAATGCAAGAATATTTACTTCCATGATCTTATCATTTTCACTTCGTTATACAATAACTCGAGATTTGATCCCATAAAGATGATGAATCCTTATTTTTTTTTTTTTTTTTTTTTTAAAAATCCATAAATGTGATTGATTGAATCCCTAGGGTATGAGATTGGACGAATAGATTCAGTTTGAATAACGAAATCTGATGGATGTAATGAATTCCTCCATGGAAGTGAAAGAGTTTAACTTAATAGGCTCCTTTATTCATTCATACCGGATCCAGCAATTCGATTCCCAATCGATCATATTGCCCCACTCAACTCATATAGTCACATTTATCACCTTACTTATGCAATGATATTTTCCCACTAATACGGGGCTCCATTGGGCATAAACCTAAACGTTACAGATATGGTAGGGATATGAGGGAAGAATCGCCCCGAACGGGTATTGATAAGTTGATGATGATCCAAGTTGCTATTCGGAAGACAGAAAAGCGCGATGAAAGCCAATTCGATGGGATAACATTAAGGATCTCATATTTTGATCAATTTCTTTGATAAGACCAGGTGAGTGGGGAAAAACCTACATCCGTTAGAGGAAGCACATCTTTATTCAGTACCTCGTACACCCCAACATGGGATGTATACATGGGGAATTAATCCTACTGATCGAGGAAATGAATAAGGATCGGACAGTTCAGTTCTCCCGATTCGAGTAGAAGAGATGCCAAAAATTGCACGAATTCTCCATGGCAAAAAAAGAGATAGTTCAAAATTTTTCTGGGGAATGAACCATGACCCAGGAGCTAGAAAAACTTTTCCGAATAGTAAGTCCAAGGATCATTCGATTTTGACGTGGCAATTTTTATAAAATTGCAGTGTTGAAGGATCTATGGTATGGTTTTATTGGTCATGATAAAAAGGTACTAGCAAGTGTGAACTAATAACAATATTATACATACCTTTTAGAATGAACAGGAAAGAGATGGGGATATACACTGGGTATCATCACAGGAATGATCCATATGGACTTCCACAAGATTATTACTTGGGAAGACTACCTATATGTCACCCTCAGATCTCTCTATACTCCCACAAATATTTGTTTTGAGAATGTAATATTTCATAGGGTAAATCAGGTTAAAATAGAAGTCTTGTTTCTTTTTTTTTCCTAATTTGTCGCGCAAATTAGATGTTATTACCGGAATGGCCATAGAATGGAATAATTCATTATGGAATTTATATATATATATATATAAATATATATAAACACATGTATATATATACATGAATGAATATGGGTTCACAAGGTGAGTTTACCCCATTATTCCTTTTATTCTTCTCCAGATGATCTAGAGATTCATTAATTAGAGCTTCATTAATCAACTTATCAGATCGGGACTGACGGGGCTCGAACCCGTAACTTCCGTCTTGACAGGACGGTACTCTGACCAATTGAACTACAATCCCAATAGGTGCAGCACAGTCCATTTACTAATTACTATCATATATTTAGTTTAGTGTAAAATTCTTAATACAAACTTTGTTAGTTAGTGCCAGATCAATGAAAGATTTGATCCTTTTTTTCTTCCTCCTACTATCCTTCTCCTTTCATTTCCTTCTCCTTTCATTTCTAAAATACCCGTTTGTTTTGTTCCATATCCATATGGATATGGACATATATCTATAGAAAGATATAGATATATCTTGACTTATATAACCGGTTACCTTTCCATCAATATCGTAGATTGGCATAAATATTTCAGACCAATGAGTTGGTAAGATTTAAATTGGGTCGAGCTGGATTTGAACCAGCTGGGTCGAGCTGGATTTGAACCAGCGTAGGCATATTGCCAACGAATTTACAGTCCGTCCTCATTAACCACTCGGGCATCGACCCAGGAACAATGAATTGAAGTCTTTGGATACCAAAGAAGTATTCCTAGAGAAAGATTCCCATGGTACCCCTAGGGGAAGTCGAATCCCCGCTGCCTCCTTGAAAGAGAGATGTCCTGGGCCACTAGACGATAGGGGCCTGCCTACCATCATAATACTAAAATCTCTATGACATTGTCAATAGTATGGCAAAAGAATCTTTTCTATGCCAAGTGGTTTCATATCAATATTGTATTGCTCGTTTGTTAACTCCCGTATGTATCATGAAATAGATAATCCGCCCAGGGAGGGTTCTCTAGATACCAACCAACAGGAAAGGGTCACAACCCCATTTATCTTAGAATTTGATTCTCAAATCCGGCCGGTTACTTTTTCGTGTTCGCGCAAGGCTGCCTATACATTTTGTTGAACAACCATAGGTAATATATTTACAGAATCAAAGAATATTCATATTGGTTCTGAAAAAAAAAGGCGGGGGTCCATTCTTAACCTGATCCAATTTATTAAAAATTTCCGATGGACTTATAATGCTACAAGTCGTAGATCTCATAATGGGTCAAGCAAAAGAATTCGTAACATTCACATAGATAGGGTCTCTTTGTATTATCGCTTAGGATCCCATTATTTGCTGGCATAGGACACGGACAGATCGCGAAATGAGGGCACAACCTCCGCCAATTATGTGTCTTTACGAGATATTGGAGATGCCAATCCCGACTCCAGATGTCAAAGACTCCGTCTGAATCTTCCGGGTTTCTAAGTTCAAACAAGGAGATTCTCTTTTAAAGCCACAATTAAGTATTTATTCCGGGCCAACTCGGAATAACTTGAACTTGGATCCTATGGGTTAACAAGAAATAGAACATATAGTTATTCCCTGCCAATTGTGGGGGACGGATGAGACCCTTTATGGTCGGATCAGGATCAAATAGCTCAGAGATATATGCTGGTATGGAAATAGATCAAGTTGATCCCATCCATCTCGATGGATCAATGGAACGAATTTGCATGATCGGAACGAGATTGGTCCTGAACAATGAATTACATCGATCGATATCTATGAATATGTCTGTATCTTCTGTACGGATCCAATTTGTTGTTCACCAGATGGGTATGCCGTAGACCCACTCGTTAATAATGAGCATGAGCCCTTTTAGCTCGGCGGTAGAGTAACGCCATGGTAAGGCGTGGGTCATCGGTTCGAATCTGATGGATCAAATATGATAAAGGTTCATAGAATTATTTCTACAAAAGAAGAGGTTGTTCCGGTGCTCATTTCTCGCTGGACGAGAAAAATCTTCTCAAGACAAAGAACTTGTGGAATACAAGAGCTACCTGTCATATTAAGCTCGAAGTTCATCGTTTGTTATGACGTAGTATCGCACTTAAGATAGTATAATATGAGGTGAGGACCACCCTATTGCATTGCTATAAGATCAATAATAGGCTATAGCATCAGTAAGAGTCCTATTCATCCTCGTAATTCCGGGGCATATAATCGATATTATGGGTACTTAATTCAAAATTACCGGCCGGAGTATTCTCACCTCTTTGGTATCCCAATGATTCTGAATCAGAAAAGGGGAGAATAAAAAGAAAAAAGAGTAAGTGAATCTTAACTATTAAGTTCGGAATGCATCCACTGCTCCGATACCGAGATTTGATGGAGATTATGAAAATGGCCTTTTCGTTGAATTACCCAACCAAAATTTATCGATATTATTGATCGAACTCCCTTGTTCATTCAGTTATCAAATGTTTCATTGAATTGATCGCTATGATCTCCCCTCCCTGGAAAGGTATGAATATGGAAGTCTATTCTGAATCACAGACAAAATGAGATTTCCCTTTTCTCTAACTCTAGGAATAGGTTGATTCATATGTATATAATAGAATCCATATAAAAATATTGTATTCTATCCCGATATATCAACATTCCCATATTAACGATTTCTCTTTACTTGCTCTACCAATGGGAAATAGATCGAAATTGAGATAGAGAGGAGCTTTGAACTTTTCTATTACAATGGTAGAATAGATAAAGAAAATAAGGTAGAATAGATAAAGAAAATAAGTCTCTTTTTTTTTTCTCCGAATAAAAGGAAAGGGATAAATCTTAGGAACCCTTTTTTTTTAGTTGGGTTAGAGAGGCATTTACTCCTTCTTGTTTTTGTAATTTCACTCGTATAGGACGAAGACGTAGTAATAAGAATATGCATAGAGATTGATGAGATTGATAGAAATACTCCTATTGATTTCTTCATAATATCTTGGAAAGGGCTCAAGAATGAATAAAAAATACAAATTTGAAAATATTGAATGGAATAGAGATTAGGGATAGAATCTTATAAAGAACTGAAAGGAAAATAAAAGCTCACCTGCCTTCTGAAAGTTATTTAATTGATGTTATTTAATTGATGTTACTTGATTATTTGAAGATCAGATAGTAACTTAATATGAAAAAAAAAAAAACTTGGGATCGAGCTATCATATCATGCATTTACCATATTGGATTGGTTTGGTTCAGTGAAAGTGAAATATGTGTGCTAACAAAGAATCTTCGGACCGAATCTTTTGGGAGGGATGATGGATAATGATAATCCATTGTCCATAGATGATCAAACCATCGCATGCATACCCTTTGATGATATAGGTTGCTCGGAAATGGTCGAAATAGTTAAATAGGAGGATCACTATGACTGTAGCTCTTGGAAAGTCTTCCAAAGAAGAAAAGAATTTATTTGATGTTGCGGATGACTGGCTACGGAGGGACCGTTTCGTTTTTGTGGGTTGGTCCGGTCTATTGCTCTTTCCTTGTGCCTATTTTGCCCTAGGTGGATGGTTCACAGGTACAACCTTTGTAACTTCATGGTACACTCATGGATTGGCCAGTTCTTATTTGGAGGGCTGTAATTTTTTGACCGCCGCAGTTTCTACTCCTGCTAATAGTTTAGCGCATTCCCTGCTGCTATTATGGGGTCCTGAAGCACAGGGAGATTTTACTCGTTGGTGCCAATTAGGTGGCCTATGGACTTTCGTTGCTTTTCATGGTGGTTTTGGTCTAATAGGCTTCATGCTACGCCAATTCGAACTTGCTCGATCTGTACAATTACGGCCTTATAATGCAATTGCATTCTCTGCTCCAATTGCTGTTTTTGTTTCCGTATTCCTAATCTATCCATTGGGCCAGTCTGGTTGGTTTTTTGCACCTAGTTTTGGTGTAGCAGCTATCTTTCGATTTATTCTCTTCTTTCAAGGGTTTCATAATTGGACCTTGAACCCATTTCATATGATGGGAGTTGCCGGAGTATTGGGTGCTGCTCTTCTATGTGCCATTCATGGTGCTACTGTGGAAAATACTTTATTTGAAGATGGCGATGGTGCAAATACGTTCCGCGCTTTTAACCCAACTCAATCTGAAGAGACCTATTCCATGGTCACCGCTAACCGCTTCTGGTCTCAAATCTTTGGGGTTGCTTTTTCCAATAAACGTTGGTTACATTTCTTTATGTTATTTGTGCCAGTGACCGGTTTATGGATGAGTGCTATTGGAGTAGTTGGTCTAGCTCTGAACCTACGTGCTTATGACTTTGTTTCCCAGGAGATTCGCGCAGCAGAAGATCCTGAATTTGAGACTTTCTACACAAAAAATATCCTCTTAAACGAGGGTATCCGTGCTTGGATGGCGGCTCAGGATCAGCCTCATGAAAATCTTATATTCCCTGAGGAGGTTCTACCCCGTGGAAACGCTCTTTAATGGAACTCTAGCTTTAGCTGGTCGTGACCAAGAAACCACCGGTTTCGCTTGGTGGGCCGGCAATGCCCGACTTATCAATTTGTCCGGTAAATTACTTGGGGCCCACGTAGCTCATGCCGGATTAATTGTATTCTGGGCCGGAGCAATGAACCTATTTGAAGTGGCTCATTTCGTACCGGAAAAGCCTATGTATGAACAAGGATTGATTTTACTTCCCCATCTAGCTACTTTAGGATGGGGAGTAGGCCCTGGTGGAGAAGTCGTGGACACTTTTCCATACTTTGTATCTGGGGTACTTCACTTGATTTCCTCTGCAGTTCTAGGTTTCGGTGGTATTTACCATGCACTTATAGGGCCCGAAACTCTCGAGGAATCCCTTCCATTCTTTGGTTATGTATGGAAAGATAGGAGCAAAATGACCACAATTTTGGGTATTCACCTAATCTTGCTAGGCGTTGGTGCTTTTCTTCTAGTGCTAAAGGCTTTGTATTTTGGAGGTGTATATGATACCTGGGCCCCTGGTGGTGGAGATGTAAGAAAGATTGCGAACCCAACTCTTAGCCCAAGTGTTATATTTGGTTATTTACTCGAGTCACCCTTTGGGGGTGAAGGATGGATTGTTAGTGTGGACAATCTAGAAGATATAATTGGGGGGCATGTATGGTTAGGTTCCATTTGCATCTTCGGTGGTATCTGGCACATCTTAACCAAACCTTTTGCATGGGCCCGTCGTGCGTTTGTGTGGTCCGGAGAAGCTTACTTGTCTTATAGTTTAGGAGCCCTCTCTGTTTTTGGTTTCATTGCTTGTTGTTTTGTTTGGTTTAACAATACAGCTTATCCTAGTGAATTCTATGGGCCTACCGGCCCAGAAGCCTCTCAAGCTCAAGCATTCACTTTTCTAGTTAGAGACCAACGTCTTGGAGCTAATGTGGGGTCCGCCCAGGGACCTACCGGTTTAGGTAAATACCTTATGCGTTCTCCTACTGGAGAAATCATCTTTGGAGGAGAAACAATGCGTTTTTGGGATCTTCGTGCTCCCTGGTTGGAACCTCTAAGGGGCCCTAATGGGTTGGACCTAAGTAGGCTGAAAAAAGATATACAGCCCTGGCAAGAACGGCGCTCGGCGGAATATATGACTCATGCTCCTTTGGGTTCTTTGAATTCCGTGGGTGGTGTAGCTACCGAGATCAATGCGGTAAATTATGTGTCTCCCCGAAGTTGGTTAGCTACCTCTCATTTTGTTTTAGGATTTTTCTTTTTTGTAGGTCATTTGTGGCATGCGGGAAGGGCTCGTGCAGCTGCAGCAGGATTTGAGAAAGGAATCGATCGTGATTTTGAGCCTGTCCTTTCCATGAACCCTCTTAACTAGAACAAGAGATCAAGTTGATGAAAGAGAGATCGATTCAATTTCATTACATCTGGTATAGGGGTATCATTAAAGACTCCCATTCCAACTTGACCTTGTAGCTCGGCTCTATTAAGCCGAGCTATTCTCTTTTTTTGGTATGGGCCGGACCAATAAGCGGAATCACTCAACAAACAAAAGGAGAGAGAGGGATTCGAACCCTCGATAGTTTTTTGTAACTATGCCGGTTTTCAAGACCGGAGCCATGAACCACTCGGCCATCTCTCCTAGGGACAACTTCTATTTTACTCCCCCAGAGAATATCTGACCACAAGGTTGATACCATAACCGTATGTGCACATATTGATGCATGTATATGGCATATACCTATATGCCACATAGGACCTTTATCATGATCATCTGGAAAAAGGATTTCCCTCATTATTCACGCCCGAATAAGAATTCGATGGGTTCGAGCGAGAAGCTTGATTAATTCATGGCCAAATTGAATCTTTTCCATATGGTGCATTTGGGGAGAATTTCGCCGGATGGGGATCGGATGGTATAGTCCATTTCATTCGTCGGAAGCTTGTGGGATCACAACTATGACTATTGCTTTCCAATTGGCCGTGTTTGCATTAATTGCTATTTCATTTCTCTTAGTGATTGGTGTGCCTGTCGTACTTGCCTCTCCTGATGGTTGGTCAAGTAGCAAAAATGTTCTATTTTCGGGTGCATCAGTATGGATTGGATTAGTTTTTTTGGTAGGTATCCTTAATTCTTTCATATCTTAAATTTGTTGGAGATATTTTGGGTTGGAATTCTCCCACCCTATCTACTTCAGAGGGCATTCTAGTTCTGAAGGGCATTTAGTAAAAGTTCCAAGAAACAAAAGAAAAGTGTTTGAGGGAGGGGTCATTCCACTAGAACGTAATATTTTTCCATAAATGGTATTTAACTATATACATACAAATGGGATAGATATGTATATCTATAGATATTTTCATATCTGTAGATATACATAGAAGTGTATATGTTATATACATATATATATAGTTATATTAGTTATATATATAGTTATATATATATGTCAGAATGAATAAGATGCGGGTATGGTTGAGTGGTAAAATTTCTCCTTGCCAGGGAGAAGATGCGGGTTCGATCCCCGCTACCCGCCCATTCAAAGGAATTCAATAGGGTAATGAAGAATTCGTGTAGCATTCGTATATTTTTCCTACTTATCATTTCATTCTTAAATGGCAGAGGAATCCTTTCCAGACTGTAAATACTCTTTCTGGTCCAGCGGAGACGGGATTTGAACCCATGACCTCAAGGTTATGAGCCTTGCGAGCTACCAAACTGCTCTACCCCGCACTATACTTTGATATAGTAATCAAAAATTGGCATACCGAACAAGCACCGGGCATGCCATCCCCCTATGGGGATAGGGGGACTTTTCAATTCTCATAAGATAAGAATCTTCGAGAATACTTTTCTCTTCCTACCAACTAGATTTTTTTGTCCCGGGCAACAAACATGCGTGAGTCATCTCACGGAGTACGTGTCCGGACAGGCCAAAGTCTCGATAGTTGGCTCTAGGTCTCCCAGTCAGAAAACAACGTCGATGAAGACGTGTAGGTGCACTATTACGTGGTGAGGATTGCAATTTACTATGAATTTCCCATTTTTCATCCAATGATGAAACTTCGCTTATCTCTCTTTCCAAAGATTGACGAATCAAATGATATTTTTGTCCCAATATTTGTCTCTTTTTCTCTCTCTGAATGAGACTTTTTCTTGCCATAAAGGTTCAGTTGATACCATTACCAATGATATAAATATAAGTCAAATTTGAGATGGAGAAATATTACGTTGATCTCTATTTTCCGTGAATAGATTCTTGTCATTGATACGATCAAGTCCTATTTCTTGATGAAGGAGAATTAACCGAATTTGCCTGATGTAGAGGCGATTAAGAAAGCTGCATAAGTGAATATATAACCTACGGAAAAGTGAGCTAATCCAACTAATCGTGCTTGGACAATGGAAAGAGCTACTGGCTTATCCCTCCATCGAATTGAATTAGCCAAAGGTGTGCGTTCGTGAGCCCATGCTAAAGTTTCGATCAGTTCCTGCCAATATCCACGCCAGGAGATCAGAAACATGAATCCAGTAGCCCAAACAAGATGCCCAAATAAGAACATCCACGCCCAGACAGATAAGCTGTTCATACCAAAAGGGTTGTATCCATTAATAAGTTGTGAAGAGTTCAACCAAAGATAATCTCTTGACCATCCCATTAAATAAGTGGAAGACTCATTAAATTGCGCTGCATTACCCTGCCATAAAGTAATATGCTTCCAATGCCAATAGAAAGTAACCCATCCAATGGTATTCAACATCCAAAAAACTGCCAAATAAAATGCATCCCAGGCTGAAATATCACAAGTACCGCCTCGTCCTGGACCATCGCAAGGGAAACTATAGCCGAAATCTTTCTTATCTGGCATTAGCTTAGAACCACGCGCATCTAAAGCACCTTTTACTAAGATCAACGTAGTTGTATGCAAACCCAGAGCAATAGCATGGTGAACCAAAAAGTCCCCAGGACCAATTGTTAAGAACAGTGAATTACTATTGTCATTAATAGCATTCAACCAACCAGGTAACCATATATTTTGACCAGCATTGAATGCCGGACTATTTGTTGAAGATAAGAGTACATCAAACCCATATAAGGCCTTACCATGAGCAGATTGTATCCATTGAGCGAATATGGGCTCAATCAAGATCTGTTTCTCTGGAGTACCAAAAGCAAGCATAACATCGTTATGAACATAGAGTCCCAGGGTATGGAAGCCTAGGAATAAACTAGCCCAACTCAGATGAGATATTATAGCCTCTTTGTGCTCCAACATTCTCGCCAATACATTATCCCTATTCTGCTCCGGATTATAATCCCTAATAAAGAATATAGCTCCATGAGCAAAGGCCCCTGTCATAATGAACCCAGCAATGTATTGATGATGAGTATATAATGCAGCTTGGGTAGTAAAATCTTGTGCTATGAATGCATAAGCAGGTAAGGAGTACATGTGTTGAGCTACCAAGGAAGTGATGACCCCCAAAGAGGCTAAAGCAAGACCTAATTGGAAGTGAAGAGAATTATTGATTGTGTTATAAAGACCCTTATGTCCACGTCCCAATAGGCCTCCTGGAGGAATATGTGCTTCTAAAATATCCCTTATACTGTGCCCGATCCCAAAGTTAGTTCTATACATATGACCAGCAATGAAAAAAACAAATGCAATAGCTAAATGATGATGAGCGATATCAGTCAGCCATAAGCTTTGGGTTTGCGGATGGAATCCTCCGAGAAGAGTTAGAATAGCAGTTCCCGCCCCTTGAGAGGTGCCAAATAAGTGACTACTGGAATCAGGATTTTGAGCATAAAAATTCCACTGACCTGTAAAAAGTGGTCCTAAGCCTTGGGGATACGGTAATACATTTAAGAAATTATCCCATCTGACGTGCTCCCCTCTTGATTCAGGAATAGCGACATGAACCAAATGCCCTGTCCAAGCCAAAGAACTTACTCCAAAGAGTCCTGACAAATGATGATTGAGACGAGATTCAGCATTTTTGAACCATGAAACACTTGGCTTCCATTTAGGTTGTAAATGGAGCCAACCCGCTATTAAAAAGATAGCAGAAATAGATAGCAAGAAGAGAGCTCCAGTATAAAGATCTTCATTAGTGCGCAAGCCAATTGTATACCACCACTGATAAACACCAGAATGAGCAATATTAACCGGGCCGGGAGCACCTCCTCGGGTGAAGGCTTCTACAGCTGGTTGACCAAAATGAGGATCCCAAATTGCATGAGCAATAGGTCTTACATGTAAGGGGTCGCGCACCCATGCTTCGAAATTGCCTTGCCAAGCCACATGGAATAAATTACCAGAGGTCCACATAAAGATTATTGCTAACTGACCAAAGTGAGAAGCAAAAATCTTCTGATAAAGGCGTTCTTCAGTAATATCATCATGACTCTCGAAGTCATGTGCGGTAGCAATACCAAACCAAATACGACGAGTAGTTGGGTCCTGGGCTAAGCCTTGGCTGAACTTCGGAAATCTTGATGCCATAATGCTTTTCAAATCCTCCTAGCCATTATCCTACTGCAAGAATTCTTGCTAGGAAGAACGCCCATGTTGTGGCAATTCCACCCAGAAGGTAATGAGCCACTCCTACAGCACGTCCTTGCACAATGCTCAAGGCTCTCGGCTGAATAACAGGAGCAACCTCTAATTTGTTATGAGCCCAAACGATAGATTCGATGAGTTCTTGCCAATACCCACGGCCGCTGAATAGGAACATTAAACTAAAGGCCCAAACAAAATGAGCACCTAAAAATAAGAGACCATAGGCAGATAATGAGGAACCATAGGATTGGATCACCTGAGAGGCTTGTGCCCATAAAAAGTCACGAAGCCACCCATTAATGGTAATGGAACTCTGCGCAAAGTTTCCTCCCGTGATATGAGTTACCATTCCCTGATTGCTTATGCTACCCCAAACATCGGATTGCATTTTCCAGCTGAAATGGAATATCACTACCGAAATCGCATTATACATCCAGAATAAACCTAGAAAAACATGATCCCAGGCGGATACCTGACATGTCCCTCCTCTCCCAGGCCCATCGCAAGGAAAACGAAAACCAAGATTCGCTTTATCAGGTATTAAACGGGAGCTACGGGCAAATAAAACACCTTTAAGCAGTATTAATACAGTCACATGGATAGTAAATGCATGAATGTGGTGTACCAAAAAATCCGCAGTTCCCAATGGAATTGGTAACAAAGCCACTTTGCCACCTATTGCTACTAAATCACCACCTCCCCAAGTTATGCTGGTGCTTGCTGTTGCATCAGGAGCTGTTGAACCAGGTGCTAAAGCATGAATGTTTTGTACCCATTGAGCAAAGATAGGTTGTAATTGTATAGCAGTATCCGAAAACATATCTTGAGGACGTCCTAAAGCGCTCATAGTATCATTATGAATATACAGACCGAAACTATGGAAGCCCAGGAATATACATGCCCAGTTCAGGTGTGATACGATTGCATCACGATGTCTAAGAACACGATCTAATAGATTGTTGTATTGAGTAGTTGGATCATAGTCTCTTACCATAAAAATGGCTGCATGTGCGGCGGCGCCAACTATGAGAAACCCACCGATCCACATGTGATGCGTGAACAGAGAGAGTTGGGTGCCGTAGTCAATAGCCAAGTATGGATAAGGAGGCATAGAATACATGTGGTGAGCTACAACAATAGTCAGAGAGCCTAACATAGCTAGGTTAAGAGCTAATTGAGCATGCCACGAGGTGGTCAAAATCTCATAAAGACCTTTGTGACCTTCACCCGTAAATGGACCTTTATGGGTCTCCAAAATCTCTTTAAGGCTGTGGCCAATGCCCCAATTGGTCCTATACATATGACCAGCTATCAGGAAAAGAATTGCAATAGCCAAATGATGATGCGCAGTATCGGTCAGCCACAGACCCCCCGTTACTGGGTTTAGTCCTCCACGAAAAGTTAGAAATTCTGAGTATTCCGACCAATTTAAGGTGAAAAGTGGGGTTAATCCCTTATCAAAGCTAGGATAAAGCTGAGCTAAAAGATCACGATTCAAAATAAATTCATGAGGAAGTGGTATCTCTTTAGGATCCACTCCAGCATCTAGGAGTTGGTTAATAGGTAAAGAGACGTGTACTTGGTGTCCTGCCCAAGATAGAGACCCAATTCCTAGTAACCCTGCTAAATGGTGGTTCAACATGGATTCTACATCTTGGAACCAAGCCAATTTTGGAGCAGCTTTGTGATAATGGAACCAACCAGCAAAAAGCATTAACGCTGCAAAGATCAATGCGCCAATTGCAGTACAGTAAAGCTGTAATTCACTAGTTATTCCAGATGCCCGCCAAAGTTGAAACAAACCGGAGGTTATTTGTATCCCTCGAGAACCCCCACCTACATCCCCATTCAGTATTTCTTGACCTACTATTGGCCAAACCACCTGAGCACTGGGTTTTATGTGAGTAGGATCGCTCAGCCATGCTTCATAATTGGAGAAACGAGCGCCATGAAAGTACATCCCACTTAGCCAAATAAAGATAATGGCTAGTTGGCCGAAATGAGCGCTAAATACTTTGCGAGAGATCTCTTCCAAATCATTGGTATGGCTACCAAAATCGTGAGCATCAGCATGTAGATTCCAGATCCAAGTGGTAGTATTAGGGCCCTTAGCTAGTGTCCTTGAGAAATGCCCAGGTTTGGCCCATTTCTCAAAAGAGGTTCTTATAGGATCCCTTTCCACCACGATCTTTACTTCTGGTTCCGGTGAACGAATAATCATTGAGTTCTCCTCTTTCCGGACGAGACATAAGAAGAAACCCGCCAACAGCAATTAGTTAACTTTTGATAGATATGATATATGTTTTCAACCCGTTTTTCTCTTTATTTTCCAGTGAATGACCGGAGCGACTATGAGACGGAAGTCAATCTGGGGCAGGTGTTCAAATTTATTATGACATATCCCCCGAAGTGCTCAATGGACCGTTGCAATCTCGGAAAAATATTTCCTCGTGTGATTTCAAAAGTATTCCTCGATGTAATGATCATTATCATTCATGATCATATTCATATGTGGATATCTATATATATACATATAGATATATATAGATACCCACATATGTCATATATCACATACCCTTATGAATCATAATGACTTAGATAGATACCCGCATATGTCATATATCACATACCCCTATGAGCCATAATGACTTTGAATTCTTCATGGATCATTAGGAAGAGGCATCTCTTAATTTCACCCTATTCAAGAGATCTGTTCCATTAACTATCCATAAAAAGTATTGTTTGTGATATTTATTATCGATCTATTCCCATGAGATGCCGAACGAAATAGGATATAGTTGGAAAAAGTATGATGAAATCATTCCGTTGATCTCTCTTGGAGAATCAATATTTGATAATTTAAAGAATTTATTAAGAATAGAGATTCTCATTTGCCAAAGCGTCCTGTAATCTTTAACCAATTTTGTGCTTCAATGTAATTGCCTGGAGCAAGCGCTATAGCTTGTTTCCAATACTCAGCAGCTCGATCGGACCAAGCTTCCGCAGTTTCAGGATTTCCCTGTCGAATGGCCTGTTCCCCCCGGTCGGGATAGGTAAACTTAGAAAAGCTTCCTTCCCTTAGAACCGTACTTGAGAGTTTCCTACCTCATACGGCTCGATCAACTATTATTTGTATTTGGTCCTCCACTCAAATTGAAAAATATCAATAAAAAGGATTCATTGAAAATAGGTTCCATTTGATTAGGTTAACTGAAGGACAAAAAAAGGGTTAATGACATGAGTTTCAAACTTAACTTTTGATCAGATTTTCTCTTTTCTCCCACCCTCAGAAAGATGAAGTAGAGAAACAAAGATCTCTCTCTACTTCAAATCATTCAAGTAAAGGTCTTTTTGAAGGGTAACTATCTCAATTTTGTGTAGAAATTTTGAGGAGTACTTTCCACCTGGAATCGATGGGAAAGTACCTTCTTCTATCTTTAGGATCTGATCCTACACCGCTGCTCAATAGCTTAGTAGATCGACTCTATCACATAAGTTGATCCCTGATTATTGTGAGTGAGCAGATCTCATTGTATCGGCCCAAAATTTCAATAATTGATCTTTACGGTGCTTCTCCCATCAATCAAATCTCTTTTATCCATGGAGTATATAGGCTCTACTTATCCATTCATATTTGGACTCCTATGAAGGATGAGTATTTTTGCTACAGCTGATAAGCAACCGCTATTTTGGACGACGCATATGTAGAAAGCCTTTTTCTTTGTCCTTCCCCGTAACAGTTCCTAACTGATCTATTCCATAGCACAGATAGCCGCACGTAATGACAGATCACGGCCATATTGTTAAAAGCTTGTGGTAGGGATGGGTTTCGTTCCAATGCCTGGAAATGATATTCCAAAGCCTCGGTATGCTCTCCGTTACTCATATGGATAAGACCTATGTTATACAGTATATAACTTCGATCATAAGGGTCAATTTCCAGTCGCATAGCTTCATAATAATTTTGTAAGGCTTCCGCATATTCTCCTTCGGATTGAGCTGACATCCGTTACGGTCGTTCATTCAATTGAAATGATCTCCGCTCCAAAACCGTACATGAGATTCTCACCTCATACGGCTCCTCCTTCTTTAAAGTACATAATAAGGGGAATAACCCGTATAATTGGGAAAAGATTCTTACCCAACATTGTGAACTAACAGGAGCTAGTGTCTTTCCAATGAATCTCTAGCCATCCTTATTGCAGAGATTCTTTCCCAAGCACCGAGTATATTAGTGCTAAAAATGGAAACTCTAACGATTCATTTGTCCTTAACGCCCTGTATTTTCAGGGATTAGCCACTTCAACGATCTACGATGGTTATATCATATGGATACCCGAGGCACAAACGAGATGCATGTTTGTTGTCCCAACCATTATTTTCATATTAGCCCTCATAAAAGGGTAATGTGTGAACTATAACGAAGCTTTTGTGTTGTCGATTTCCACATGTAGTGCTTTTCCCCTATGCATGCCTATCAGATAGGCTCGACCATACAAAGCCTATTCCATAGGTGTAACCTTTCGCTCCATACTGGGATCTCCGGGAGATCGAGGCATCTAAGGCTGCATCAACCGGGGATACACGACAGAAGGAATTGTTCCATCTTCAAAACTCACCTTCACTAAGCGTAAGTTTTCTTTGACTCAATATTATTTGATTTCCGAATCACGTTACTTCCCCGAAGGGGTAAAGAACGGAAAAAAAAAAAGAATCAAATCACACCATCTCTGTAATAGTTAAATGCTTCTTTCTCCCCTGGAGCTGTCGGGATTATTCGCAATAAGATATCCGCTACAACCGTGAAGGTCTTATCAATAAAGTTGTCATTTCTCTGAGATCTAGGCATAGCCAATTATAGGTTTTATAATTCTTCTCATTCCCTTTTTTCGGAAATGATTCCATGAACAAAATCATTTTACAGTGCCACAATACCATATAAATCTATTTCATTACGATCGGAGATATGCGAGCATTCCAATCGATTATTTTAGATAGTAATAAATAGATGGAGAAGAATGCTCGGAACAACTTGATATTCATCAGTGATATCGGCCAATGAGCAATAGAAAATATTTCTATTCAAGGAGCTATTTCTACATATTCTGTGAACTCAAAAAGTTTTCATTTGATCATAATCCGAACTAAAGAAGGAAGGAGCTAAAGAAGGAAGGAGTGAAACGATCATTGTATAATGAGAATCAAATAACCATCACAAATAACCATTAATTATGTTATGCGTACATATATTTATAATATGATCATCATGAGACAATTTGTACAATGAATTGTTGCCAAATAATTATCATAATTATTCCATGATTAATACCGGACAATCATTATGTAATTAATATATGATCATGATATGGAATGGAATATTTAATCCATTCCAATTGATGAATTGGATCAAAAATATCAACCCGAATAGGATGAGATCGTCGGATCAACAAGGATGAAGATTTCCTAAAATAGAAGGTAAGTGCGGAAAAATGTCCTTTTGTCCCTCGATTCTAGAGATTATTCAATAAGGATTTTTTTTTCGCCAAAGGATTTAGAGCTAATTGTGCCTGAATAATAAGAACACCTAAGGGACTTGCTATCCACCAATTCCGTGGATTAAAATCCAGAAGATCTTGTAGGAAAGATGGCCGAGCGGTTCAAGGCGTAGCATTGGAACTGCTATGTAGGCTTTTGTTTACCGAGGGTTCGAATCCCTCTCTTTCCGTACTTGAACTTTCTTATTCTTCCCCATCATTCTCCCAATAGATCGAATCTCAATAGGATGATCTCATCATTCTGAGATAAACCCCCTCCTATTCCGTGATATAGAGAAATAGAAGAAACGTTGGTTCATGATATAAGAAAGAAAAAAGGACATTGGGAAAAAGCGGACAATAAATGAAAGTGTCATTGATGATCATACCGTAATAGATTTATGATCATACCATAATATAATGTACGGGGGGAATGAAAAAGAGATAGGTCGAATCCCAAGAATCGAACAATCTATTTGTCTCCTTCGGAATAAATAGAAAAGAGAGGAACAAAATTGTCTAAACGCACAGGAACCTCTCTTTTTCATTCTCAATTCAAGCTTGACGAGAATAATATTCTACGACCAACAATTCATTGACCTTTAAACTGATCCATTTGCTATCTATTATTTGATTGACTAATCCTTTATATCGTGACGAATGAAGAGTCAAATGATTTGGCATTTGATCTTTCTGGGATAAATTGAGATTTTTATCGATCATAGATCTCAATCCCTGTTGATTTCTTACAGTAATAACATCTAGGGGTTTACAACGATAACTTGGTATATCTACCACACAATCATTGACCAGGATATGCCTATGGTTAACCAATTGTCTGGCTCCAGGAATGGTAGGAGCCATACCCAATCGAAAAATAGTATTATCCGAACGCATTTCAAGTAATTGCAATAGAACCTGGCCCGTTGATCCTTTGGCTCTTCCAGCAATACGAACATATTTAAGTAATTGTCGCTCTGTCAGTCCATAATGGAAACGCAATTTTTGTTTTTCTTCCAGACGGATACGATATTGAGATATCTTTCTAGAAGAAGATTGGTTGGTAGGATCATTTTTGGATTTTGGTCTTTTATTAGTCAGCCCTGGTAGAACTCTTAGACGACGTATTATTTTTAAACGAGGTCCTCGATAACGAGACATAAGAACTCCTTCTTTTACGAAATGAGCAAATAGTGTTGAAAAGAAGAATAATATGAATCGTATCAATATCGGAATTATTTTCTATGGAGAACAAAGATCTCTTCCAAAATTGGTTTGGAGAGATCCAAATAGATCTGCTCCGATCACCCATTGCGTTTAGAGTTGAAAGTGATCATGGCATAGCGGATCTGTAACGAACCAATGATCTGATCGGAAGGGAAGAAAGAGGAGTCTTCTCCATGTTCCTTGATCGTAATGAAACATTATGTATCACGGGGAAAATGAAGGGAATAACAAAGAGCCGGCTATCGGAATCGAACCGATGACCATCGCATTACAAGTGCGATGCTCTAACCCTCTGAGCTAAGCGGGCTTATATGAATAAGATATAACTACATACTTCTTAATATGAGATTCATAAATCTATTCAGAATATAATAGCAATTATAGCTAATTGAACCCAATGACGCAATCCAGATTCCAATGAGACATTGCTTGGATGTGGATTCGCTCGAGAGAAATAAAGAGAAGAAAGGATCAATTGATATTGATCGTTTCACTATTCCAAATCAAACAGAAAGAGAGAAAGCATTGCGTGGGAAATGCAGAAATGATAGAATCATTTTCAGTAATACTAAAAGATAGTGGAAATGGCAAAAGAGGAAGAAAGAAGAGAAGACACATCTCCCAGTGCCAAATGGATATCCAATGAATAACTCTGATGAGAATGAAGAATAGGATGAGATTACAGTATGATCTTGTTCTCCGAAGGGGATATGGCGGAATTGGTAGACGCTACGGACTTGATCGAGTTGGGCCTTGGTATGGAGACCTACCAGGTGATAGCTTCCAAATCCAGGGAACCCTAGGACATTTAGAATGGGCAATCCTGAGCCAAATCCGTTTTACAGAGGCAATAGTTTCGGAAGGAAAAGGATAGGTGCAGAGACTCAATGGAAGCTATTCTAACGAATGAATATTCTTTTACCCAGTGCCACATCTATGGAATAATCTATACATTTACACTTCAAAAATGGGAATGGTATATGCTATCAAGCAAAGTTCATGATCGGGACTTGGATCGCTTTATGCATTTCGCTACTAATGAGATACTCGGGTCAATCTCAGGTTGAAGGAATGATTTGACATTAAGTAATCCAACGATTAACTTCATTTCTAAAAAGAGGGAGTCGGATCGATTCCTGGGGTAAATTTTTCGACGAGGATAAAGATAGAGTCCAGTTCTACATGTCAATGCCAACAACAATGCAAATTGCAGTAAGAGGAAAATCCGTCGGCTTTATAGACCGTGAGAGTTCAAATCTCTCTATCCCCAAGTCTAGTTCGTTCCCAAATGACTGATTTATCCTTTCTTTCATACGATTTAGAATTTGTAATTCTCATTTTTGAATCGATTCTTTTTATTCACCCTCCTTTTTATGATAAGCTGATTGGATGGTCAATTCATTTTGTGATAGATGATCTAGATATAGATGGATAAGTAAAGATAGATAGACCTATATCTGTATGGATATCTCTATCTAGATATCTCTATTTAGATCTCTATCTAGATAGAGATATCTGGTCCGGACCGACCGTTAGCGTTCTTTCTCATGAATGGTTACTCCCCGATCGATAAATTTCGCGAATTTGAAAACTGGGGGATTGTATTTTTGGACTAGGGAAAATCCTCCTTTTTTTTTTTCTGATCCCTTCAGTTGACACAAATTTGGGTCCTATGTTAGAATAATGCACAGGAAAGAGCCGGGATAGCTCAGTTGGTAGAGCAGAGGACTGAAAATCCTTGTGCCACCAGTTCAAATCTGGTTCCTGGCATGCGAGCTCATAGATCGCAAAATCCGTTTATTTAGATGGATGGATATGGATAAATGGATATCTATTGACATGCATACTCATCCATATCCATATACCTATATCATAATACACAATTACCTATATGTATATTTATGTATCTGTATGTACGCACATATAGACCCCGATCATAATAGATGATGAATCAGTATGTTTTTCGTTATCTTTCTCTTTTTTGTTCATATTGTCCTTCCCCGTTCCAATCGGATTTTGATGCTCTGTACGTATATAAAAGTTGGTTCAAAACTCGAAAATACGGAATTGGCAGTGTAAATAGAATAGGACCTATTCTCAACTGGAATTGGTACAAGTGAAACCTGATCTTTCTCTTCCTTCTCGTATATTATAGAATGTGTGTGGTAGATAATTTGTGACGCGTAAACGAAACGAATTCGTTTCATTAATTTATACAAAATAGGTATCTCCCGGATCCAGAATCTAGGATAGGAGAATGTAAATAGATAAGGGAGATTCCATTACGGCACTAGTACTAGTAGGAGTCTATTTATATCACTCATCTGAAATGTGATATATTGCTCAAATTGAATATTTGAAATTGTAAGAACGAAGATTGTTTACTTTTATTCCATTCAATAAGCATCCTGTATCTCATAGAAATTAGGTGTAATATAATCTTTGCGTAGGGGCCAACCAATCCAACTCTCAGGCATCAATATACGTTTCAGACGTGGATGACTTTCATAAAGGATTCCCAACATATCATAAGATTCTCGTTCCTGAAAATCAGCACTTTTCCAGATCCAAAAAACGGACGGAATTATGGGATTTTTCCTTGGGACAAAAACTTTTATACATACCTCTTCAGGTTGATCCGCATTATCTTGTATATTTGTAATATGATATACACTAGCCAATGATCCCCCCGGTGCTACATCATAAGCACACTGAGAGCGGAGATAATTGAAACCATAAACATATAAAGCGACGGCTACAGAGGCCCGATTCTCAGATTTGATCTGTAAAGTCTCTATGCCCTGGTAATCAGAACCCAGAGGTCTGTGAGCCAGCTTATGCTTGGCTAGCCAAGCTGATAATCGACCCTGCATCTCATTAGTCTTTATTGTATAAGTATCCGCATAAGTATTGAACATTTTCAATGTAATTTTTGAAAATTGATTTCCTGCTCGTTGCTTTCTACTCAACATTATTCCTCGATTTCTGGAAATCTATTTAACTCTTCTATTTTACAAATGTTTCGGAGAGTATCTCTGAAGTAGACTCAAAGGTTTTGGAACGTATCTCTGAAGTAGATTCGGATTGAGGTTCAGAAAATTTATGGAGCAACTTCTGATCGTAGTTTCCAGTATAAAGATTGGGCCCAACACGAAACTTATGATTCTGAGTGAAATATCTCTTTCCTTGTTGGAGCTTGGTCCTATCTTCATCTATTTCTCGAGCTACCTTTTTACGAAGTTTTATTATGGCATCTATAATAGCCTCTGGTTTGGGGGGGCAACCCGGCAAATAGACATCTATGGGAATTAACTTATCTACTCCACGAACAGTGCTATAAGAATCTGTACTGAACATTCCTCCTGTAATAGTACATGCTCCCATAGCAATTACATATTTTGGTCCAGGCATTTGTTCATATAATCTCACTAAAGAAGGAGCCATTTTCATGTTCACAGTGCCTGCTGTTATGATGAGGTCGGCTTGTCTAGGACTAGATCTTGGTACCAGACCGTAACGATCAAAGTCGAATCGTGAACCTATTAATGAAGCGAATTCGATAAAACAACAACTAGTACCATAAAGAAGCGGCCATAAACTGGAGAGTCTGGCCCAATTTGACAGATCATTTAGGGTAGTTGAAATAACTGAATCTGGAGTTGTTTTACCAGGTAAAGGTGATTCTATAGAATTCATCACTGGCTTTATGCCATTTTCTACTTTATCTCTACCACCAAGATATTCGGAGGCTAAGACCATTCCAATGCTCCTCTTCGCCATGCATAAACTGAACCAACAATTGGGATAAGCACGAGAATCAAAGCTTCTATAAAGGTATATATACCCAATATATCGAAACTCATGGCCCATGGATAAAGAAAAACTGTTTCAACATCAAAAACAACGAAAACTAAGGCGAACATATAATAACGAATCCTAAATTGGATCCAAGCATCTCCCATTGCTTCTATGCCTGATTCATAACTAGTGAGCTTCTCTGGGCCTTCACTAATAGGGGCTAAGGCTCTGGGAATTAGTAACGCCAGAATAGGAATGAGGCTAGATATTGGTAAAAATATCCAAAAAGTATCATATTCAGAAAGTCGAAACATGAATAGGCTCCTGTGAAATAGATCAAATTATTCAATTTTTCTGTAAATTTATTAATCACTCCTCCCCAAAGGACAATTGATTCTCATCGATCTACATATTGCTGTCCATGGCTTCTTCCAAAATTCATTCAATGAAATAAAATATTACTCGTATATGTGATATGTAGGAGTATTGCGCGCTTATCCGGGATAAATCGACTTATTTCACCCAAAAGCAAAAAGTCTGGCTAATCCTTCCTCTCCCCGTATCAGTCATTTATATACTTTCATTTGCTGTCAAACAATATGAATCAATTCGGCAAATTACACGCGAGTTGTAACGGACCATCAGCATAGTATGGCTGTGTAATGCAAAGAAATGCCCAGGGATTCTTATGGGATGGGATCGATCTTAAGATCTATTGTATGTTCTATTTCGATATGTTAATCCTGTCCATCAAAAATATGGGTCTTTGTCTTTCTCAGCGAAGGGCCAGCCGTTATTTTCACCGATGCGTCGACAGATTCGACTTCCATTTGCTTGCTCTATATTCAAATTCATTTATACCCATATTCAGTTTCTCTTTATACCAATATTCAGTTTCTCTTTATACCAATATTCAGTTTCTCTAGATATTCAATTGAAGCTTGCCCCTCCGTTTCTTATAACAAGGAAAAGGATTGTGTATTCAATTTGTAGAATCATGGCCATCTCACACGATTAGATTGCCCTTCGAGTTCTTTGTCAGATACTTATGTAGGTAATAGGACAAGCGTATAAATACTCAGGTTTGCGGATTCATCAACGGAATAAAATAGTGAACATTTCACAGTATTGGGAGAAAAATGAGAAAGAGGAAATCTCAGTTATCAGAGATTTGGAATGAATCTTAAAAGAATTATAATGCGTGCTGATGCTTTGGCTTGTTGTACAAATGATTTAAGGAGTAGAGTCCAATTGGATTATCCATTCGTAGTATCCCAATTCATATGTGTTTAACATATGGACAGATATAGAATTGATTTCGTTCGAGAATATGCCAGATAAACTCTTTTCCCCGGAGTCTCATTCAGCAATATATTTATTGATCTCGTGACAGGGATTGATCCGCCTATTAAAGACAAAAAAAAGGTGCTAAAAAGACAAAAGGTGCTAAGGGTTATTTCCTCTATGGTCCAACGTTTGATTAATAGTCTGACCTTTTATTCAGGATCAATACAATCGTTCCATTCCGGGAATAGAAATTGGAATTCCTAAGGGTCTCAGTTTATTTGTGCCTTGTTGACCTGGGCATTGAGCGACAAATACTACTTATAAATGCTCAAGCAAGGCTTATTGTTGGACAATATCAAGCGATCCTGTAACTTCTGTTGACGTAACCGCGTTGATCGAACTGAACAAGTTTATGGTCGTAAAGGCCCTTAGGTTAATATGATAAAATAAAGGCTTCAGGGCATCTTGTAATAGGAATCTTAAATAGAACAATAAAACAATCCCTGTTTCAATCACGACGGTAGGGTAGAGAGAGCCAGTTGAACTGGAAGTGATCTAGAAGGATACTTCGAAGAACACGTTACGACCGATCCAATGAACCAATCGGGGGAGGGGGAGAGATGGACGCTTATGCATTTTGGGACAATTTGCATAACGGTTAGAAAGTAACTAGTCCAGGTTCTTCCGTCAGAATAAGAGGGGGGGGGGAGAGAAATATGAAGATCTCGTATTTTACTTAGATAAGCCCACCAAATTTGGATCCTGATCTTCCAAGAGAAGGCCCATATCAATCAAATCATGGATCATGAGCAATCGGAGCGGATCGGAATAACAGAATGAGTCCTGTACAATAATGGAGAAAGACCTAATCACTTGGCGGATTAAGCCAAGTTTCCAATCTGCAAAAGCATTCTCATTTTAGGTGGTGGATTCATTGGAAGAAAAATTCCAACTAAATGACCCGATATCCTTGCTCATTTCCCGTTGAAACCTATGAGGAGAGTACTTGTTATTGGGACGGTGTCATCAATTATTCTCCACATTAATTATATGGTTATCAGGTGCGCTTATGATATGGATGAGATGATCGTACGTTTACTTTTGATCGGGGTAACAGTCGAATTTCCGTGGGTAATTCAGAGGAAGCTCTCGTGATCTATCATGCGTATCGTATATCTACAAATATACAATACAGATAATTAATCCTTTTTGAGCCTCACATTACTCGACATGATCTCCGTACATGCCATACGAGTATTCTAGCTACTCCAAGGGGATGGATGGGATAGCATCGAGCCTTTTATTTGGCAATAAATTCCGTTCCAACTCTCAGGCATATATTTAGATCAATAAGGATGGATCTGACGCGTTCAGGAGAATACCCCAGAATAGGAGGCATCTATAGAGCACACGTCTATGATCCAGATCAAATGGGAATTTTGATCGGATCGAATAGACCCCCCCCCGGATCAGTCTTATCAAGGTTCTCATATGATGAAACGTTAACCCATCCCGGATGAGATCGTTTTATTTTGGCGAGAGATCAATCTGAAGAGAATAGTTATATTCTATCCATTCATCACCCAATCAACCTAAGTCTTATCGAGGTGTTCTAGATATAATTGATTCAAAATAATGAATTAAAATAGGAATCGGTCGAAGTCCCTTTCATGGAAGTTTAGCTCTTGAGTATGAGCTCAGGTAAGATTCTGTCTAATAGTGGGACTAATACAAACTCTTTGAATGAGCAATTGGGTACTAAAAATATGAGACATGGCCACGGGGGGCTTTCCAATCCAATATTGTATGTAACAATCCAATATTGTATGTAATAAGTATGCTAATAATCAGATTAATGAGGTTCTGATGATCGATGCTAATTCTTATTGACCAATAGATCCATAGGTGTGGTGTATTAAGAATCCCTTGATAATGGGTGATAAGAGCATATCAACATGTCAGTCGTGTGTTACTTATTTTTTCAATATCAATGAACAAGGGATCAATAAGTTAAATCATCTAATATCGAATCAATCTCAATCAATGAGGATCGATGATCTGATCTGCCCCGTTATCACGTTCCTATTGATCTTCATGGATATATGAGAATAGTTGATGTGATCCAAGAGACTATTTAGGGCTCATAGATAATGAGGGATATAAGGATAAATGAGTAATATAGTGATACTAGAACTCAGTGGAACGCATAGGGCTATACGGGCTCGAACCGTAGACCTTCTCGGTAGAACGAATCAAAGTTCTTATTATCAAAATGATTTGAACTGTTCTAAAACCCAACATGCATTTTTCTTGCATTGGGCTTTTTCATTAACTAATAGATCGATCAGTTAGTCTGCCATTCTTTCCTTCTGGAAGGATAAGAAGATGGCTCCGTGTGCTCCAAGTTATTATTTTTTGGAAGCAATCCCAAAGTGATTCAAAAGGTTCCCTCGACGTAGGTCTGCTTCGTTTAAGACACAGATTGACTCAAATAGAGTTTCTATCGCTCTGAAAGTGAAATATGAGACTCCATACACCTCAAAGTTCATAAAGCGAAAAGAAGATTTTTGAGGTCCCCGTATTTTACTCATTATGCCTAGCATTGAATGAACTTGCGATTTACCATATCAACTGGATCCAGAATTGGAATAAGATCGAACCTCATCTTTGTCATGCTATTGTTCTCCCAGATTGGTCGGTGGAGTAAGACATATCAATATTTCACACAAGATCTATTTTGTGGATTGGATGGATCGATGAACTCTCTTGAAAAGCATTGGCGCACGTGTAAACGAGGTGCTCTACCTTGCTGAGCTATAGCCCTTGCTATTACTAATGACACACCATGCTAACCAAATATACTAAATGAATCCGCCTTTTGTCAAGGCGGACATTGCATGATCCAATACATTACGATCCCATTTATATCGGGGCGGCATATTGTTCATAAGTTAAACTCCATTTAAAATGTTTCTAGTCCAATTCTATTTAGAATTTATTTATGATTATAAGTGACCTACTTAACTCAGTGGTTAGAGTATCGCTTTCATACGGCGGGAGTCATTGGTTCAAATCCAATAGTAGGTAAAACTTCTTAGATATCGGAGTCGATGACATCAAATAAGTTTTACCTACTATTTGACAAAATTGGAATAGAGAACCCATTTTCGGTGATTATCCAAATTTATTACGTTAATTAGAGACGGAGGGCAAAGTAGCACTGATAGCCTCTAATCGTGTCCTGGCTCTTCTAAGAGCTACATTAGCCTCAATCGCTTGTCTCTTGCCCTCAGCTCGAGCTAGGTCAGCTTCAGCTATTCGAACAGTTTCCTGGGCCTCTCGAGGATCGATGTCAATACCTTTCTCTGCATCATTGACCAATACGGTGATCTTATTATTGTCTATCCTGGCGAAACCGCCCATCAAAGCCATAGTTGACCATTGCCCATTGAAACGTATTTTTGTGATACCTGTATCCAAAGCTGCAACAATTGGAGCATGATTCGGTAATACACCAATTTGACCACTATTAGTAGATAAGATGATTTCTTCAACTTCTGAATCCCAAACAACTCGATTAGGAGTCAGTACACGAAGATTTAGGTTCATTTTTTAAATTAACTCTCCACTTTTAAGTTCATAGCCTTCGCGGTAGCTTCATCAATGTTACCCACCAAATAAAAGGCCTGTTCGGGAAGACCATCCAATTCTCCGGAAAGGATCATTTGAAAACCTTTAATTGTTTCTATGAGACCAACATACTTACCCGGGGAACCGGTGAATACCTCTGCTACAAAAAAGGGTTGTGATAAGAAACGTTCAATTTTTCGTGCTCTTGCTACGGTTAAACGATCTTCTTCTGATAATTCGTCCAGTCCAAGAATAGCTATAATGTCTTGAAGCTCTTTATAACGTTGTAAAGTTTGCTTGACTCCTTGTGCAGTTTCGTAATGTTCCTCGCCCACAATCCAAGGTTGAAGCATGGTCGACGTTGAATCTAAAGGATCTACTGCTGGATAAATGCCTTTGGCAGCTAATCCTCTCGATAGTACGGTAGTAGCATCTAAATGTGCAAATGTCGTAGCAGGAGCGGGGTCGGTCAAATCGTCTGCAGGTACATAAACTGCTTGAATGGAGGTTATAGATCCCTCTTTGGTAGAAGTAATTCTTTCCTGCAAAGAGCCCATTTCCGTGCTAAGAGTTGGCTGATAACCCACAGCGGAAGGCATTCTGCCTAATAATGCAGATACTTCTGATCCCGCTTGGACGAAACGGAAGATATTGTCGATAAATAAAAGCACGTCTTGCTCATTGACATCTCGGAAATATTCAGCCATGGTTAGAGCAGTTAAACCAACTCTCATACGAGCTCCTGGTGGTTCATTCATCTGACCATAGACCAGAGCTACTTTCGATCTTGAGATATCTTGTTCATTAATTACTCCCGATTCTTTCATTTCCACGTAAAGATCATTTCCCTCACGGGTACGTTCCCCTACTCCGCCAAATACGGATACACCTCCATGAGCCTTAGCAATGTTGTTGATTAATTCCATGATGAGCACTGTTTTACCTACTCCAGCTCCCCCGAATAGCCCTATTTTTCCTCCGCGGCGGTAAGGAGCTAAAAGATCCACCACTTTAATGCCTGTTTCGAAAATTGATAATTTTGTATCCAACTGTATAAAGGCAGGAGCAGATCTATGAATAGGAGATGTTGTGCGAGCATCTACAGGACCTAAATTGTCGACGGGTTCTCCAAGAACATTGAAGATTCGTCCGAGAGTAGCTCCACCAACTGGAACACTTAGAGGAGCTCCTGTGTCAATCACTTTCATTCCTCTTGTCAGACCATCTGTAGCACTCATAGCTACAGCTCTCACTTTATTATTTCCCAATAATTGTTGTACCTCACAAGTAACATAAATTTTCTGACCAGCCGTATCTTGGCCCTTCACTATCAAAGAATTTAATATATTAGGCATATTGCCTGGAGGAAAAGCTACATCCAGTACTGGTCCAATGATTTGAACAATACGTCCCACGTTCTTTTCCACAAGTGTGGGAACCCCAAGAGCAAGAGGATTGGTTCTCATAATAATAATAAAAGAAGATTTGTTCGAATTGCTCGCTAATAACATGAAAAATGTTCGATATCGAGTCGATCAGTTCATGATGAATGAGAGTTACCACCTTGATCTACTTAGTGATATTTCGCTTATCAAGTTCAACTTTTTATTTTGAACATGAATTAGATGGATAAAGATCATGAGAAGGTATTCGATTTGTCCATAACTAGAAACATTTCACCCCAGATTGCGCCCAGATCATCCATTCAATGCGGAACGGAACTTGGATGGACCTTATTCATAGTCTTTCTCTCATCGGTCGTTGTTTCTTCCTTTCATACGCAACATACATCTCTTTTTCTTTATTTTCGTTCCATATGTTTACTTTTACACCTATGGTTCACATATAGATATTATCTACTAGGGTAAAAGGTCAATTCGGTTCTTTAGATTCATTAATTAGTCTAATAGCTGGGAGGTCCTTGGGTCAATGCATGGAAAAACTTTCAAAGCAAAAATTGGGTTGCGTCATACATAAAGAGCATTATACAATAATAGTGTATTTAGCAAATGTTCTATTATTGCCCAGTAACGGACGACTTGAATTAGTTCATGGTTCCGCAGGAGATTCCTGTGAAATTCTTTATTTACGTTCGATCCGTGTCGAGCAGACCTCGTCCTTGCAAGAGTTATTAATTGATGAGTTGTAGGGAGGGACTTATGTCACCAAAAACAGAGACTAAGGCAAGCGTCGGATTTAAAGCTGGTGTTAAAGATTACAGATTAACTTATTACACTCCTGAATATAAAACCAAAGATACCGATATCTTGGCAGCGTTCCGAGTAACTCCCCAACCTGGGGTGCCACCTGAGGAAGCGGGGGCTGCAGTAGCTGCTGAATCTTCCACTGGTACATGGACCACTGTTTGGACCGATGGGCTTACCAGTCTCGATCGTTACAAGGGGCGATGCTATGACATCGAGCCCGTTCCTGGGGAAGAAACTCAATTTATTGCCTATGTAGCTTACCCCTTAGACCTCTTTGAAGAAGGTTCTGTTACTAACATGTTCACTTCCATTGTAGGTAATGTATTTGGATTCAAAGCCCTAAGGGCTCTGCGTCTGGAAGATTTGCGAATTCCTCCTGCTTATTCCAAAACTTTCCAAGGTCCACCTCATGGTATCCAAGTTGAAAGAGATAAATTAAACAAATATGGCCGTCCCCTATTGGGATGTACCATTAAACCAAAATTGGGTTTATCTGCCAAAAACTATGGTAGAGCAGTTTACGAATGTCTTCGTGGTGGACTTGATTTTACCAAAGATGATGAGAACGTAAATTCCCAACCTTTTATGCGCTGGAGAGATCGTTTCTGCTTCTGTGCAGAAGCAATTTATAAAGCTCAAGCTGAAACGGGTGAAATTAAGGGGCATTACTTGAATGCTACTGCAGGTACATGTGAAGAAATGATAAAAAGGGCAGTATTTGCCAGAGAATTGGGAGTTCCTATCGTCATGCATGACTACCTGACGGGAGGTTTTACTGCAAATACCAGTTTGTCTCATTATTGCCGAGACAATGGCCTACTTCTTCACATTCACCGCGCAATGCATGCAGTTATTGACAGACAAAGAAATCATGGTATGCACTTCCGTGTACTAGCTAAAGCATTGCGCATGTCCGGGGGAGATCATATTCACGCCGGTACTGTAGTAGGTAAACTTGAAGGGGAACGAGAAGTCACTTTGGGTTTTGTTGATCTACTGCGTGATGATTTTATTGAAAGAGACCGAAGTCGTGGTATTTATTTCACTCAAGATTGGGTATCTATGCCAGGTGTTCTACCCGTAGCTTCGGGGGGTATTCACGTTTGGCATATGCCTGCTCTGACCGAGATCTTTGGGGATGATTCTGTACTACAGTTCGGCGGGGGAACTTTGGGACACCCTTGGGGAAATGCACCTGGTGCAGTAGCGAATCGAGTCGCCTTAGAAGCTTGTGTACAAGCTCGTAATGAGGGACGTGATCTTGCTCGTGAAGGTAATGAAGTGATCCGTGAAGCTAGTAAATGGAGTCCCGAGCTAGCTGCTGCTTGTGAAGTATGGAAGGAGATCAAATTTGAATTTGAGACAATTGATGTATTGTAATTTAGTGGCTCTCATCCGTTCGTTCTCCTAATCGAACTCGGCCCAATCTTTCTAGTAAAAGATTGGGCCAAATCGTAAATGGAGATTAGATCCATACATAGATCCATATCTATCTATGTACATGTAAAAATGAATATGCGCAACCTATATGCTATGCATAAATCGACATCTTTCTTATTTACTCTTCCCAGGATCAATCAAATGGCTCAAAGTTTATGAGAATGTTTTTGGTTAAAGAGCCAATTTTCTCCATCCCTGAAATTGATCCTATGGATCATTCAATAGGGGTTAGTAGCTCGATGGATCAGAGCCCATGGTCCCTCCCGGACCATGAAACCAAGGGTTCGAATCCCTTCTAGCCTATTTTGGGCATTGTCCCCCTTGTTGTATCCCGTCCCGTGTTGAGACATAGACCTTTATTACAAAGATTCCATAGGTTGCATAAATAGGGAACGATCATATCGTAGGATCTTTCTCTCTCGGATTAGAATTACTCTTTCTAATGGTACGAAAGAGAATCTTTGTTGATAACCTTTATTGGTAACCAAAGAAAAGGTTCTATCATGATCTCGGATCAATGCTCCGGATTACTACGAATGGGATGAAAATGATCCATCTCACTATTCATTCGGGAACGACCCTAAGACTAAGAATAAGCTAAGGCTTAATAGACTAATAAGGGGATCTGTATTATAGAATAAGACCCCTCAAAAAAAAAAAAAAGAATTGCAAAGTAACGAGATATCTCTCTCTTCCCTCTTTTAAGATCTCTTCCCTCTTTTATACTCATGTCTAAGGAGAACTCTATGTCCTTAAAGGAATGGTTCGAAGAAAGGCGTAAAATAAGTGGATCAATCGAGGATCTTATCGAAAAGACTAGTAAGGACTATGTCGTCAATGAGATGGACAATAACAAGAATATGAAGATTGATCTTAATAACAGACTATGGGTCCAGTGCGACAATCGTGAGAGCTTGCTCTATATTAAATATTTGAAGCAGAATAAGAGCGTTTGTGAAGAATGTGGATATCATCTGCAAATGAGTAGTTCAGATAGAATCGAACTTTCAATTGATCATGGCACTTGGCATCCTATGGATGAGGACATGGCCACCCCAGACCCGATTCAATTTCATTTTGAGGATGAACCCTATATAGATCGTATCACTTCCTGCCAAATAAGGACAGGTTTAACCGATGCTGTTCAAACAGGCATAGGTCGACCAAATGGTATTCCTATCGCAATTGGAGTTATGGATTCTCAATTCATGGGAGGTAGTATGGGCTCCGTGGTAGGTGAGAAGATTACTCGTCTGATCGAATACGCTACTAAAGAATCTCTCCCAGTAATCATGGTGTGTGCTTCTGGAGGAGCGCGCATGCAAGAGGGGAGTTTCAGTTTGATGCAAATGGCTAAAATATCTGCTGCTTTATATATCCATCAATTGGAGAAAAAGTTGTTATATGTATCAATCCTTACATGTCCCACAACTGGTGGAGTGACTGCTAGTTTTGGTACGTTGGGAGACATCATCATTGTTGAACCTAAGGCATACATTGCATTCGCAGGTAGAAGAGTAATCGAGCAAACATCAGGTCAGAAAGTACCCGACGGTTTGCAAGTGGCTGAGCATTTATTTGATCATGGTTCATTTGATCTGATCGTTCCACGTAGTCTTTTAAAAGGTGTTCTGAGTGAGCTATTTAAGCTTTACAGTCCAATTCCTTGTGAAAAAGAACAAACGTTAGGCTCAGTTTCTTGTAACGACCAACAATTATCAGGTTCAGCTCCTCATAAAGAAAGTAACAGTGATACAGTTTCCTCTCGCATTGAAAATTGAAATAATCAATCCCAGAGAATTGTTCCTCATTTCTATTTTTAGCCAATTATCGATCCTCGATCCTCTTCTTAATAAGAACTCAATATTAACAACTAAATAGTCATTAACCATTATTATGAACTAATTTGCTAACCATCGATATACGATAGAATCGTTAATTTTTTGCTCTCCGGAATTGGGGAAAAATTCCGGATCTATGTTCTTGCTACTATCTGATCAAGTGTTATAATATGGATAAGTGCTGTGATAGATTTGCATACATCTATTGAGTCTTAATACCAAAAATTCTCATTTATTATTGACTTCGGATCTCATAGACATAAAAAAAAAAAAAAAAAATAAGAATAAGAAGAATAATATCTCGGATTCGACGTAAAAGGATTTTTCGGAGACTCATGAAAATATTTTATGTAAAAAGGAACAAGATTCTCGCGCATGTATTTTATGGAGAGGGACGACTAGGCCCACTTATTTGTTGGTCCTATAATCATTCCTTGTAATGCAGATAAATATTTCATTAGGGTATTCATTCTATGACAAATCCTAACTTACCTTCGATTTTTGTGCCTTTAGCGGGCTTATTTTTTCCGGCAATTACAATGGCTTTTTTGTACTTTTATGTTCAGAAGGACGAGATTTTATAAATTTGATCGGGACAGATCTCATAGATCAATCTGAATCTCCCAATTGTAGAACAAATGGGATATCTATCTGTTCCAGATGATCTGAGATGGGACTAATACTGCTCCGAACACGAACAAGATAGATATCTATATCTATCAACATATGGATATGGATGTATCATGTGGTGCATATATCATATGTATGCATGTACAAATGTATAGATGTTTCTATCTCTACATGTATACATATCTATGCACACATGGAGATGGAGATAGCCTTTCTATCCCGTTGATCCGATGATGAGGTGTTGTTTTTGCAATTGATGGGTCAAAGACAAAAAAAAATAGGAATAATGGGGAAATGGAAAGAAAGGAAAGAAAGAAAATAAATGTTCTCTTATATAAAAAGATCCTTTGATATGTATATAGCTAGTTAATACAAGTTACTTCGGGAGCCAAAGGAGTCAAGTTTTGGCTATTCTCTCAAACCGAGTAGAACAAAATTGAATAAAATTTGTTATGAATTGGCGATCTGAATGGCTCTGGATAGAACCTATAACAGGTTCCCGAAGAACAAGTAATTTTTGCCGGGCTTGTATCCTTTTTTTCGGTTCACTAGGATTTTTATTGGTCGGAATCTCAAGTTATCTTGGTAGGAACCTGATACCTGTATTGTCATCCCAGCAAATACTTTTTGTTCCACAAGGAATTGTAATGTGTTTTTATGGTATTGCAGGTCTGTTTATTAGCTCCTATTTGTGGTGTACAATTTTGTGGAATGTAGGCAGTGGTTACGATAGGTTTGACAAAGAAGAAGGGATTGTATGTCTCTTTCGTTGGGGATTTCCCGGAATAAATCGTCGTACTTTTCTTCGATTCCTCATAAAGGATATCCAGGCGATCAAATTGGAAGTTCAAGAAGGTCTTTATCCCCGTCGTGTCCTTTATATGGAAATAAAAGGCCAGCGAGACATTCCCCTAACTCGTACTGTTGAGAATTTCACCCTACGGGAAATAGAACAAAAAGCTGCTGAATTAGCCCGTTTCTTGTGTGTATCAATTGAAGTAAAATGAACCAAGGGATAGATGTTTTCTCGTTGTTATTCGATATCTGAACGGACAGAGCTTCATATGTACTAGAAATAGAGAGGGAAGTCGCAATGTAACTAAGATTCGTTTTGGAGAAATATTATGCAGTTACCTCCCACGAAATACCATGCAGTTACCTCCCCAAAAGTAGTACTTATGGAATTCTCATATCGGTGCAAATTTCTTTGGTGGTTCCCAAAGACTCCATATCGTTATTTATAGAAGGCCCATAGAGCCAGTAGACAGATATGGCATCAAAAGAAAACAATTACTAGATATGGCGTTCTCTTAAAAGCGTCTTTGTATTTGGCGAGCTCCAATTCCATATATGCGTACAGAATTAGAGAATTTCCTATTTGGAATAGACTGTTGCAGCCCTTTGAAGCACATAATCGGTATTTTTAGACCCAATTCATTGAATGAGAATATATTCTATCCCTAAGTCATTTCTCTCTTTTGCCAATCAACACTTGTCCCTTTCCTTTTCTTTTTATCTTCTTCTTCTTCTTTTTTTTTTCTTATTTCTTTCATTCATGTAGACCAAACATCTTGAGTCCCTATTTACATTTACCACTATTGAATTACTATAGAATTCCGTCATACGCTCCGAATATTCCTCCCCTCCTCCTATTCTCAATCCTTCTCAAGAGCATTTGTCCGATATCTCTGAGTGTAACTGGGAAAAGATCCGAAAAGGACCGATCCAGCGGTCAGAATCAAAATGATCTTCGAAAGAAAACTGGCTTCTTCTACTTTAAGTGATTTTTCCGGAAAGAGCCAGATAAGATGGGACAAAGGAATAGGAATTTGGTCCGGATCGAAGCGATTTCCAATTCTTTATCTATCTGAGAAGAATCTTATTCTTTTTCCTCCTTTTTTTTTTTCTTTTGAACAACCCGTTCCTCATCCGAAGGATATTCTTTTTAAGGGTCGAACAATTATGCAGTAGATCCTGAATCTATAGGTCCCATACCTCGTTCTACAACTCGCACTTTATCCATATTTCGGACAGAGCTGACGAGTGAATCGGGTTCGTTAGCGATTCACGAATTGAAAGTGGCTAAATCTAAAACATCAGCTTCCCTATGGTACCTTGCATGCTTAATATTCCTGCCCTGGGGGATCTCTATTTCATTCCAGAAAGGTTTGGAACCTTGGGTCACAAATTGGTGGAATGCTGGTCAGTCTGGGGGATTTTATGATTATCTACAAGAGGAAAACTCTTTAGAAAGATTCGGAGAAATAGAAGAACTATTTCTGCTGGAGAAGATGGTAGAAGATTATTCAGAAACGCATTTACAAGATCTTCATTTAGAGATTCGCGAAAAAACGATTCAATTAGTCGAAATGTACAATGAAGATTTGATCCAGATCATCTCACACTTCTTGGCAAATTTGATATGTTTTGCTACTCCAGGCGCTTATTTCATTCTAGGTAAGAAAAAACTTGCTGTTTTCAATTCTTGGATCCAAGAATCATTCCATAGCCTGAGTGATACGATGAAAGCTTTTTTTATTCTTTTAGTAACCGATTCATGTATTGGGTTTCATTCGCCCCATGGTTGGGAACTGATGATCGATTTGATCTCCGAGAATTATGGATTCTCCCATGACGAACAAAGAATATCTGGTCTCGTTTCAACTTTTCCGGTCATCTCAGATACAATTTTCAAATATTGGATCTTTCGTCACTTAAATCGTATATCTCCTTCACTTGTAGTAATTTATCATTCAATGAATGAATAAAGAAGAGGTTGTTCTATCTGACAACGAGTGAATAGAGATTTGATTCTCGTGCGGAAACTAACTATTACAGACCTCCTTTTTCTTCTTTTTATTTCTTTTCCTCCTTTCCCTCTCTCTCTCAGTGGGATACTTTTGATTTCTTGCTTTTGGGGTTAATATAATAGCGGAATTGTGGGCAGGTAACTATGATGGCTACCTACTCCCATTTATCGTAAAGAGATTTGAAATTAATAATCGAACCATGTGGAATATGAATACCTATGACTGGATGAAAAAGTGGATGACTCGATCAATTTCCATCTTGGTCATGACACATATGATAACTCGGACATCTGTTTCAAATGCATATCCCATTTTTGCACAGCAGGGTTATGAGAATCCCCGAGAGGCAACCGGACGTATTGTATGTGCCAATTGTCACTTGTCTAAGAAGCCTGTGAATATTGAGGTTCCACAATCCGTGCTTCCTGATACCGTGTTTGAGGCAGTTGTTCAAATCCCCTACGATATGCAAATAAAACAAGTTCTTGCTAATGGTAAAAAAGGGGCTTTGAATGTAGGAGCTGTTCTAATTTTGCCTGAGGGTTTTGAATTAGCCCCTCCTGATCGTATTTCCCCCGAGATTAAAGAAAAAATAGGTAATCTTTATTTTCAGAACTATCGTCCTAATAAAAAAGAGATTATTGTGATAGGTCCTGTTCCTGGTCAGAAATATAGTGAAATTGTGTTTCCCATCCTTTCACCGAATCCTGCTACTAATAAAGAAGTTCACTTTCTTAAATATCCCATATATGTGGGCGGTAATAGAGGGAGAGGACAAATTTATCCTGATGGAAGCAAGAGCAACAACACGATCTATAATGCTTCAGCAACAGGTAGAGTGAGCAAAATATTGCGCAAAGAAAAGGGTGGATATGAAATAACTATCGATAATGCATCGGATGGTCGCCAAGTGGTTGATATCGTACCTTCAGGACCGGAACTTCTTATTTCCGAAGGCGAATTTATCAAGGTTGATCAACCATTAACGAATAATCCCAATGTGGGTGGATTTGGCCAGGGAGATGCAGAAATAGTACTTCAAGATCCATTACGTGTTCAAGGTCTCTTATTACTCCTGGCATCTGTCATTTTTGCCCAAATCCTTTTGGTCCTTAAGAAAAAACAATTTGAAAAAGTTCAATTGGCCGAGATGAATTTTTAGGCTCATATATCTTTTAAATGAAGTTGACCAAAAGGTTTGGATCCTCGTTCTATTTTCTATTGGTGGCTGATGCAATCATATGCAATTCAAATAATAGGGTCATGCCTCTCGGAGATGGAGAGCCCTCAATATAATCATCTCCCTTCCCTTGTTCGTAGATAAGACATCATTAATTACTAGATCTATCTATAGATATGTACATTTGAAATAGGGAGCGACTCAATAAACACTGGAACAGATCAACTTGCTGAACGATCCTCCATTCGTATGTTACATGGTATATACCATATCCGCGCCTGTCATATAGCCTTTTTTCTTTCTTATCCATTCATCATATCCAGAAGAATGATTCAAAGGATGTCAAAGGGAAGGATAAAAAAATAAAGAGGGGGACTAAGCGATCTCGGGAAAGATTACTATTATCTCGGATCCTCAATCCTTTCAAGTTCATGAAAAAAAAAGAAGAGCGGACGGATAGAAAGGGCAATACCGCTCATTGAGCAAATGGGACTATCTAGCAAATTCATGAAAAAGGCTTGTTCCAGATAGAAAGAGGAAAAGTGCTATATTCTATATTCGCGCATTTGGATTCTCGTAGTTATAACTTTTATAGGGATAATTTATAGAATCTCTCATTTTTAGAAATGAACAAGGGTCATGCATATTATGCAGGGCGATCCATTTACTAGTCATTCTTCCTACGGAAGAACGGTTGAAATGGATCAATCAATCCAATGAGATACGTATCAGAAGCGAAATAATGGATTGGCTTACCACTTCACTAAAAGGCATTGGAGTAGCTGAACTTATTGAGACCTGTCTTCGCTTTCATATGTATAGTCTTCTTCATATATGTTCAGTTCATTCCATTATTATAGGGATGACCCTAATCCGGAATATGAACCGTAGAAGAATATGCCTATTAAACCAATCACAAGAGTACCAGTTACAGTACCTATCAGCCAAAGAGGAATCCTTCCGGTGGTATCGGCCATTTCTCTTGCTCCCTTTCACATTTTATTAAATGGTCATGCTCAAGACATAAACAGTCGTAGATAATTATGAGTCTCAGATCCCTCCGGATGAGATAAGAGGATCAGATCATCGCTGTTATTAATTGAAAGAATAATTAGAGAATAGAACAGCAAGTACAAAAATGAGTAACAACCCCCAGTAGAGACTAGTACGATTCAATTCAACATTTTGTTCGTTTGGGTTCGATTGTGTCATAGCTCTGTGATTTAGATAGAGTTTATCGTTGGATAAACTGCATTGCTGATATTGATCCCAAGAAAAAAACTGTAGGTACAGCTAGTCCGTGAACGGCCAACCATCTAACTGTAAAAATTGGATAGGTTCTATCTATGGTCATTGGTACCTCCTAAAAAGATCTAGTAAATCCATTGAGTTGCTCCAACGGATCGGAACGGCCAGTGATTAATGGAACCTCTTGTCGACTCTCTGTGAAATACTCGTTTGGCCGGGGGCTCCCAAATACATCGTAAGCTAAACCCGTGCTGACAAATAACCAACCCGCAATGAATAGGGAAGGTATAGTAATGCTATGGATGACCCAGTATCGAATACTGGTAATAATATCAGCAAAAGAGCGTTCTCCCGTATTCCCAGACATGCTCAGCTCCATATATTCTTGTACAGTCAAGGGGGAATTGATCCCATAAAAGATAAAGATTAGAATATGGAGAATTGTTGATATCTTCTCTAATCCTTGTTGGATTGTCAATCCTATACCAAAGGTATATTTAAGGTATATTGGACCAGTATAGCTGGCCTTCCTCTGACACAGCAATACAATTTTGATTCGGATCAGAAAGGAAGGAATATAATGATTCTGTTCCTCCAATTCTTCCAGTTTCTCGTTTGGTTAGCTCAAGAAATATCTTTATTATTCTCTTTTTCCCCACACTGGTCTAAAATGAGAAAGTCTCGTATGTCTCGGGATAATAATTCATATTGAAGAATCAAGTTCATACAGAGGTGCAAATGAGTGGATCAATGAGATATAGAAATGATGAATAATAGAAATGATGAATAAAAGGGATACTCATATTCCTGCACCTAAACGCAAAATTCACAAAACTTTTCCTATGAAAACCTTTACTATGGCTGCACAAGAGGTTATTTCCGTTCCAATCTTTGGAACTGGATTGGATCTACCAATTGTACAGAAAGAGGAGCTATTCGAACGAGAAGAACAGTATAAATAGTTGGATCGAAAGGGACCCGTAGTATAACCATTCATTACATTATAGATTAAATGATGCTTAGAAATACTCTTGATCAAATTAATGAGTGCGCTTGATGGAGATACCGTAGGAATATTCCTTCATAATATGCAGAACCCATATGTTGAGCGCAGGACGGTAATTGCTAGGCTTGGGACCATGAAATATTATACTCGATTTATAGCTCTCTTTCAGAAAGGAGAGAGAGAGGGGGATGACATTCTTGTTTTCTTCCTTTGGGATATCGTCCTCAATTCCCTATTTGTATTATTGGAGTAACGGGTATGATTGAATCATTACCAGATTCCATGGTAAAAAAAAAAAAAAAAAAATATCAGAAACATAATACCAGGTGATTCAATAATAATTATTGCCAACTCGTTTACTCCGTAGCTATTAAATTTACCCCGTAGCTATTAAAAGAATATTACGTTTAAAAATTCGTAAAGAGGTTCAGTTGATATTGGCACTCTTCGTGGGTTGCTCAATGCATTTTGGGATCTTGAATCCCTTATCTGAGATAATGAATCTCTTTTGATCAGATATTTCCTCTCGTCCATGCTTGTTTGTAACAGTTATAGTGACTGGTCAATATAGGATTACGAATTGGTACCAATTTGTACAATTGATCTTTTGTATTCTCATTCTGTTCTAGGTTACGAAAAATAAGATTTAGGTAATTGCCTCGTAAAGATATGTAGCAAACGTATTTCATTAAGTTTTATCACGCCTACTACAGCTAGCTATTTTGGTTTTCTATTGGTTTCTCTAATTTTTACCTTAGCTCTATTCATTGGTTCAAACAAGATACGACTTATTTGAAATCAAGAAGAAGGAAACCCTTTTGGGTTTACTCGATATTATGATGATTCCGTTGCTTCTCCCAATGCTGATTTATAATCATTGAGATTCATAACAATTCTAGGGTAATATCCGAGGTGGATATTACCCATATTTATTCCTCTGAATCGAAATGATTGAAGCTTTGCCATCTGGGATTGTGTTGGGTCTAATTCCTATAACTTCGGCCGGATTATTTGTAACTGCATATTCACAATACCGACGTGGTGATCAATTGGATATTTGATTGAGGAACACCTTTTTTTTTTTTCATTGACCTCCCACTTATTCCAGTGGGGGTCAAATTCCATTGAGCATTCCAGCTGGGGCTATTTATGATCTATCAAGAGAATTTGATACAATATGAAAAGAATCACGCTCTGTAGGATTTGAACCTACGGCATTAGGTTTTGGAGACCTACGTTCTACCGGACTGAACTAAGAGCGCTTTATTATCAAAATATTCAGACGGGAGGTAAATAGAAACAGGTCTTTTGTACTCTCTAAAAAGACTCTTGCATATGGTATGATTCAATCACTGATAGTTGATGTTCCATCCAAATTGATCCCTTATTAGTATCTATTTTCCTTCCATAGGAAAAGGGATAGGTAGGGATGACAGGATTTGAACCCGCGACATTTTGTACCCAAAACAAACGCGCTACCAAGCTGCGCCACATCCCTTTCAATCAGTGGACAATGTTATTTTATATGATGAGATTCTTTTTTCCCACATTTGTTGCGCTTTCGTTATTTATCGGTCTTGTAAATGGGCTATGCACATAGAGAATCTATCATCTAGAGGATGACTATTCATTTGCGATATTTGGTAATAGAACATATTTTTCCTATTTGAAAACTAGGAGCATCTCGTATCTCGGATCACTGCACATATCTCTTTCAGTTCCGAGTCTACCGCACAAGCACAAGTGATCCATAAACACAGATGTAGCTAACCATATCATATAAGTATCACGATCAATGAGGAAAACTTACAATGCGAGATATAAAAACATATCTTTCTACATTTTTTTTCATTTTAGTTTTCCTCCAAAAGGAAAAGAAGAATTTTATGCTGGATCACTTCTTTACTTTTCTTCTTGGGAAAATGGGATAAGTGAATTTGTTACCAAATCGATTCGAGTCCAAGAGTGAAGTTGGGGGTCAATCTCAATACGGATATAAAGGCTTTTTCTATAAAAAAATCGTGAGTACCATTGAAAACGAGAACTTCTGAGTCAATATATTATTATGCATTACAAGAAAGAAGAATAAAATATTGAATTATCTGATCCCATCTATAAACTTCTATCCCTTTTTATTACTTTTTTTTTTCATTTACTTTTTTTATTTACTTTTTACAGATCAAAAAGTGGAGTGGACCTTATACTCGGAGTAAGCTTATGGTCAAAGGTGGGAATGTAAGAGTAACAATTACTTTGGAATGCACTAGTTGTACCCGAGATAGTGTTGAGAAAGAATACCCGGGTGTTTCTAGATATACTACTCAAAAGAATCGACGCAATACACCTATTCGATTGGAATTGAAGAAATTTTGTCCCTATTGTAATAAGCATACTATTCATGGAGAGATGAAGAAATAGATTGAACATACTATTTGCAGGGATAGGAATCAATCACAGATATCTAAAAAGATAGGAAAATAAAAAAAAAAGGGGGGGGGATTAAAAGAAGATTTGGAACAAAACGGTATTGTAGGAAATGAAGATTTGTAATCTGTAATGATTGGAATCATATTTTTAATAAAATGAATAGTAAAAGAAATAGTATTTTAAATACTCATGAAACAAGCTATGGATAAATCTAAGCGATCCTTTCGTAGACGTTTACCACCAATTGGATCGAAAGATCAAATTGATCATAAAAATATGAGCTCAATTAGTCAATTCATTAGCGAACGAGGAAAAATATTATCTGGACGGGTGAGTAGATTGACCCCAAAACAACAGCGCCTAATGACTATTGCTATAAAACGAGCTCGTATTCTATCTTCGTCACCTTTCCTTAATAATGACAACTAATTTGATCCCTAGAAATGAACCTGCTCTTTGATCGAATCGGAGCTGGGATATCTGTTTTATAAAGATGAAGATCTCATTAGAATCGAAAAAAAAAAAGATCGAAATAGGTCTGTTCATTTCTTTATATTTCTCATTTTTCGATGTTTCTACCTTCCCGGAGGGAATTCTCCGGGGATTCCGTTTCACCTATTTCATCATTCGATGATCTTGTTCAAGATCGTAGAAAAGCAATTCTTATCTAATACAGCGATTTGCGCAAGTATTCTGCGATTTGAAAGCAACTGCCTTTTATATAAATATTGGATAAACTTGTTATAAGAGACTCCATTATTACGGGCTGCTGCGTTGATTCGAGTAATCCACAAACGACGAAAATCTCTCTTTCGCTTACCCCTATCTCTATGAGCAGAAGCTAAAGCTCTAATTCTTTGTTGCTCAGCAGTTCGAAAAAGTCTCGAATGAGCTCCCCCAGAGCCTGATGCAAATGCAAGAATCTTTTTTCGGCGTTTCCGAGCTATATATCCACGTTTGATTCTGGTCATTGAAGTTTACTCTTATAAATCGCTAATTGATTTATTATCAGTCATTTTTTTCTTTGATCCATTAAGGATGGAACTGGTTCTTCTAATGTATAAAATAAAGATTCCAATGGCTTTTGCTACTATAACCTTCCTAACCATAATCCTTACTTTCTCTTGGTCAGGCACCCTCTCGGTAAGCGGGGGATGGGACCTCGCACTAAGAAAAGGAATCATGGGTTCCATCGTTTCTATGGGTTTTCCTTTAACGGTGAGGTCCCCTCTATACGCCGGAGCCTTTCATTCATGAAATATGAGATGAGGATGTGATTGGTAACTTGTACAGTTTACCATCTCCAGCTAGCTCTACCCCGAATTTCCAAGTAATAAGCCTTCCCACGATAAGACAAGATTTATCCATACAGTAACGGCATAAAATTATGAGGGTTGGTTGGGTAGCTGACCTTGTCAGTCCGTTCTTGCGGCAATATGAACATAATTGCTTATGAAGTTTGCATTCTTTTCCCCGCTCAATGGATTGATGACCATTCGCTACCAATGGGGAATTGCTTTTCATCCCACATCAAGGTGATTGGACTTGCACCAATGGAAACCATAAGGATCATCCCCGATAAGGGTAGATGATAAATCTGTGCTTTGCTACAGTAGGAGAGTTCTTCTGCTATAAAGATCTCTTAGTCTGCTTCAGCTTTTGATTCGAACGAGTCGCACATACACCCTAGTACATACTCCTCCACGTTGAGGACATCCTCGAAGAGCAGGAGATTTTGTTCCATTTGCTATTGGCTGTCTTGTGTTTCTAATGAGTTGTTGAATAGTTGGCATTTTGGATCGTATGCGGAATTGACTGGTTTAGATTGATCCTAACCATATTAGGTCATTATGAAATGAATCACTCTCTCTCATTTTCCCCCTTCTCCTGGGAAGGAGAATAAGAGATCAAATTTGAAGTTCATCATCAAAAGAAATTCACAAGAGATCTCCAGTATTTTCTACTGCTACGAGGTCAACAATGCCGTAAGCTTGGGCTTCTGTTGCTGACATAAAAACATCTCTTTCCATGTCTCCGGAAATGACCCATAAAGGTTTGCCTGTTCTTTGTACATAAACATTCGTAATGCTATCGCGAAGTTTCAATACCTCTTCCGCTTCCATGATGCATTCCCCTGCTTGTCCATCATAATAAGAACTAGCAGGTTGGTGGATCATAGCCCTGAGAATAGATGATCGTTTCCTTGATCTCGGGGGGGGGGGATTGGGAAAGAAATCGAATCAATCGACCGTACAGGCATTTTTGTGCATACGGCTCCATAATAGATCTCATCCCATTTTGAATCAAACTGAGAAAGAATACAGATTTACAAGACCCCCAAGATTTTAAGATCTATTTACCATCTTTTTCCCTAGGATAATAGAGATACTACGATGGCTCCGTTGCTTTATATATCTATCTTTCGATCCAGCAATCCCAAAGTTTTTTTTCTGATGGAATCTAATCTAGATTTTCTATTTCATGAAGAATTTTCTGAATATCCGAATAGAATCTTGGTGCGAGAACAAAAATGGTTATGACGCTAAAATAGACCGACCTATGCCACGATCACGATACATAAGATCGATTTTATCAAAAAATCGGGAAGAGACCTTGTTCTACTATCTCGATACGCAATTTTATTCCGAAAGAACAAAAGATGATGTTTGTATCGAGCTCTAAGTGCCATGCTATTATTACCTTTTATTTGGCGAAGGCATAGTCTTTTTACATCGCTCCTTCTCCAATCAAAACTCATTGGCGCCAAGCGTGAGGTAATGCTATACGTTTAGTAATTTCCCCTCCAGTTAGGACAGAAGATCCCATCGAAGCAGCTAACCCCATGCATATTGTGTGCACATCTGGTACTACAAATTGCATAGCATCATAAATAGATATTCCCGGTATCACTGCTCCACCGGGAGAGTTAATATAGATATATATATCTTTATTTTCATCTTCTCCATTCAGATACATCATGATACCAATGAGTTGATTTGCGATCTCGTCATCGACCTGCTGACCCGGAAAAAGTAATCTCTCTCGATAAAGTCGGTTGATTAGGATAGTGAAATAGCTCTTCTCTTCTTCCTTAAGAACCGTACACGCATCTTTAAATGCATACGGCTCAAGCGATTGTGAAAAGTTATTGATCAATGTATTGATCCCAGATCTTTTTTTTTTTTTTTTTTTTTGCGAGATCTTATCCAAATCTAAAAAAAAAAAAGCCATACCATACATATCAAAATCTTTTTTTTTTTTTCATAACCATTGGTTCAAGTTCGTTTTCTCCCTGAGAATATCATTCTCTAAACTTATTGAACTACCTCTTAATCGATGTGTTGCTCCATTGAAATCCAATCGTTCTAGTCACAGCGAGATTCTCTTGTTCTCAAATAGGTTTTTGAGGCATCTTTAGGTTTATGCTCTACTCCGGGGAAGCATCTGCCCGAGTTTCATTTGTACATATAGGACAAGTAAACCTACTGTCCCTTTTTTCTCTTTCCGACCCGCTCCATAATTCATGTCAAATATATTCTTATATTCTATTGCTCCATTTATCGAGAATTCCAAATCATTTATCAATATGGGTTCTATCTAGGAATTCTGGATATATCACCAATTTGGGATTCTTTTTTAACGGAGTCTTCATACTTTATTGGTCCGAGCTAACCATGGATTCTCATTATTGATAACCTCTTTCCTCCTAAATGATCTAATCGCGCTTCACGCTCTAGATTATTGATAGTTGAATCGATCCTGAATGAAGCAGGAAATATCTCCTTGGGAGAGATAACGGGAGAATCCCGTATAACCCAATATGTCCGACAAGTCGCGCTATACGTCAACCCAAACTGCATCTTCCTCTCCAGGGATCCGAAAAGGAACTTTTGGAACACCAATGGGCATTTGTTTTGATAGAAAAAAGTGGAGCACTATACTCTAATATGGAAACGTGAAGTATAAGAAGAGATGAGCTTTTAGGACGTGTTTATGACATGATGATTATATCACATTTGGTCCATAAATTCAAAAGGAAACCTCGTTCTCAAAAGAGACTATCGTTCATAGAAGAACTAAAAGATCAGGGAAATCTAGTTATTTTGTTTTGCAGTTTGGTTTGTTCAAAAAATGAACAAGTCTTGTATTTATGCGCTCGATCAGTATAAATGGGACCAATCTCCACATTGTGGCGTTGTGCATTGGTACATATAAATGATAAAATATCAATGCTCTCCCTGCTATTACGAACGGAGTTGTTCCGGAACTGTTCCATTATTAGCAATGACCTCAAATAGATGTCAACTTTTGAGATGATCCAATAAAAGTTTAGCTCCATAGCGTGGTCTCTTCTAATGCGAGAAAGTTGCATAGTGTCTACTTTTCTTTGATAAAGGGGTATTTCCATGGGTTTGCCTTGGTATCGTGTCCATACTGTCGTATTGAATGATCCTGGCCGATTACTCTCTGTACATATAATGCATACAGCTCTAGTTTCTGGTTGGGCTGGTTCAATGGCTCTGTACGAATTAGCAGTTTTCGATCCATCCGATCCTGTTCTTGATCCAATGTGGAGACAAGGTATGTTCGTTATACCTTTTATGACTCGTTTGGGAATAAACGATTCATGGGGTGGGTGGAGTATCACCGGAGAAACTGTAACTAATCCAGGCCTTTGGAGTTATGAAGGTGTGGCCGGGGCGCATATTGTGTTTTCTGGCTTGTGCTTTTTGGCAGCTATCTGGCATTGGGTCTATTGGGATCTAGACATATTCTGCGATGAACGTACGGGGAAACCCTCTTTAGATTTGCCCAAGATCTTCGGGATTCATTTATTCCTCTCAGGAGTAGCTTGTTTTGGATTCGGAGCGTTTCATGTAACGGGTTTGTATGGTCCTGGAATATGGGTGTCTGATCCTTATGGACTAACTGGAAGAGTACAACCTGTAAATCCGGCGTGGGGAGCTGAGGGTTTTGATCCTTTTGTTCCGGGAGGAATAGCTTCTCACCATATTGCAGCGGGTATATTGGGTATATTAGCAGGTCTATTCCACCTTAGTGTTCGTCCCCCCCAACGTTTATACAAAGGATTGCGTATGGGGAATATTGAAACTGTTCTATCCAGCAGCATTGCTGCTGTGTTCTTTGCAGCTTTCATCGTTGCTGGAACCATGTGGTATGGCTCCGCAACTGCCCCGGTTGAATTATTTGGTCCTACTCGTTACCAGTGGGATCAGGGATACTTTCAACAAGAAATAGATCGACGGGTTCGTGCTGATCTGGCCAAGAATCTCAGTTTATCGGAAGCTTGGTCCAAAATTCCCGAGAAACTAGCTTTTTATGATTACATTGGTAATAATCCAGCTAAAGGAGGGTTATTCAGAGCGGGTGCAATGGACAATGGAGATGGAATAGCTGTTGGTTGGTTAGGACACCCTATATTTAGAGATAAAGAAGGGCATGAGCTTTTTGTACGTCGTATGCCTACTTTTTTTGAAACATTTCCAGTAGTTCTGGTAGATGAAGAAGGAATTGTGAAAGCCGATGTTCCTTTTAGGAGAGCGGAATCAAAGTATAGTGTCGAACAGGTAGGTGTAACTGTTGAGTTCTATGGTGGTGAGCTTGATGGGGTTAGCTTTGGTGATCCTGCTACAGTGAAAAAATATGCTAGACGTGCTCAATTAGGTGAAATCTTCGAATTAGATCGCGCTACATTGAAATCCGATGGTGTTTTTCGTAGCAGTCCAAGGGGTTGGTTCACTTTTGGGCATGCCACATTTGCTCTTCTTTTCTTTTCCGGACACATTTGGCATGGTGCTAGAACTTTGTTCAGAGATGTTTTTGCTGGTATCGACCCGGATTTAGATACCCAAGTCGAATTTGGAGCATTCCAAAAACTGGGGGATCCAACTACTAAAAGACAAGTAGTATGATATGACATTGTTTCAATCTATAGTATCGAGAGATCCCACTGAAATGGAATATTCATTTTCAGAGAGATTAAAGGTATTTATATATGTATATATTTTTTTTTTTTTTTTTTTTTGGAAAAAAACTTTCAATTGGTATGAAAGCTATCTCCATAATTAATTGTAAATTACGATCGAATCTATGGAAGCATTGGTTTATACATTCCTGTTGGTATCTACCTTAGGGATAATATTTTTTGCTATTTTCTTCCGAGAACCACCAAAAGTCCCGGATAGGGGGAGTAAATGAGTTATCTTTTCTAAACCCTCATTCTTTTTATCGAAATAATGACCTTCCCATATAGGGAAGGTTGTTATTTCAACTAGTCTTCGTGTTCTTCGAAAGGATCTCTGAGTTGTTCAGAGGGTTGTCCAAAGGCGGTATATAGGGCATAACCAGTAAAGCTCACAAGTAAACGAGATATAGAGATGGCGACTAAAGTTGCAGTTTCCATCGTTAGGTAATCCAAAAATCATGGTATATTTACAACATAACTGTATACAAAGTTAACAGATCTCAACCAATGCAATAAGGGTTATGGCTACACAGACTATTGATGATACTTTCAGATCTGGGCCGAGACGAACCGTTGTAGGAAATTTATTAAAACCACTTAATTCGGAATATGGTAAAGTAGCTCCCGGATGGGGAACTACCCCTCTTATGGGTGCTGCAATGGCTCTGTTTGCGGTATTCTTATCTATTATTCCGGAGATTTATAATTCTTCCGTTTTGTTGGATGGGATTCCAGTAAGCTGGGGCTAGAAGACCCAGAGTATCCACCTGGATCCCCAGCTTTTTTTTTTAAGAAAATGGCTGAGGGATCCAAATCGAGCTATCGGATAGGTTCAGGTTCTAGGTCATCTCGCTCTGGCAGTTCGATCGTGTAACTCCTCTCTTTAAGGATTTCTGGAACATGGGTGTGCGACTTGTTAAAATTGATCTATATTGATAGTACAGAAGACTGGTCTGTCATCTTCATGGAGATGGTCCTACCTCGTCGGATATCAATGGAATATTTTGTATCCGGAGCACGAGGTATATAAGATATATTCAGGAAAATCTAAACTATGGTTCGTACTTGCCGCCGTTTATACCTCGTCACCGGGCTTCTAAGAATTTCAAATAAGCATTCCTGATCAAAAATTGAATGATCTATCTTCCATCAGAACTAAGCTGACTCTGATTTAATAATGAGATACCATCTCCTTTTTATTAGTTAGCGTATTTCGTTGAGTAAGCGACGATCGAAAGGTTATTACCCAGGGGACTTTTAGGGGATTCGAAAAGATCATCGGGGTATAATATGAATCCTTAGGTTTGGATCGATACATCTATTAAGATCTCAACAAGATAATTCCTATCAATTGTCCAAAACTAGTTTTTTCCAGTGAATTGATATTGCAAGTAGGGTGAAAGATCGTTCGAAAGGCCTATAGTTATCCATTTGACATATGAATGAGCCGACTTGAGATTTTGGCACTGTGAAGTATTGCTATTGTGGGAGATGATCATTCTGAATTCTTCTCATTCATATTCCCAGGTAACGAACTGATAGTTTCTAATCAATCTATTTGTTCCCACGAGTATTTGGGTGTTTTTGCTTGAGCCGTGCGAAGAGAAATTCTCATGTACGGTTCTTGGGGGGGATTTCAGTTTACCTATCCCAATAAAGTATACGATTGGTTTGAAGAGCGTCTCGAGATTCAGGCGATTGCGGATGATATCACCAGTAAATACGTTCCTCCTCATGTCAATATATTTTATTGTCTAGGGGGAATCACGCTGACCTGTTTTTTGGTACAAGTAGCTACTGGTTTTGCTATGACTTTTTACTATCGTCCGACCGTTACAGAAGCTTTTGCCTCTGTTCAATACATAATGACCGAGGTAAACTTTGGTTGGCTAATTCGATCAGTTCATCGATGGTCGGCAAGTATGATGGTGCTAATGATGATTTTGCACGTATTCCGTGTTTATCTCACAGGTGGATTCAAAAAACCTCGTGAATTAACCTGGGTTACAGGCGTAATTCTGGCTGTATTGACCGTATCTTTCGGTGTAACTGGGTATTCTTTGCCTTGGGATCAAATCGGTTATTGGGCAGTCAAAATTGTGACCGGTGTGCCTGAGGCTATTCCTTTCTTAGGATCTCCTTTGGTAGAGCTACTACGCGGAAGTGTTAGTGTGGGTCAATCTACCTTGACTCGTTTCTATAGTTTACACACTTTTGTATTACCCCTTCTTACTGCTGTATTTATGTTAATGCATTTTCTTATGATCCGCAAGCAAGGTATTTCAGGCCCTCTATAGAGAGGAAAGATAGATTTTTATTAAGTATTCATAACATATTGTTTTGAGTAATGATAGTCATATCCCATTGCCATGAATATTTCTTATTGATAAGAAAAAAAAAATGTTCCTCGGATATTCTCTTTCAATCTTGAAGTATTATTCATCCGATACGAATAGTTGAAGTGGATTCTCAGACGGAGAAAATGGATTATGGGAGTGCGTGACTTGAACTCTTTATTGGGCCGTGCAGACATATACTTTGATCTGCCACATCAAAATTCATAACGAAATGTGTCTCTGTCCCAATTTACTTATCATAAATAGGAAGTTTAAAACCCGGGTAAAAAAAATGGTATCGGTCGGTCCGTTTAAAGAGAATCATTTCTATGATCAAATTCGAATTAGGAAAGGCTCCGTGAGATCCAGTAGAATAAGGTAAGAATGTAACATGATCAAGAATTGGATCATATTACTTCTCCTTCTTCATAGTGTGAAAATGCATCCATTTCTCTTGCATTCATTGAAATAGGGAATACTATCGGAGTAAGAGAATGGATCTGAGGAATAAAAAAGGCCGGATCAGTAACAAGTCAATACCTTGTATGTCACAAAACTTTGGAGGTATGTTCGTGAAGATAAACACGGATTACGAGGGATAAGATGGTCCAAAAAGCGTATCAATCATGATCGAATTTGTAAGCTTACTTGGGTACTTAGTATTTTACTGGGGGGATCGGATCACCTAAAATGGATGGTTAGAGATATTATTGGTTCCTATTACCACGCACGATATGTCCCTCATTACGGAGAGTCATATATGCAGATATCTATCTATAGAGATATATGGATCTCTCTAATTCCTTTAGTTATCGCTCGAGCCGGATGATGAAAAATCATCATGTCCGGTTCTTTTGGGGGGATAGATCCATAAAGATTTACCTATCCTAATAACAAAGAAACCTGATTTAAATGATCCTGTATTAAGGGCTAGATTAGCTAAAGGTATGGGACATAATTATTATGGAGAGCCCGCCTGGCCCAATGATCTTTTATATATTTTTCCAGTGGTAATTTTAGGTACTATTGCATGTACCATAGGTTTAGCGGTTCTCGAACCATCAATGATTGGTGAACCAGCAAATCCATTTGCAACTCCTTTGGAAATATTACCCGAATGGTATTTTTTCCCCGTATTTCAAATACTTCGTACAGTACCTAATAAATTATTGGGTGTCCTTCTAATGGCTTCAGTGCCCGCGGGATTGTTGACGGTACCCTTTATAGAGAATGTGAATCAATTTCAAAATCCATTTCGTCGTCCAGTAGCTACAACAGTCTTCTTGATCGGTACTGCAGTAGCCCTTTGGTTAGGCATTGGAGCAGCGTTACCTATCGATGAATCTTTCACTTTAGGTCTTTTTTAAATTGATCCAACCGCCAAATATTGATATATTGAAATATTTCGTTCCTATATCTAGGGAGTAATTGTTTCAAACCAAGTTCTCCCTAGATATATCCATCTCTCGTCCGGCAGAGATCTATTTTGAACATTCCACGAAGTAGAGGTTATGTTTAACATTTGAAATGGAGTTCTTCTCGTTGCTCTCTGAAATAACTTGGGAAAGGGGAAGAAATGGGGAAAGTAAATGGAACTATTTAATGAATCTGAAACTTATTCCTGGGTAGATCAACTGCAAAACGTTTTTGAAGAACTTCCGATACTTGTTCAACAGATCTCTTTCCGAAATGTCCAATTCTCATTAGATCTTCCTGACTGTGATTCAATAGGTCTGATAATGTATGTATATTGACCCTCCCGAGGCAGTTATAGACCCTAGGAGGTAATTCTAATTGGTCAATAGAAATATGTTTAAATGCAATTTCTTCTTCCATTCTCTCTATATCAGCCGATATATTGGAAAGGGGGAAGGAAGGCATATTATACCCATTCTTATTGTCCATTCCATTGATGTTCTGTTCTTCTGCACGCAGAAAAGGAATGAATAAGTCAATCAAATTACGAGAAGCTACGTAAAGTGCTTCTCTAGGAGCTAAACTTCCATTTGTCCATATCTCGAGAAAAAGTATTTCTTGTATGTCATTTCCGTTCCCATAGGAATGAATACTATAATTTGCGTTTCGAACAGGCATAGATACAGCATCTATAGGAAAAACCCCATCCTGATAATTATTTGGACTCTGTATACGATATCCACGATCTTTCTCGATCCATAATTTTATATCAAAAGTAATTGATTCGGTAAGGCTAGCTATATGTTGTGTAGCATCAATTATTTTCACAGAAGGTGGTAAGATGATATCTTGAGCGGTTACATTTCTGGGTCCAACAATACAGATAGATGCTTCTCGAGTTCCGTACGGATCACTTCTAAGTACAATTTCTTTCAGATTGATTAAAATGTCATGTACTGATTCTTCAATACCTATCATCGCGGAATATTCATGTGTTACCTTTTCTAATTTTGCATGTGTGATACACGTCCCTTCTATTTCTCCAAGTAGAGCTCTTCGCATCGCGATGCCTATCGTACTAGCTTGACCTTTTTGAAGCGGAGATAGAGCGAAGCGACCATAATGAAGACGTTTACTGTCCGCTCTGGATCCAATGCACCTCCACCGCGGTGTCTGAGTGGAGATTAAGATTTCATCTCGAATCATACTGAGATCCTTTGATCAGACCATTTGATCATTTCTCTCTCCCGGAATTCATCTGATCCCTACACACGTCTCTTTTTGGGAGGTCTACATCCATTATGTGGCATAGGGGTTACATCACGTACAAAGCTTAATAGTACACCACTTCTACGAATAGCTCGTAATGCTGTATCTCTCCCTGGGCCAGGGCCACTTATCATGACTTCTGCTCGTTCCATACCTTGATCCATTAACGCACTAATAGCATTTTCTGCTGCAGTCTGAGCAGCAAATGGTGTACTTCTTTTCGCGCCCTTGAATCCGCAGGCACCAGCAGAAGACCAAGAAACCACCTGCCCCCGTACATCCGTAACAGTAACAATGGTATTGTTAAAACTTGCTTGAACGTGAATAACTCCTTTGGATATTCTACGTTCATTTCTACGCGAACTAATTTTTCTTATAGGTTTTGACATATTCATTATTCCATATCTATGGTTTGGTAAGATATATATATATATAATATCTATCCATTTTATATCGAAATAGATCTTTCATTTATGCATTTGTTCCTTGATGTAGAGAAGGATTACCCCTGTCTCTGTTTATGTCTCGGATTGGAACAAATTACCATAACTTGTCCCCGCCTACGAATCAATCGACATTTTTCACAAATTTTACGAACAGAAGCACGGATTTTCATGTTTGTGGTCCTTCAATTTTGAATTCATATAATTAATCATATTACGTTTTGTTTTCCGAGAAATAAGGGTTCTATGATTCATGAGCCTAAATATTGATCCCTACCAGATGCTCAGGAGGTGATCCAATCATTTGAAGATTTGTTGCGAAGTCGATAAATTATACGTCCTTTGGTTAGATCATAAGGGCTCAATTCGACTTTGACCCTATCCCCTGGTAGTATTCGTACATAATTACGTCGAATTCTCCCTGAGATATGGGTTGGAACCTGACATCCGTTATCTAAACGAACTCGGAACATACCACTGGGAAGTGATTCAGTAACTGAACCTTCCACATCGATCAAATCTTGTTTTTTCATAGAGATATCCTCCAGAATAAAGAGTTCTAGACAAATATTCAGATAAATTTAAATTACCATACATAACATAATATTTCTCCTCCAATTTTTCTCCGCCGAGCCTCTCGATCCGTCATGATTCCTTGAGAAGTAGAAAGAATTACGACCCCCATCCCACCTAGAACTTTAGGAACTTTTTGATAATTGGAATAGATCCTCAGACCAGGTTTGCTGATGCGCTTTGAAGTGGTTATATATGTCTTTTCCTTCCTTCCCCTATATCTCGAAGTTAAAACCAAAAAAGATTTTTGACCTTCCCGATGTTCTCTAATGTCTCCTATAAAACCCTCCTGTAGAAGGATTCTTACAACGTTTTTGGTAGTCTTAGTAGCTATTATTCGAACTGTTCTTTTTTTTACTATGTCAGCGTTTCTTATAGAAGTTATTATATTGGCAATAGTATCGTTACCCATGAGAACTAATTATTAGTAATTTATGGTCTCGGTGTAAAAGGCGTGTTCAATCTTATTCGAGGAATATGCCTGAGATGCCACCTACAAATTGATCTATTTATGTACCATTGCACAATTTATGAGTACCTATAATACTTCGTTATGAGTATCTATAATACTTCGGGAGCCAATGAGACTATTTTGGCAAAATTCAATTGTCTCAATTCCCGAGCAACTGAACCAAAAACCCGAGTTCCCCTTGGATTTCCTTCCTGATCAATGACAACTGCTGCATTGTCATCAGATCGTATTATCATTCCATTGTCACGTTCAAGTTCTTTACAGGTGCGTACAACTACGGCTCTTACTACTTCTGATTCTTTCAAGGGCATGTTTGGTACTGCTTCTTTAATTATAGCAATGATAACATCACCAATGTGAGCGTATTGACGATTGCTAGTTTTTAGAACCCGGATACACATTAGTTTTCGGGCTCCACTGTTGTCCGCTACATTTAAATAAGTTTGAGGTTGGATCATTCTTCCTCCAATAATTTGGTTCTCCGGCGGAGGAAACGAAAAATCAGATATCTAATTGACGAACAAACTAGGGATCTTCTTTTTCATTTCTTTTCCATTATAAATATCTCTTTGGCTCAGCATTTAGATAGGTGAAGCAGCAACAAATCGAGTACGTATAGGCATTTTGTATGCAGCTATTGAAATAGCTGCTCTAGCTACAGTTTCTGATACTCCGCCCATTTCATAAAGTATTCGATATGGTCTGACGACGGATACCCAATATTCGGGAGATCCTTTCCCCGAACCCATACGTGTTTCTGCAGGTCTCATTGTAATAGGTTTGTCGGGAAATATGCGTACCCATACCTTTCCCCCACGACGAGCATAACGAGTAATTGCTCGTCGTCCCGCTTCTATTTGCCCAGATGTGATCCAAGCGGGTTCAAGAGCCTGAAGAGCGAATCTACCAAAACAAATACGATTGCCCCGCCGATGAGATACTCCCTTCATTCTCCCTCTATGTTGTTTACGAAATTTTGTTCTTTTGGGGTTATAGTCGATGATAGTATCTTAATCCCATCTCTACTTCAGAACCGGACATGATAGTTTCCTCTCATCCGGCTCCTTGTGAATAATATATGTAAAATTGGACGATCAATGTGCATATGATATGTGTTATATAGGAATAAGCCATAGGTAAGGTATAAGTATATATCTACGTAATATATATATCTACGTATTGTGGCAGAAATGAATATCTCATTTACATCCATAAATATCTCATTTACATCCAACGGAACTGTCCAATATGAATTCCACAGGCGAATATTGACTCTTCTGGTATTTACTCCATGGGTTGACTTATATATAGCCCCCTGCTGAGATCAATTCATTCTTGGTTTATTTCGCCATCCTATCCAATGAATGATTGAGATTCCTATAGAATCCTATGCAGTCACGGATTCCATCGTTCGATAGTTCCCAAATTGATGTCTAGGTCTTTCCTCTACAATGGAGCTTTTCATTCCATCTATTATAGGGCCAATTTCCTTAGTTTCCATCGACCCAAAGCTCTTTTTTTTTTTCTTATTCATAAACTGAATCCATTCAATCCCGAACGAATTAGGATGATTCTGATGCTTTATCACACTGCTCTTTGGAGGGTGATTTATGAACCGACCATACAATAAGAAAAGAATATTATAAGAAGATCTCATTTCTTCTTCGCTCCCTTCTCCTTACCATTCTCCCACATCCTTGAACACCTCTCTCATTCCACAAGAGATATAGATCTCATTTGTCCCTCCGCGAAAGAAAGTCTTTAAGTTCACATAACTATACTATGTAATGGATGTATCCATAGTTATTTAATTCTTGGATCCCGGCAATACGAAGTGATCTCAACAATACGAACTAATGAGTTAGCTCCTAATTCGTACTAGAGACCGGTTCGTTCTTCTTCCGAGTTCCTTATAACTCCAGAGCCCGATTCGAACGAGTCGTACACTAAGCATAGCATTTTCTCCAAGAGGGTCAATCTACTTCCTATTCGATCTGATAAGATTGATTTTTCTTGTACGGGGGGAATGGAAGGGACCCATCATTATTCATCCCCGAAGATCCAAACCGTCGAGACGTCCTGCAATTTGTATTTGAATACCTTTTATATCTGCCTGTTCAGCCAGCTCAATAGCTTTTTTTACTGTTCTTCCAAGTGAGACTCTATCCTCTAGTTGCAGGGCAATAAATTCTGCAAGAATATTTGGTTCTCCATAAGGTTTCGCAACTTTTACTATAGCAATGTTTAGTTTTCGATCCGCAGAATCGAGCATATTTCGTACATCGGTTCGTAATTGTTCAATTCCCCGACCTCGGCTTTCTATCAACAAGTTGGGAAATCCAATATGGATTTCGACCTGAATGAAATCGATTTTTCTTCGAATCTCTACACGTGCAATTCCTCCATGATTCGAGGAGCTTCTCATATGTCTTCGTACATAATTTACAATGCAATTACGTATTCTTTCATCTTCCCGGAGATCTTCGGAGTAATTCTTTTGTTGCGCAAACCAATGGGAACGATGATTCTGGGTTACACCAAGTCTAAAACCAAGTGGATTCATTTTCTGTCCCATACATATTTTCCTTTTCTGGGTTCTGTTGGCATAATCAGATTGTTCGATCCGTCTCTTTCTTCCAATACAATAGTTATATGACAGGTAGGTTTCTGTATTGGATAACCACGCCCTTGAGCTCTAGGTCGAGATCTTTTTAAAACAGCACCCTCATTTACTTCGGCTCTACTAACAAATAGATTGGCTTTGCTCAATCCCATATTGTGATTAGCATTTGCCGCTGCGGAAGGAATTAATTGTAATATAGGATAACATGCTCGATAAGGCATGAATTCCAGTATCATAAGTGCTTGTTCATACGAACGACTACGAATCTGATTAATTACTCTGCGTGCTCTATGAGCGGACATACGTATATGTTTAGCTAGAGCTCGTATTTTTGGACTCGAGTTATTATTTTCCATCGATCTTCACCTCCCAATTAATGATGAGCATCTCCTGATTGATCAACGACGGGATCTATTATCGCTCTTTGCATGTCCGCGAATAATTAGAGTAAGTGCAAATTCCCCCAATTTGTGACCTACCATACGATCCGTTATAAAGATAGGCAAATGTTCCTTTCCATTATGAACAGCAATTGTATGACCGATCATTGCGGGTACAATGGTAGATGCCCGAGACCAGGTTACTATTATTTTCTTCTCTTTTTTTACGTTTAGATTCTCAATCTTTCTCGATGAATGATTAGCTACAAAAGGATTCTTTTTCAGTGAACGTGCCATGGTCAATTACTCTTTTTTTTTTTATTTTAATAAAATGGATTCCCAACTGCTTTTACTTACGTCGGCGAAGGATTAAAGCATCACTATATCTATTCATTTTCCGACTCTTCTTTCCAAGCGCAGTATAGCCCCAAGGGGTCACAGGTTTTTTTCTACCAATTGGGGTTCTTCCCTCACCACCCCCATGGGGATGGTCTACAGGGTTCATAACTACTCCTCTTACTCTAGGGCGTTTACCCAGCCAACGTTTAGATCCAGCTTTACCAAAAGTTCTATTGTTTGCATTGACATTACCTACTTGTCCAATCGTTGCTGAACAGTTCTCAGATATTAAACGAACCTCCCCAGATGGTAATCTCAATGTGGTTGATCGACCCTCTTTTGCAATCAGTTCTGCTACAGCACCTGCTGCTCTAGCTAATTGCCCACCTTTCCCAAGTGTTATTTCTACGTTATGTATAGCCGTGCCTAAGGGCACACCGGTTGAAGTAGACCCTTATTTTCAAGAAATAAGAATCCCTTCCCAAACCGTACAAGCCTCTCTCAAGGCATACAGCTTTCTGGATGCATATGATAGTATTTACATATATCGATATTATATTGATAATCAATAAATATAATGAAATATGGAATTTCGTTTCTCATGTCCTGATTCTATACATCCTAGGTCTCTCTATCAATACCCCTGTATGTTCTGGATAACGTAGGAGGCGCTTTAAACATCTATCTTTTTTTTCTCCTCTTTTTCCATCTTTTCTTTTCTTCTCTGGGATATATTACTGCCGTTCAGTCTTTAATTTGCCTCTGACCGTCAAATCAAATGCGAGTAACTCGTCCCTTTCTTCAAAACGAGGGGTGGCCCGCCCGCCCGGCCGGGTTTGTTCATGCTTCAGACAATTTGATCTTCTCCATATTATCATATCTCTGGAGTCAATAATCTTATATGAGGACTATTGATCCCAATCACCCGCTGCCGTTCCTCTTCAGTTTCCCTTTGAGGTTTCTCCTATAAAGGTACCTGAGTCGGATCAGTGATAGATTCATAGGTCTTGCTGGTAAACCCAATCGGTTGCTTTCGATTACGCAAATCAATGATTCAAACCGCACTCAGAGGTGGGGCATTTCCCATTGATATAGGAGCTCTTGGACCGGAAGTAATGGTATCTCCTATCATGACCCCTCTGGGGTGTAAAATATAGCTCTTCTCACCATTTCTATAGCGTACGAGACAAATGCGTGCACTTCTATTAGGGTCGTATTCTATGGTTACAATTTCTCCAGATGTGTGTTTTTCATTCCGTCGAAAATCAATTTGACGATACAGACGCTTGTGACCTCCTCCTCTATGTCTTGCAGTAATAATTCCTCTATTATTGCGACCTTTTCCACAATGATGCTGTCCAGAGGTCAATCTCTTTTGTGGATTGGGCCGGACCCTTCCATCGCAACTTGATATGAGTGTATTGTTTTTGCTTGGAGCATAAGTTCTGTATGAACGGATGGCCATGTTATTAGGTACCTTAATCTAATAAGTTTTATTCCTCTTAAAGAGGTGGAATAGAATAACCTGGTTGAAATGCAATAAATAATCATATGTCTAAGGATGCCCTATTATAGGTTTCTTATTCCTCTAGATCTCTTGTTCCTCTTCCATTTTTTTTGGAGATCGATAACTATTCGTAGCTATTATTCTGACACCCAATAAGAGTTTATTGATCCCCGTTCTGGGTCAGTTTCGAACCTACATTAAAAGTATATTGATTCCTTTCTAATGAATAAACGAATCTTTTTTTTCTGTAAATACTGTATATTCTATTTCATTCATAGATATTTCCTTTTTTTTTCCTATCCCTTAGGAATCCATATGCTGATCAGCATTGTAATGAGTTATTCCTAAGCCCTCATAGTATAAACATATTATACTAAAACAGATTACAGGTCATCATACTGATATGGACCCAATTTTGATATCTCTTTTTTTTTTTTTTCGTTCATAAAAATAATAAGGTTAAATAAGAAATATGTGCAACTCCTGTGCATCCAGCAGGAATTGAACCTGCGAATTCGCCAATTATGAGTTGGGCGCTTTAACCGTTCAGCCATGGATGCATATAATATAACATAATCTAATAGAACATAATATCAACATAATATATTTGTTTGAAGTTAAATACGTTCTATAATACGAGCATATCATATAAAGAATATGAGTATCAACTCAAAATTGGTATTGGTCGGAACCAAATCCCATTCTATCCCATTCAATTCATATCAAGTGCATTTGACAGAGGTATACGACTGAACAACTTTTGTTCGATAGTTAGTTCCAAGTTGGTTATCGATCTTGCAACACTCTCATTTTCTGTCAGAGGTTGCCAACCAACATTCAAATGTTAGTTCGTCGTCGGAGCTTCTAAATCATCTTATTCTTGGAAGGAATGATCGTAGATAGGGACTTTCAATTGGTTATTCTGGGGCGGACGTAGCCAAGTGGATCAAGGCAGTGGATTGTGAATCCACCACGCGCGGGTTCAATCCCCGTCGTTCGCCCATAAAGAAGCGGACTGGATCCAATTCTTTATCATTTTCGATTTCAAATGAACAATAAGTCTTTTTATCTATTGAGATAGAATCAATTGAATTCTTAGTGGTTGACGCAAGCTCTTCTTTATGCCAATATTATATTGATATGTCATTCTATTCATGATCACCCAAAATCTATAAATGAGATCTTTTTTGATACTCTGTTTAAATAGATCCAATATGGTTTCGTTTCAGATTGATTGGTAGAGAACAAATAGATGTATAGATTTATGTACCTATAGAAATCAACACCTATATTCTATCACAACGCCTATACTCTATCAATATTATAAAAAAAAAAAAAGAGAATGGAAAAGACCAAAGTCATTGAATCTCTTTAAGGATAGAGATCTATCAAAAACTATTTCACATTATTATTATTGTAATGTAATTATTGTAAAAACTATTGTAAAAAAAGGAATGAAACAACAAAAATTGAGATCCTGGATGTTTAAATTGGAAGGGATACGAAGCTTTCAATATTTATTCAATTCATGGACCGAATTGAATTTGGTGAGATTGTTCACTAAAATAGTTTCCCATCGAGAACGTCTTATTAAGCTCTTTGACTCTCGAATTCTTAGTACGTTGCTTTTGCGCGATCTACGTGGTTCAAGAAGCAATCAATCTTTGACAATCAAAGGCGTGGTACTACTTACATTACCAGTCCTTGTATATCACGTGAATAAGAAAAGTATGATTGAAAGAAAGAAGTTCTATTCGATGAAACTGTTTCCTATGCCTATAAACTATATTGAACCTAGAAATGAAACATCGGAAGAAGATTTCGAGTCTTTCAATAAAAATTTGTTGATCTTTCCGCATCTTTCTCTGTCTTTCCCAAAAGGGAGAAAGATCTATCAAAGTCACTTGAGAAATTTGAAAGAGGATGCTTGGGTTCCCTCAAAAAGAAAAGTGTGTGTCATGCCTGCACATGAGAAAATTTATTCTTGGGGTTCACAATGGTGGAAGAATTGGATCATAGAAGAGATTCTTCCTAGTTGGAAGATCCCTCAGGAATCAATAGCTAAAATTGAGATGTCATTGAAAGAGAAAGATGTGGGATATCTAAAGGGGTTTTTTGAATTCTATATTTATGATCTGATCCGCAAAGACTATGATTGGGAATATCATTTCGATCACGTTTTTATGAAAAAGAAGCAGGACACGATCGGCTTGAGCTCGAAGCAGCAAGCCAAAATATTCGGTAATAATCTAATCTGTTATCTCATGTCCGCTTTTTGTGAAAAAATGCTATTCGAAGTGGAGGGCCCATTCAAGCAGCAGAAATCGAAGTCAACTATTGAATCGAATAATATTGAGCATTTCTCCCATCCTCGATTATCCTATCAAGAGAGATTCAAGTGGGGACCACGTTGGTGGAAAAAGAATCTATTTCAGATCTGGAATAGTTGGGGTGAATCTGATCAAATTCTTGCAGAATCTTCCATTCTCTTGAAAGAGAAAGGGTATCTCTCTTTCCAAGATTATGCTGAATTTTATATATGGCAATTCTATAAAGATTCTTTCGTTAGTTGGGAGAAAGATCAGCAGAAATTGGATCTTTCGAAGGACATCTTAAAAGATAAATTCATTCAGTTGAATGATGTGAACAATGATCAGCTTTTTAGCAAGGTACAGAATCTCTTGTCGGATATTCTATACGATTTCTCAGAATCTCTTTTCATTAAAGTCAATCATTCTAGCCAATTGAAAAGATCTTATAATCGATCCACAGATCATTTCGATCCCATTAGTGAAAATTCAGAATATGACACGAACACAAGCAAAAAGGATGAGAGAATCTCAGAGACTCAGAGACCGATAACTTGGGAGACTCATTCGGAGAAGGATGAGAAAGATATCGATTCGAAGATAGATTTGGCTCTCAATTTCACTGAAAATGAGTATTGGGAACCTGAAAAAGACCTTTGTGAACGGATTCTCACAAATGGATATATAAATAAAACGGGGATCGAGCAACTAAAAGAAAGATCAATTCTTTGGGATCCTTCTTCTTCTATTCGAATAAAAAGAACAAAAATAGAATCAGATTTGTCCTCAAAGTGTCTCTCAGAAGATTCTCCGATTTCTTGGACGAAAGAACTATTTACGGAAGATAAGAAGTCTATAACAGAGAATTTGTTTCCAAAGGAAAGGAAAAGATTCATCGAGAATTTAACAAAATCAATTCGTTCTTATTTTTTTGACATATTGTCAATAGATGAACCATGTATGGGCTCTAGTGCTACTAAGAAGCCTATTGAAAATTTTCAATTATTGAGAAGGCAACAAGATGTTTTTTTCAGATATTTCAGGGGATCAGAGAAGAATGGGATAGTTGATCCGTGGAAGATAAGAACATATTTTCAGAATCCTTCCTCAAATTGTGCTATTTCATTAGATCCCGGATTCAATATGATTCTAAAAAATCAGAGGGATATAAACAAATCAAATTGTATTCTCTTTATGAACCGGAGTTTGTCTCGGAATCGATTTTCTTCATTCTGTGATCAAAGCAAAGAACAATACATATTACACAACAATTTCCTATTTAAAAAAAGAGTTCTAAAAATAACAGAGAAATTCGCTCTATCAACAACTAAGCCTAATCAGGTTTATGATAATACATTTGCCCCTGATATTGATTATCACGTGAATCGATTCTATGAACTGAACAAGAATAGATTATTGAATCAGATCTTCAACCACAAGAAGAAATTGAAGAATCAATCTTTATTGATCCTACTCAATATTACTGATAAAGAGAATGAATATTTGGATCGAATAATCGAAAAAGAATTGATCCGAATCTATTCCAAAAATAGTTCAGAAATAGGAACCCCTCTTAACAATTACAGAACTGAAACCTCAAATTTGTATAAATTGATTCGACATAAGATTCACAGGCATTTGGAAAATGCATTCAATAAATTCTATTCTATGAACGGGTCCAGTCGCAATTTCAAGGATCAAATTCGAACAAATTGGATAGAGAATGAAAGCTTGAATAATGTAACAAAAGATACAATTAACCGACATCCATCAAATTGGAGAAAAGGTCAAAAAGAATGGTTTGATCATTCTATTCTTCGAACTGATAAATGTATCAATCGGAATTTGAATGTGTACAAATGGTCCAATCAGACCGAATACTTGAAGAAATGTTCGAAACATATTGTTTCTAAACAAAACGATTTGAAAAGAGTGTTCGATCCGATTGAATCATGCACTAATAGAGATTCAATTGGTTGGTCTGGAAGTCCCAACAAAAAAGATTATTCTAAGTTTTATTTTATTTTTGAAAATACTGTGAAGATCTTTATTTATAAGTTTGATATTTCCATCTCTCATTCGGATATTCTCATTCCCAAGGTTTTCATTGATAAGTTGAAAAATAGGAATGATCAACTATTCAATAAGTTGTTCGAATCAATTGGTGCTCAAATCATTCATTTAAAAACATTCAAACCCTTTCTTTTGTATGACCATAATCTTTCGCAAAGATCGAAATTCTTGATCGACGAAAGAGCAGTAGCGCAATCTTTATATCATGAGATACCGGTGAATCAATTTATTATTGATTTATTCGATAATGAAAAGAATTGCATGGAATTGTTCGATAACACTGATTTTTCGACGATGTCCAACGATCGAGACAACTGGTTTAATCCCGTAAAACTATCTAATAAAAGCTCATCAAGAGCTTATTTTTACAAAGCAAATACACTACAATTCTTCGATTATTCACATCATCCTCGGTTCAATTATAATAAAAGATTACCTTATTATATGGAAAGGATTCATACAAAAGATCCTAATCTTACATATGGACAATTATTCAATATCTTGCCCATCCGCAGCAATCTGTTTTCTTTGTCCATTAGTGAAATAAGACCTGTTCACTTGGATAAAGATACTATTTCACTTATAAAGTCACAAGTATCTAACATATTCTTACCTAAAGATTTGCAACAAAGCGGTAACCAAACGTTTGTATCAATCTATGACTTGTACAAATCTTTCGATTTACTAACTCGATTGAATCCATTTGTTCATGACAAAATAGATATTTCCTCGATCGAAGAGATTTCTACAATGCCTTTAACGAGAGAACGAATAGTCAATTTCGAAAAAACTTCTTGCCAGCCCTTCTTAAAGAGATCCGATTTAGAAGAAAACAACCTTGATCAGTACCTTAAAAGGGGTTTCAGTTCAAACATGGGTCTTATTCAAACTCAATCTTATCAAGATGATTTACTATCCGAAATCTTTATAAAAAGAAAAGAGAATAACCAGGAAATGCTTCATCGGATTCGAGATTGGTTTGTAAAATCTAGTTCAACGGAAGGTTCAAAAAACATAATTGAGAACAAAGCCATAGATAAGAGAAGCACCCTTTTGAATTTCTCTAAAGAGGAACGTAATCTCTTCTCATTTTGTTCACCGCGTTTCAATGAACGTGCTAAGAAACAAGAGATGTATAGGATCTCTCAAATAGAGAGTCTTTTTCAAAAATGGGATCTGTTCCGAACATATACGCCATGGTTCTTGACTTCTGCATGGTGGAAATATCTTGAGAATCTACTTCTAGAGACTTTTCCGGAGATATTGCTAAATAGCAGTGATCAACTTGTATCTATTTTGCATGATATTATGCATAAATCGAATCTATCGTGGGCAATTTCTCATCAATTATGGGCACTTCTACAATGTAATTTGAGAACCAATATCTTGGATAAGCTTTTTTATTTATGGAATCTTTGTTCATTCAAGGAAATGATTAATCAAAAGAATGAGTCATCAGTTCTCTTTATATGGGCACATCTGAGATTACTGAATGCTCGGGAGTATGAATATTTGATCCTTATCCCTTTTTTCGTCCTTGGATATTTCGTTCTTCGATATTCTTTCGTTGTTTCCTCAGCCCTTATTGAGTTACAGATACACCTTGAACGCATCAAAGATTTAATGGATCCGTCATACGCGATCGAGTTGCAAAAGCTGATGGATCATCCTTTGCCTGATCTGCTTTTCTCTATGGATATAAGGGACATATCCATCTATTTCCTGGATGAATTGATCTATTCTATGAGGAATAGAAAGCTTTATTCACCTATAAGAAGAGAGTTGAACAGATCGTGCTTCAGCATGGATATCTCTGTAAAAGAGAGAGAATTACTAGTTCAGTTTCTAATAACACAAAAAAACATCTCTCAATTTGGATCGAATTTGACTCACAGCCATAATTTCTTCAAGAATGGATTCGATTCTCAAATCACTGAGCAGCCGGGACTTATTTACTTGATCTATTTAGCCTACACTTATCAGAAAGATCTAATGAATCACGAGTTCGATCAATCTCGTTTAGCAGAAAGATGGGTCTTCCTCGCTTTTTGTCGGAAGATTACCTCTTCACAAATATCTAGGGGTTTGAACCTCACATTTCATGGAAAACCTTTCTCACTCCACTTAGGGTCATCCCTTTCCAAAGGGATTTTACTGATAGGTCCTACGGAAACCGGACGATCCTATTTGGTCAAGGGCCTAGCAGCAGACTCTTATGTTCCTCTAATAAGAATATCTCTAAACAAGTTCCTGTATGACAAAGGTGAATATTCTAATTTTCTCGATATACGAAGTATGAATAACGTGGTGCAAAAAATGCACCAATTCAACCTCACCTTCGAATTGGCAAAAAGAATGTCTCCTTGCATAATATGGATTCCAAACATTCATGAACTGAATGTCAATTACTTAACTCACTTTTTCCTTGGTTTATTAGTGAACCATCTCTCTAGAGATGATGAGAAAGATTCTACTAGAGACATTCTTGTTGTTGCTTCGACTCATATTCCTAAAAAAGTGGATCCAGCTCCAATAGCTCCAAATCGATTAGATAGGTCAATCAATATTCGAATGCTTCCTATCCCACAACGACAAAAGGAATTTCCTATTCTTTTACGTAGCAAAGGGTTTGACTCGGAAAAAGAGTTGTCTTGTCCCAATGAATTTGGATCTAGAACCATAGGTTCCAATGCACGGGATCTAGCAGCACTTGCCAATGAAGCCTTATCAATTGGTATTACCCAAAAGAAATCAGTTATAGACACTGATACAATTAGATTAGCTCTTTATAGACAAACTTGGGGTTTACAATCTATAGATAATCAGGTTGGATCCGGTCAAAATTACGAAACACTTCCCTATAAGGTGGGGAAGGCTGTTATACAAAATACACTTAGAAGGAATTCTTCTATGAATCCTCTATCTATTAACAATGAATTATGGAAGAAAAGGTTTTATTATTTGTCCAAATGGTATTTAGAACCTTCTATTGCTGAAACAACTATGAAGGAATTGACTATGCTCCCCCATATTTTGGGTTGCTTGGCCGGATCAGCAGCTCGAGATTCCTGGTTTATATCGGAACAAAATAGAGAGAATTGGGTTCCTCTCGATAGATTCGCTGAGCATGATTTCGATTTAGCTTCTGGTCTTTTAGAAAGTCTTCTGGTGGAGTTTCCATGGTTAGGGATATGCCGGGGTAAGCCCGATAAGAATCAAATCACATTTGCTCCTCAGCCCGAAACGAGAAATCATCTCAATATGATGCGAAAAGGGGTTTCTTCTATGGTCAATAAAATGTTTGTATATAAAGAATATGAATTGAAGTTTCAACAAGAAACTCCCGACGCAAGACAAATGGATGAAAAATTAGTCAATAACATAGTTTGGGCTCCTAGGATCTGGCGTCTTAGTTTTCTTCGCAGTAATCTATTTGATCGTACAAAAAGACCCAATGAATTGGGATTCTCGTATCAGTTCGGATTGTTTCAAGAGGGGCAGATCAGTTATTGTAAAAGGGTTAGAGAGAATTTAGGGTCTCTCCAAAAAGGACCGCATAAAAAAGGGTTTTATGCTCATGAGAGAGATCATTCTAACGCGAGACAAAAAAATATACAGCATATACAGTCTCAATTGGAAGACATATCATTACAAGAGCGGTTTGAAATGTTAGGAGTATTTCAATTTTCTATACAATATCAAATGCGATCTAAATCCTCTAAGAAACCAATGTTCTTTCTAGGAAGACGATTTCTTTGGGATCCCACGGGTTTCCTATTTCAAGATCAGCACCTTGTGTTTTCACGTCGGGAATTTTTTGCAAATGAAGAAATGCTGAAAAGGCTTTATATTACTTACGGTTCAATAAGAAAACAAGAAAAGCATCTCTTCCCTAAAAAGAGTATCCAAGGTGCTTTTCGTAGATATAATTCAAAATTCATGACCAATTCGGTCATGAATTCGTGGAAACAATTGCCTCTTGCAGAAAAGGAGCATATCGAGGCTTTCAAACGCATTCAAGCAATTGGTATCCGATTGAAACGTATACAGCCATATACTCCTACATTTCTATATCAACGTTGGTTGATTGAAAATCCGCAAGAAAGGGTTGATCGCTTCGAATTGTTAATTCATCGCCAAAGATGGCTTGAAACCAACAGTTCATTATCGAATGAATCTTTTCTTTATAATACTCTATCCGAGAGTTATCAATATTTATCAAATCTGTTCCTATCTAACAGAATGTTGTTGAATCAAATGACAAAGACATTGCTGAAAAATAGATGGCTTTTTCCGAAGGAAATTGAACACTTAATTCATACAACAAAAGATAGATTTCACATATCCATTTTAGCCGGAAGAATCTGTCATCATCGATGAAAGAGCAATGAAATGAAGTAGAACGAAATTGACCGGGTAGTGGGGTCGTGGAAACAAATGAGAAGTTCCACATCTGCTTCGATTTCAGATCCTATTCGAAAATGAGTCCTTTCTCAGTCTTGTCCAATAATAGAAAGTATGCCAGAAGAAGAAAAAAGAAGAACAAAGAGTTGATAGATCTTGCAAGACTTTAAGAGGGGTATACAGATTCTTCTCAATCTATGTCCTTAATTACATATACCTCATAATTAGTAATAAACAAGCTTCATACATTCTTTAATGGACATAGAAAGAAATAGAGACATTCCACCTGAGATTTGGTCTTTTTCCTTTTTTGATCCAATTTCTCCCATATGTCCCTTTTTGGTTTCCGATGTCTTTTGCTTCCTGTTCTCATTAGTTATTTTCTTGTTTATTCCATATTTAGGGCTTTAGCCCCATGTAACAAGATGCTACTACTGAAACACGGAACAATTTCAATCTTAGATCGAATTAGTACACTATGCATGAGCTGCCTAAACAAGGATTATTGAGCAACGGACAACCAGAACCTATTACTCACTGCATCAAACAATTTCCATTCATAACACATCCCACTAAGCGAAAATACATTGGGATCAGTGAAAGGTCCATTGGAAAATGAAAAAGACACATGTCCGATGAAATGGTTGTTGTTATCTGCTCTGATAACGGATCATTGCAATAACTAAATAGATAGACATTTCTCTTCGTCCCGGGTTGATAGATTTTCTCAATTGAAATATCTCCTATATAGATAAGACACATTCCATGGAAGTTGACCATAATGAGCTTAATTGTTCCGGAGATAGCATATCAGCAGATCTGATGGCCAGTTCGTTCACCCTATTCAGATATTCACAGCCGAAAGGCACTATATTCTCTTTCAGATATACCTTTGAAGGAGAAAGATGGGGTGCCGCTAGATCACAACAGACGTCTATTATCCAATTCACCCAATCTAATTCACCGAATAGCACAGATTTCGATAACGCCCAGATATGTGCCAAAGTCACTGAATGGGCGAGTCGCCAATCCCTAAAGCTCTCCTGGAGTGTACTCCATCTGTTGGGTCACGGGGGGCGTTTTCCCAGAAGTTTCTATTGATCTACCCGCATTTGTGTGATTCCTGCTGAGGTATCTACTCGGGGGATGGGTGCAGGGCGGATCATTTTGGAATGGACTCCTCCATTCATTAGATAGAGAAGATCACCAAGATCTTGTGATCCACTGTCGAGCCTATTCCAACAGCTTGAGCTCAAATCGTATATAGGGAATCGTCGTAATACTTCGTATCAACGGATATCGAAGAAATCGATCTCGGTATATTGAGAGAATCAATTAGATCCGATATTTGTTGTTGAATTGCTCATTCAATAAGCATTCTCAATATTATGCCTTGAAGAGGACTCGAACCTCCACGCTCTTTAGCACGAGATTTTGAGTCTCGCGTGTCTACCATTCCACCATCAAGGCATCCCGAAAGTGAATCATATTCCATGAGTATGATATCTATATCACGATCATCTATCATTATAGATGGAATGTAGAATCTATGACAAAGATAGAGTATTGAAGTATTTATATCGATCGGTTATATGGGCCCAAGTATAATATATCATCAAATTCTTTCGATTTTCATTATCCGAAGGATCTTTCATATGCATCCAAAATATGTGCGATCAAACATCTTTTTTTTTGATTCAATAGAAGCCTAGAGAAGCGAATATGGTACCCAAATAACGATATGTCAAAGGCAGGTTCGATCATATGTACGCATATATCGATTCCTAAATGGAATGGAACGACGTAGATATCTACATGCACATATAGATATCTATCTATTTACATACGTTTGAATGACCCTTTCCCATGATGAAAATGTACACAGCCCTATTAATAACCCTATTCTAGTCTAGAATGAACTTCTAATTCGATGATCAAGTTGATCCCATAATTAGAAGTTCATCTCAGAATCTTGGCCTATTCCCATTTTGGGGATATCGGGACAAATCGACTAATTCTTCCGGTTAGTAAGAGAAATATTGAACGAATAAATAGACCTTAAAATAAGGTATCCTGAGCAATTGCAAGAATTGGGTTCATTACTATTCCCAGTGTAGTAGATGCTGTTACACATACAATCATACTCAACTCGATAGAATTTTTTGATATGAAAGAAGATGGAGATCCTCTATAATTTTGCACGTGAGGAGTTATTTCTTTGTTTCGTTCAGTCATTAACAACTTGATTATTTTTAGATAATAGTATATAGAAATAACGCTCATAAAGGGTCCTATCGAAACCAATAAATATAAGCCTGCCTGCCATCCGCACCAGAATAGATAAAGTTTTCCAAAAAAACCTGCTAATGGAGGAATACCCCCTAAAGATAGTAAACATAAAGCTAAAGAGAAAGCCAAAAAAGGATCTTTCGTATATAATCCTGCATAATCTCGAATGTTATCAGTTCCTGTGCGTAGACCAAATAATACAATGCAAGCAAAAGTTCCTAAATTCATGAAAATATAGAACAGCATATAAGTTATCATGCTTGCATATCCATTCTTTGAGTCTCCAGCAATCATTCCAATAATGATATATCCAATTTGACCCATGGACGAATATGCAAGCATACGTTTCATGCTCGTTTGAGTAATAGCAATTAAATTGCCTAATATCATGCTAAGAATAGCTAAGATTTCCAAAAGAAGATGCCATTCGTTTGATGAAAAGTAGAAAAGAATATCGAAAATTCGAGTGGCTAAAGCTGAAGCAGCTACTTTCGAAGTAACAGAAAGAAAAGCAACGACTGGGGTGGGAGAGTTAGAGTCGAAAAGAGGATCCCTCACTCCTTTCTCTCATTCAAAACCGTGCATGAGACTTTCATCTCGCACGGCTCCTAAGTGATAAAAAAAGAAGGGCATAATCATCTTATTCCTCTTTCATTACCCTCCTCGCGTATGTATAAGACCGAATCAATTCAATTTATAGAAAAGATTACCAATCCTTAACTTCCCGAGGAATCCTTCATCAGTGGTTCTCATAGTGAATCACTGACTTTTTCGATCTTTTTGACTTCGGTTCCGTAAGAACAAGTCAAAAAGATTGAGAAATAGAACCATCTGATTTTCTTCGTTCTCAATAGCCATGAGATAATCATCTTAGGGTGATCTTTTTGTCGACGGATGCTTTTATTACACTCGTAGTCCTTGAAGGATGAAAACTGACTGTGTAGCATTTACATCGAGAATGAAAGTATTGTATACGTCATTGGTCTGATCCTTTGTAAGAACTACCCGTAATAACCAACTTGCAAAATATCTCTGTTTATTCAAAGATATTGGTTATTTCTGACCTTGCTTTACCTTAATTGTTATTTCAACAAAAATATCGCGAATAACTCTTGGTAAAAGTTATGTCTTAGTCCGAGTGGGGATAACAGTCTTTTTCTCTCCCGCATGCCCATAGAGTTTTTATGGATCTAAACATCTCTAAAAAAGATAGATATCTACCTATTATAGAGGTAATAATTCGTCGAACGAATCGCACTCCTTCATATACGTCAGGGGTCCATTGATGAAAAGGGACTAGAGAAAGCTTGAATCCAATTCCTACAGTTATGGATATGAGCGCAATCAAAATTCCTGGGGAGTTATACATTTGTGTATTTATGAGACCATTTACTACCTCTTGAAGCTCAATCTCTCCCCCGGATAGACCGTATAGCCAAGAAAGACCATAAACCAGAATAGAAGAACTTGCCCCACCCATAAGTAAATATTTCATAGTAGCCTCGTTAGACCGCACATCTCTCTTGGTATATCCAGATAATAGATAGGAACATAAACTGAAACATTCCAGAGCTACGAAGATAGTGACTAAATCATTAGCACCACATAAAACCATTCCTCCTAGAGCAGCCGTTAACAGGAATAACAGGAACTCTGTTATAGCCATTTCTGTACATTTGATGTACTCCACGGATAGAGGAATACATAGAGTTGAGCATAGTAAAATGAGAAATCGAAAGATTTTGTTGAAATTGCTCGTTTGGAAATTCCCCAAAAAGCTAATCGTAGGTTCTTCTATCCATTGAAATAATAAGACCGTTATGCTCATTACTAAGCTTGTTAAAGAGATGAAATAGAACCAAGGTGTATCTTTTTGATCAGAGGTTAGATCGATCATCAGAAGAAGAATTAGGCCGA